TTATCCGTCTATAGAAATAGCTTCAACAGCAGCTAGATCCAGAGGGAAGTTGTGAGCATTACGTTCGTGCATAACTTCCATACCAAGGTTAGCACGATTAATGATATCGGCCCAAGTGTTAATGACACGACCTTGACTGTCAACTACGGATTGGTTGAAATTGAATCCATTTAAGTTGAATGCCATAGTGCTGATACCTAGAGCAGTGAACCAGATACCTACTACAGGCCAAGCAGCTAAAAAGAAATGTAAAGAACGCGAGTTGTTGAAACTAGCATATTGGAAGATCAATCGGCCGAAATAACCGTGCGCAGCTACAATATTGTAGGTTTCTCCTTCCTGACCGAATTTGTAACCTGCATTAGCAGATTCATTCTCGGTAGTTTCCCTGATCAAACTCGAAGTTACCAAGGAACCATGCATAGCACTAAATAGAGAACCGCCGAACACGCCAGCTACACCTAACATATGAAAAGGGTGCATAAGAATATTGTGCTCAGCCTGGAATACGATCATGAAATTGAAAGTACCAGATATTCCTAGAGGCATACCGTCAGAGAAGCTTCCTTGGCCAATGGGGTAGATCAAGAAAACAGCAGTAGCAGCCGCAACAGGAGCTGAGTATGCAACAGCAATCCAAGGACGCATACCTAAACGGAAGCTAAGCTCCCACTCACGACCCATGTAGCAAGCTACACCAAGTAGGAAGTGTAGAACAATTAACTCATAGGGACCACCGTTGTATAGCCATTCATCAACAGAAGCTGCTTCCCAGATAGGATAGAAATGCAAACCAATAGCTGCAGAGGTGGGAATAATAGCACCGGAGATAATATTGTTTCCATAAAGAAGAGAACCGGAAACAGGCTCACGAATACCATCAATATCTACTGGAGGAGCTGCAATGAAAGCAATAATGAATACAGAGGTTGCAGTCAATAGGGTAGGAATCATCAAAACACCAAACCATCCAATGTAAAGACGGTTTTCGGTGCTAGTGATCCAGTCGCAAAAACGACTCCATAGGCTTGCGCTTTCGCGTCTTTCTAGAATTGCGGTCATGGTTAGAACTTGGTTTATTTAATCAATAGAAGCTCCCAAGCATACATATATATATATGTTAAGCTTGTTACTTAACAGTATAACATGATTGTTATATCCATGTCAACCTATATTCCTGGATCTTTCATAAAAAGATCACATGGGGTTATGTATAGTTTAACCCCATAGTGATCTATCTTACATAGATAGATAGTTACATCGTAACTATACTTACGATACTCTATCTAATCGTTCCATTCCATTCTAAATTTTATTAAATAAAATAATAAAAAAAGAAAATTGTGATTCGGGAACAAAGTGCACTTTTTTTACCAGTGGGAAATTCATTGTGACTTATTTCTTCTATAAATAATGTCACGATGAACACTGAATTTAATAGTGCGGTATCCACTTTGTTGCTTGTGAATAGCAATAAATATTCATCAAGTGATTGTTATTGGATCTTTAGGAATAGATATACAGAGCTAGCTATGACGGGGATTGGGTCTATTTGACCTGGGTTGCCCGGGACTCGAACCCGGAGCTCGTCGGATGGAGTGGATTATCTGCTCCTTCCAAAAGAGCGAGAAATCTCTCCCCAAACCGTGCTTGCAATTTTAATTGCACACGGCTTTCTCCATGTATTGATTTTTTACATCATTGACGTTCCCGGACGGAAAAAAAGGAAATAGGATCATAAATTGATCCTGGCAATTGCTCAATAAGCATTTCATTGGTCAAATACATTTTTTCTTTCTTGATTACGTATCTTTTGCCAGGAATTAGCTAGGGAATTCATCTCAAAAATATCTAGATGCCAAAATCGTTCTCTCTGCGAACGAATCTTTGATAACACTGGAGAAATGAATTCTCGTTTTTTTGAGAACGCTTTTGTGAAGAGTTCCGACCCTAATTCATCCCGAACTACACGTATCGTAGTTTTGTGTTTACAGGCTAGAGTTTTAGCGCATGAAAGTAGAAGTATATACTTTATACTATAAAGGCCATCTTTATTGAAAGATCCACTGTAGTAATGAAAAAAATTACTCCAAATTCGATCGAATCGATCGAGGATATCATCATCTGTCAGACTGGCCCAGGCAATTTTACTAATTGGCCGACCAAAGATGTCACAGAACCTTTCTTTAGCCAAGAAAGAAATGATTGATCTAATTGGAGCTATTGGATGAATTTCATTGGTAATGAGGTCAGCAACGAATGAATTATCTAGCATTTTTGTTCTAACCGCGAGATATTTCATTTTTATGCTCAGAGAGAACCCGAGAAAAGAAAAAAAATTCTTTGATAATTCAAAAATCCATACCCTATATGGTTGGGGCCAAAGATGGGAATAACGTAGCCAAAAGTGGAGAAGATTATATTTCCATTTTTTCACTTGAAGTGCGCTACCTTTCAGCGCTACGAGCGATCTTTCTCGATATCTCACATAGTGAAAGAGAGGATTCTTTAAGAACCAGATCCTTTTCGTTGAAATTGGACAAGGAAATATGAGAATATGCTTGATTTTTCGATCAAAATGAGTTCGTTCGGGAAGAGATCCATAGGACAACAATTGGGAATGAAAAAATCGCTTCATAAGGGGAACTAGAATGGATTCACATTCACAAACATAAGAATTCCACAAGAACAGATAGAATTTTTTATTCTCTTTCAGACTAACCAAAATTGCTTTCTGCGAATTCTTGGAACTGGAACTATTTCGACATTCATATAGAATGCATCGCAATAGATGCAAACAAGGAGCGTCTCGGATCCAGCGACGAAAGATTCGAACCAAAATTTCTGGATGAATAACGTAAGGTAGTCGTATATCTGATATATAATTTGAATGTGGGAATTTCTCTTCTATAAGAGGGAATAGACAATGGATGGATCGGAAACTTTTGCATCCATCCATAATTTTAGAATATTTGGCTCGCATTGAGAATGAAACTTCCAAGACCACAGTAAAGCCTTCTAATATCAAGAAGGAATAAGAATTCCTATTGTGATCCATCCATTGATTTGGATGGAAATTTCGAAATAAAAAAATAGAATCCTTTAATTTACGTATGCGATTAATCGAACGTTTTACAGTTAGAAAACTAAACTCATTGGAAATCCTAAATTCCGATGGTTCAAAGCAATTTTGTCTATCTGAATGATGATCATGAGCAATTCCATAAAGATCTTGCTGAAAAAATAGTGGGTATAAAAAGCATTGCTGCCAAGATCTATGCTTGTTTGCGTCTCTTCGGAATTCATACATTTCAGGATTACCTCGCCTATGTCCCTAGAAAAACTTCTTGGGATGTAAAATGTTACATGGTGCGATCTAGTTGGGACAGAATAGCAAATCTCAATCTGAGATCTGCTATCCAAAGATCTCATTCGTCATAATTAAAAAATGAAATTCTTTTATCTTGGCAGCCCGATCACTCTCCTGACTCATGGAATAAATTGACCTAGTCAGTACACTATTTCTCTTACACATTTGTACTCGAGTAATTAGGACTCATTCCGGGCGTATAAATTCCTGGTTTACTCAAGGAAAAACTTCCCCTTATCGGTTACTAAAAAGCTCTTAACTTCTGATTAGTAAAGAGAATTCCTCATTTAAATGAGGAACAGAAGCTCGTTCTTCTGGTTTTACTTATGATTTAGGCATCCTGCTTTCTCCATGAACCCGCTGACTAAACCTGCAAATTGATTTGATCTTACTCCACAATTATCACATTTGTTTTAACAAATGCACATATTAAACATATATATATATATGTATATTTGGGCATCTATTTGAGTAATCCGGTTCTAATCAAATAGGATTAGAATCAAGTCTCATCAAGTCGAGGCTGTTAGAACGACATGCTGCTTTTTCCATTCATTTCGCTTTCAGGATCAGTCGTAGTCTTACCAACTCTACCGGGGGTATGGACGAATTTTTTATTTCATCCAAACGTGTAAAAGACCTTAGTCGCACTTAAAAGCCGAGTACTCTACCATTGAGTTAGCAACCCATAATTGAATCTATTTATTAGAAAAATAGGGATACAATCGAAGCAAAATACAAGATTATTCCAAATGAACCAACCGGTGGGACATTTGGAATAATCGTCCTCGTTGATTAAGAGGAATGAACCTATGAAACTGACGAAAAAAAAAAGATCAATAATCTAGGATCTATTTCCTACCATTTATAGGATCAAATAAAGTGGGATCTCCGGATCAGTGTCTTTATGCCTGTCAAATTCTTCACGAGTGATGGGTACTATGAAAAAGAGTACTATAGTCTAGTAGTATAGTTATACGCTATTGTGTGAGAATTCTATCGGCGCAATACATTTTTGTCAACCTTTCCCTTAGAAATTGATAAAGGTTGTGTGCAGCTTTTCTGCATAAAAAGAAAATAGGCTAAGTTTCTAGTATTATCTCTTGGATATCATGATACATCATCTATGGATCATTGAAGCAATAAATAGCAAAAATTAAGAAGCTTCTTATCTTCTTGTTGAAAAAAAGAAAAAATTAAGAAACTTGATTATTAAATATATAATAAGGATAATGAGAATTACCAAAATATAGTACCTGTAGAAGGTACACAGAAGATTCAATATAGAATTATAAAATTCTCTTTTGAAAATGTATTTTTTTATTATATCGAGTAGGTTCGGTTTTCTCCTTCTTGGGTAAAAAAAAGAAGGTAATATATCTCTAAACTTTTGCCATAGTTTTTTGAATTGAAACTTCAATAGTTTCATGATTCTGATTATTGCAATTCGTCCCCTTTTGCTGGGATAGAGATAATATTGTATTATATCCGTCAGATCTTGACATGCGTTACTTACCATGTAACTAACCATCCTCACAATTCTCATTGCCTTCATAAGCAACCCCCTGCTCATTATATAGGAATATATATATTAGGTTAATACCTTTCACCGTCCTTATTTCTTTCATAATAGACCTCCTTATTATATCTTAATATATAGATATTATCTAAAAGGTAGACTATCCTTCCCCGTCTTTACCATCCCAGTTAATTTTTTTACCATCTTCACCATCCCAGGTAATTATGAAAGAATAACCTCCTAATTAAATTAGGAATAATTGGGAAATTATACAAGTCCATCCAGAATAAGTCCATTCAAACAGCATCTTGCGAATCAAAATATTAACGAGGCAACGTAGAAGAAAAAATGCAGAGAAAGCGATCGAATAAACAGAGCACGACCTCCAGCAGGTCTTTCAATATCTTCAAAAATTTGCTTCTTCCCATTCTTATTCCTCCTGATGAATTTCCTTCATCTCCTCTCTCTGGGAAAAATACAGAATAAAAAAGAAACGCAGAGAAAGAGATAAAATAAACAGAGCAGGATCTCCAGCAGTCAATACTTTCATTCTTTTCCTTCCTAATTTCATTGTTTTCTACCCTATGGAATAAAAAGGGAAATAGAAAGATTATTTGTTAAAAACGCACATAGCAATAGGCGTACTTATAAAGATAAAGAGCGTGAGTATGCCGCGACTGAAGTATATCGAAGTCATACTTCGATATGAAAACAGTTTGCTATGTGAAAATAAAAAATAATAATAATAAAGTATGCCCATCGTAATCGTGTAAGTGTAAAAAAGAATCCTATTCTATACGTATATATCAAAATTGTGTATTACGTAATAGGAGAATAATATTTAATAAGTTCACGAAAAGTATTTCGCAGTATACGTATTTATCAATAATTAACTTGTATTTGTTACAAGAAAATAGAAGAGTATTGTAATATTATTACAATGCCCTAGTTAGGTACCGAACGCTTCTTTAGCCGCATACATTACTTCAACAGTAATGGTTTTTATACCCTTCTGTCGTGCAAATTTCTCAGTATTTTTCTCCACTTTTTCCCTGACAAAACGTGGAATTTTACTCAATTCCAATCGACTTTCAGGATTCCAATTTAATCCTATATTCGTGGATAAAGATTTATCCATGATTTCTTTAGTATCATGACCACCAAAAATATCTAGGAGATGCTCCTCCATACCCAGAGCAAATGAGTTATAAACTAGATCAGCTATTTGATTCGTACCTTCGTAACCCAGAAAAGGTCGGTATCCCAAGGTAAAATTTTGGATATGAACCGGTGCGGAAATAACTCCACAAGGAATATCCAGACGTTTGCCAATATGGCGCTCCATTTGAGTGCCAAAAATGGCAGATGGTTCGACGCGAGCGATCATATCTCCTACTTCAGCGTGATCGTCTGTGATCAATATTTCATCGCAGAAACCTTGAATTTGCTCTTTGAACCATTCTGCATCATGTTTACAAAATGTACCTGCACAACTCACATGAATTCCCATCTCTCGAGCAAGTATCTTGGTAATTGAAGCAGCATGAGTTGCATCACCGAAAACAACTGTGTTTTTTCCCGTCAAATTCTGACAATCAATAGATCTTGAAAACCAAGCAGCTTGAGAAACAAATCGAGTTTGTGCATCGATAAAGGGTTCACAATCAACCCTTTTGATTGATGAGCCAGAAGCCAAGGTATCAATTTTTTTGTGTATCTGTCGAATACACTCCGCTATATCCACAGCCCCCATGGGAGTTGTAGATATGTAAGGCATTGCGTATTCTTTATTCAAATACATGGCTGTCATTAAGCCAACTTCACGATAAGGGATTAAATTCAACCAAGCTTTTGGTAGATCTTTTATATCCTCTACAGCTCCTCCTTCAGGAATTATTTGATTAATTTCAATGTCCAGATCTCGTAATAAACGTCTCAACTCACGACAATCGTGTTGATTATGAAAACCTAATGTAAAAATACCAATTATGTTGACAGAAGGAACACTCGTCACGAATTGATCTAATGCTTCTTGTGTATGGCTTCTATCTAGATAATATCGAACTACCTGCTCCAAAGTTCGATCCGCCGCCTGATTTTCATTCACTTGATAATGATCAACATCCGCAAAAATGACGCTGGAATTAGAAATGAGAGATGCTATCTCTACAAAATTTTGTAGATCTTCTTGCAAGATACTAGAGGTACATGTAGGTGTCAATATAATAAGATCGGGACGCTCCTCCTGATCTTTACGTAAAATATTATCCACAACTCTTTTTTGAGATCCACGCGCTAGTACGTGACGATCTACTATACTAGCAGTTGCAGCAGTAAAATCTCTTTCGCGTTCTAACATAGAACGCATTACGTTCATGTAATCATCTCCTAGAGGAGCATGCATAATGGCATGCACATTTTTGAAGGAACTAGCTACTCGTAATGTCCCAATGTGAGCGGGACCAGCATACATCCAATAGGCTAATTTCATAAACGCCTGTTTATCAAACAACAATATGTATTCCCATCCTATACCATAGAAATATCCCTTGCCCTATATATCTATCCCTATTTGATATCACATTCCCTTTCACTAACAATAGTAGTGAAAGAGAGACTATTTGTTGTAGCAACAAATAGTCTGGGACGGAAGGATTCGAACCTTCGCAATAACAGGACCAAAACCTGTTGCCTTACCACTTGGCCACGCCCCATTCGATCGATGTTCATTAACTATTTTAACATGAAATGATCGTAATTGCAAGTCATTTTAGAAAAATACCCGATTCATTCTTGGGATCTGACATCATCTAAAACTGGAAAGATTAATATTCTTGAAAGAATTGAGCATACATTAATTCTGGAACAAGGGGGGCATAGATAGAAACAAGAATATCTATTCAATTCATTGGTCATTTTTTATTAGATCGGGTAAAATATTGTATGAAGAAATGATCCCTCCCAATCCGAAGACTAAAAGTCTAAGCTTTCCAAAAGCTTCTGATTGGCAAAATACTTTGGGTGCTTTGCACCTCTTTCATTCATCGGAGAATAAAAATGCCAGTTATCCCTAATATTCTTCTAGACGATGCCGCACTTTATTTGAATAATCTCTTTTTTGCCAAATTACCCGAAGCTTATGCAATTTACGATCCAATTGTTAATGTAATGCCAGTTATTCCCGTGTTATTTTTTCTATTAGCCTTTGCTTGGCAAGCTGCCGTAAGTTTTAGATAATCCTAAGAAGTTATCCTTTTTATACAAAAAAAAATCACTTGATGCAAAAGCTTTTATGCAATGGTGCAAGATAGATATTTATCTTGCATCGCTGCGATGCACTTTATTTTGTTGCGAATCAAAAATCCTCATAAATATATGTTATATTTTATTCTAAGATTTCTAGAAAGAACGAGCAGGGGGGGGGTATTTTTCTATCTATTCCTTTTTATTCGTCTTTTTTCACTCCAATTGTTGGTTGTGACGCCGCTATACTTGCTTAAAACCGTACCCTATTAGCTGAATGAACTAGGTAGGATTGAGATGACTTTGAATTCCTATTCATCCATTCAATTTCAAGCGGGATGGGAGAAGAAAGAGATCTCGAGAAGAGATCAATTTTCAATCCTCTGAGGATTCCCATACATAATGTATGTGTAGATCCGAATTATTTCAGTATTCATAAAACGCATGCTATTGCTGGGTATCAAAACCCCATATGTCATAGAAAGATTGATAATCTATTCCGTTTTAATTCTAATAAGGATCCCGGAGATTACGTAATGTTTACTCTTAAGTTGTTCGTTTATACAGTAGTAGTATTTTTTGTTTCTCTTTTTATATTTGGATTTCTATCGAACGATCCAGGGCGTAATCCCGGACGTAAAGGATAGTGAAAAAAAAAAAAAAAAAGAGATTTTGTCAAAAAAAAATGTAGGATCTCTTGCATAAGAAGATAAAGATGCTATCATATCAGTTTTGAAGATTCATTTTTAATTTAATGAACGGAGAGAGAGGGATTCGAACCCTCGGTACAGATAGTCTGTACAACGGATTAGCAATCCGCCGCTTTGGTCCGCTCAGCCATCTCTCCGAGATCGGATATATGGAATAAATATATCTTTTGTTCGGATAAAAACCAACATTTGCGAGTAAACAATCATTCTGCTTCAGCCCATTCAAAAATTTTTCTTTGGTTTCCCTAGCCCGGCCACTGGCCAGGCCATTTTCTCTTTCAGATGGGAAAAAATCCAGCAAACAAATAATCCATATAATTAATATAGTGCTTTACCTAATCTTAAAGCTAAAATAACTGTTATGAAAGCAGCAACAAGAGCTATAAAAATTTGACTCTCTGATATCATCTCTTTATTTCCTCTCCCACTTTTTTATTCATTTTGTCGATATATACATGAAAAAGCTCTTATTAATTATTGTAATAATTACAGCTGTTCTGGGCTAGAGCATACACAGATGGGGTGGTCCTAATTGAAACTGGACAGATCAGTAGTAGTAAAAAAAGTATTTCAAGGAAGAAAAACAATGAAATAAATAGAAAATATTGTACGCGAAGCTTTCGTTTTATGAAAGCTTCGCATTACGCAACGGTTCCATATTCATGGAATACGTTCAATACATATACATATATATGTCGTCAATCGATAAAAATTATTGATCACGTATTTTCAATAATGCTAGTACATAAGTCTACCTGCAATTTTTCAATTATTTGACTAGTTGAAAGCAACTAGTCCTCCCCTTGCAGAAATCCATCAAGTAATTCCTAATTACAAGGAATAATTAGCTCAACTCATTCTGAGTCGAACTAATTAACCCAACCAATTGAGCTTTTGGAGTTTCATCCAAACGTTTAAGTACTTCGGACTGTATTCTCCCTGTTTTACAGGCTACAGACTGTTCTCTCCTTGTTTTGCGCACTACTGTAGTATGTACAGACTATTGTACATGTCTCTCCTTCTTGGTTTTTGGCAATTTTGCATCAAAAAAAAAAGGTTGTTTAAGGACAAAAAAGGGCATTTGAAGTAACCAAATGTTCCAAACGAGTGCTTGAACAAAAATATACTCCCCAAGTAGGATTTGAACCTACGACTAATCGGTTAACAGCCGACCGCTCTACCACTGAGCTACTGAGGAACAACGGGGAGTGAAATCTAATATATGAAACAGAAATACTAAATGTTTTCAAAATGATTCTTGACAAATTGATTATCTTGATATATAATCAATTTGTTTGGTATTCACCAAACAAAAAAGGGATAAATCCACAAGAATAGGATCTTGTGGATAAGAGCATCCCCTACTTAGGTAAATAGTATACCTATTTACGCCTTAGTTTGGCAACGCAAAAAAGCGGGTATAGTTTAGTGGTAAAAGTGTGATTCGTTCCGTCAAGAATTTGCATAGATGAACTTTCTTTCATGCACTCTATGCTATGATAGAAACTATATTTCTATATAGGTTCATAGCCTCTCCTATGAATACCATGGTTTAAGGAGTTGTATAAATTCTCGTAATTTAGATCTGGATGATGATAAAAAGAAACACATCATCTCAATTCCATCGAGATGGCGAAACAGAATGTTCTCAAGGTTGGTTGAATATTTCCAACCATTAAATATCAATCAAAGATCCATGGATAACAAGAAGTTATTCTTCTTTTTTTTTTATTTTCATCGTAACTAAATCTTCAACTTCTGTAAAAAGAAAAGTTGAAGTCGAATAGCTAGAGAACGGTGACTTTGGTTTACTTGGGTCACTGGCATTTCGTTCGAGCTCGGTGGAATTTGTTTTTCCTGTAGGATCGGAATCTATAGAAATAGGGAACGAAGTAACTAGAAAGATTAGTTATTCAACTTTTGAGATTCAAAAAATTTTCTCATTTGATCTTTCTATAAGGATCATCTATAAAGTGAGTAGGGCATATTTAATATGCCCTTAACGGGCAGGAAAAAGGAGATAAAAAACAAAACAAGCTAACATAGATGTTATGGGACCCAAATTGAATTTATAATGAAAATTCAAGGAGGAAAAAAAGAGGGTAAAAAAGAGGAGAGCAGGATTGAATACCCTTCCTCCTTCTTCACACCCCTTTATATCTCTCTCCCATGGAGGAGCCGAATGAAATGAAATTTTTATGTTCGGTTCTGGATTAGAGGCGTTAATCCACGTCGACTATAACCCCTAGCCTTCCAAGCTAACGATGCGGGTTCGATTCCCGCTACCCGCTCATATTGCTTACATTAAATCTAGGTTTCATGCGAATCTATTCATGATAAATGAATATCTTTATTTCCATATAACTTCTCTTCTATTCTTTCTTCGCCAAAACTCATCCTGGATAGATAAAAGGACGGGTTGTCCCCGAAAATCCCAGGGAATAATGGAGAAAAGAAAGAGCGTCCATCGTCTAATGGATAGGACAGAGGTCTTCTAAACCTTAGGTATAGGTTCGAATCCTATTGGACGTAATACTCTTGTATCAATTGCAAATGTTAAAAATTTTTTGCGCTCGCTCAATGAGGTTTAAACTCAACCTCCTGTTTTGAACGATTGATCCAATCGGGAAATACTCATTTTTTTTGTTCTCGAAGCAGAAACAGTTCAGTATTTTCCTGAATAGCTTCTTTCAAAAGAGCTTCTGCTTGTTCCGTGAATGTTCCAGTAGAACGTATAATTTCCCCAAATTGGGGTTTATATTTTAATAAATAGCTACGTAACTCGCCAATAAAGTTTCTAACTTGTGTTATCTCTAATACATCCAAATATCCATTTGTTCCAGTATAAATCATAGCTATTTGTTCTTCCACTGTCAAAGGATCTGATTGAGATTGTTTGAGCAACTCGCGTAAGCGTTGGCCTCTTGCCAATTGATCTTGAGTAGCTTTATCAAGATCAGAAGCAAATTGTGCAAAGGCTTCTAATTCTGCAAGTTGGGCTAACTCCAATTTCAATTTTCCAGCGACTTTTTTCATTGCTTTCCTTTGAGCCGCAGATCCTACTCTGGATACGGAAATGCCTACATTAATAGCGGGTTTTATTCCTGCATTGAATAGATCAGCCGATAAGAAGATTTGTCCATCAGTAATGGAAATTACATTAGTGGGAATATATGCTGAAACATCTCCAGCTTGAGTCTCCACTATTGGTAGAGCAGTTAAACTACCCCCACCTAACTGAGAATTTAATTTAGCTGCCCTTTCCAAGAGACGGGAATGCAAGTAAAAAACATCTCCCGGATAAGCTTCCCGGCCGGGTGGTCTTCTTAATAAAAGAGACATTTGTCGATAAGCTTGTGCTTGTTTGGAGAGATCATCATAAATTATTGATGTATGTTGTTCTTTATACATGAAGTATTCGGCTAAAGCTGCTCCTGTGTAAGGAGCAAGATATTGTAACGTAGCGGGAGAATCCGCAGTTTCCGCGACCACAATTGTATATTCCATTGCGCCGCATTCTCGGAAAGTATTAACTACCTGAGCCACGGAAGAAGCTTTTTGACCAATAGCTACATAAACACATATGACATTTTGACCCTTTTGATTGATAATCGTATCTGTAGCTACTGCTGTTTTGCCGGTCTGCCTGTCTCCAATAATTAATTCTCGTTGACCGCGTCCTATAGGGATCATGGAATCAATAGCAATAAGCCCCGTTTGAAGAGGTTCATATACAGAACGTCTCGAAATAATACCTGGAGCGGGAGATTCGATCAATCGAAATTCGGAAGCTGAAATTTTATCCTTACCATCAATAGGTTGGGCTAGCGCATTTACAACACGACCCAAATAAGCTTCACTTACTGGTATCTGAGCAATTTTTCCTGTTGCTTTCACGGAACTGCCTTCCTGTATCATCAAGCCATCACCCATTAATACAGCTCCAACATTATTTGATTCTAGATTTAGAGCAATCCCTACTGTACCATCTACAAATTCGACTAATTCCCCCGCCATTATTTTATCAAGACCATGAATACGAGCAATGCCATCTCCTACTTGAAGTACAGTGCCAATATTAACGACTTTGACTTCGTTATTATATTGCTCGATTTGTTTCCGTATCATATTACTAATTTCATCGGGGCGAATAGTTACCATTAAATTAACACTAGTTCATTCTCTTTTTAAAAATAAGACCTATACGTCGTATATATAATATAAAGCTTATATATATAAGCTTATCTTTCTATTCATGAGCATATATATATATATTATATAAGCTCACCTGTTATGTTTTTCATGGCTCTAAGGAGGCCGATATGATGATCGATCGTACGTAAATGTAACTCGCTATTCAAACGACTATTCAGAGTTCGCAGAGCTCTTTGGACAGCTTGGCGAGAAACTTGTTGTTGGACTTGTTCAATTACTCTTTGTTGTTCCAAGCGAATGGTCTCATTCTTGGAATCCTCTAATTGTTCCAAATTCGCAGAAGTAGCATTGATGAAGTCCTCTTTTTCCCGTTTTATTTGGGAGTATCCGTTTATCCGGATTTCCCCCGCTCTCTTCTCTACTTCCCGTAAACGAACCCGAGCTTGTTCGAGCTGATTGGTAGCTGATTCACATAGTTCTTCTGAATTCCGAATAGTAGTCAATATTATATCTTTACGATTATCTAATATATTACTTAATGAAAGTAGATTATCAATTCAAAAATTGAACCATTTTCTAATCTCTTCCCAAACCGAACACGAACCTTTCAATTCATTCGGCTTTCCTGCTCAGGTTTTTATGGGAGCACGTATAAATCCCTTTTTTCACCAAGCCTGCCCTTTCTCTTCATATTACGTAAAAATAGGATCAATCTATCAAAGACCGAAATCTCCGAAGGGCTCTTTCGCCAAAAAGGATTTTTTTTTATCGACAAAGTTGTTCTTGTGTGTGTTCCTTCTTCGCGTTACCTTTCCCTCTTTCCCTTTTTTTATTTCCATTCGTGTTTACTCTTTGCTCTTTCTTGAATAATTTACCTTCTGTGTAGGTCGTCGAGTCAGCATTTAAACCAAAAAAATTGGATGGGAGATTAGAATTTTTTTTCAGTTCATAGATCAATTCAAAAATCCAGTGATATGAATGTTATATATCGGATCAATCTCCAACTATGCCTTTGGACCCATCTAATACTGGCATAGCGGCGGAAAGAGTACCCAATTGTGCTTGGACTTCAAGCAATTCAGCTTTAACCATTCTAATGGTATCCTCTTATTGGTTGATACAACAGGTGATATCCCAATCAATCACGAAATGCTATAGTTCTTCCATACTCATTTCCCGTTAGAAGTAATTCGTTTAGATCATGCACTTTTCTATCTATAAAGTGCAGCTGGTTGGACCCAGCCATATTATTCAATATATACAACTCGCACACACTCCCTTTCCAAAATAGATCAGTACACCAAGCACCACGCTTAGATTTATTATATTTGTTTCTAAAATATTGGTATTTAACTCTAAACCCCCAGCGGAGGGCCAATAAACCAGGGAAATCAAACAATAAGTTACATTTTTCATACGCTCTCCCCTCATAGATAAGGATATTGAAGTTTTACAAACAAAGTTTTTTCTCTGACTTTACCATATTTTTTGAGTTCCAGAATAATAGATTTTGAGTCTTTAGTCAGACTTGGGGTCCGCGTCTATAAGTAAGGATGCTTTTTTAAAACAAAAAACTTTTTTGGCATATTTGGTCGTTTAAGTGTAACGAGTCTTTCTGATCGGAAAAGTGAAGTATAGCAAAAGAGCCCATCATTTGCTGATCATTTGGATCAGTCCCCCTATTGGCTGAACAAGGAAATGATTAGAGGAAGGTACTAATCATAATGAGGGGTACGAATCTCTGTTTTTGAGGTCAAACAAAGGGATTTGCAAATAAAAGTGCTAGGGCTACAACTAGCCCATAAATAGTTAAAGCTTCCATAAAAGCTAAACTTAGCAGTAACGTACCTCGTATCTTACCCTCTGCTTCTGGTTGTCTCGCAATACCTTCAACAGCTTGACCCGCAGCAGTGCCTTGACCAATACCAGGTCCAATAGAAGCGAGGCCCACGGATAATCCGGCAGCAATAACGGAAGCAGCAGAAATCAAGGGATTCATGGCAATCTCCTCTTACTAAGGTTGATAAATGTTTGATAATACAACAATTTTTTTTCTATTGATTTGATTGTTCACCAATGATTCGATTAGCGAACCTTTTTTTTTTTTTTAACAACTAAAACCCAACGAGATCTTATTATGATATTGTAGGTGATAATATTACCAAATAAGGTAACTCGCTACTGTTATAGAGATACTTTTCCTTTGCAATTTCTGAAGAATATATGCAGATTTTGCTTCATTTAAGACATGGGGGGGGGGATCACCTGCTGCATAATACCCCATTTTTTTCTAGGTATTATATAAGTTAATATATTTATATATTAATATATTTGGGTAATATATGCATATACATATATTACATAACGCAAACTATGCACATTAAATACATTCTAGATTTAGAACAAATTCATTGTTCTACACCCGGGTACATATTTGACTCAACCACCTCCCCTTAGGGAACCTGTTCTATTCTGGTTGAATAGAGAGATATAAATGTACAAATAGATAAATCTAATCTATTCTATCTAGTAATTTTATCGACGGGATGAGTAGTTTGCTCATCCTAAATAATCCTAGTAATAGATTAGTAGATGAATTATTGAATCCTTGATTTGGTACAGGTATAATCTAAACGGAAAGAACATCCCTTTTGTGCCATACATATCAAATTATTTAGGAATTTGAACAATACTTAAAAAAGATTATGTGCAATCAATTGATTAATGATGACCCTCCATGGATTCCCCTATATAAGCTGCGGCTAAAGTTGCAAAGATCAGAGCTTGAATACCGCTTGTAAATATACCTAATAACATTACAGGTATAGGAACTACTAAAGGTACCAGAGAAACAGGAACGGCAACTACCAATTCGTCAGCTAATATATTCCCAAAAAGTCGAAAACTAAGTGATAAAGGTTTTGTAAAATCCTCTAATATATTAATTGGTAAAAGTATTGGAGTCGGTTGAATATATCTACCAAAATACCCTAAACCCTTCTTTGTAAGACCTGCATAAAAATATGCTATTGATGTGAGTAAAGCTAAAGCAACTGTAGTATTAATATCATTTGTAGGCGCGGCTAACTCTCCATGAGGTAATTTGATTATTCCCCAAGGGAGAAGAGCGCCTGACCAGTTAGAAACAAAGATAAATAAGAACATAGTTCCTATAAAAGGAACCCAAGAACCATATTCTTCTTCGCCAATCTGAGTTTTAGTCAAGTCTCTAATAAATTCGAGAACATATTCAACAAAATTCTGACCACCGGTCGGAATGGTTTGTAGATCTCTAACGGCTATGGTAGCTGAACCCAATAGGACAGCAATGACAACCCAGGAAGTAATAAGTACCTGCGCATGAACTTGAAAACTGCCTATTTGCCAATATAAATGTTGGCCTACCTCCACACTGGATATGTGGGAGATATTATTCAATGCGCTAATAGTAGAAGATTTTATAATATACATATAACCCTTTGCGAAACAAAAAGGAACTTAAATCAAAAAGAATTTCTTTTGGTGGAATGACCGATTCCTTCATTATTTAACCAAAATCAGAGATTTTGGCCACAAAATTGTATAACGGAATGGTTATTTACTCAAGAAGATTTCTTGATTGCAAGAAAAATAATTATGGTTATTTTAATCTATTCTCTTCAATTTTCAAATAGTGGTCCACCCAATCAATTTAATCTTACAATATCTTGGAAGAGCAGACAACTCAGATCTAGGCCTCCCGTTTTTCTGTTTCCATTTCCCCTTTCACATAGTTATAGTAACCTACCTTCACAAATTGCTGAAGTTAATTCTCTGAGGATTAATCGAATTGAAGTTATAGAATCATCATTGGCTGGAATTGGAATATCCACAACATCTGGATCACAATCTGTATCCACTAAGCAAATTGTTGGAATACCCAATGTTCTACATTCCTTGATAGCTTTGTATTGTTTTTTCTGATCAACAATTATGACAATATCGGGCAACCTTGTCATGTATCTAAGCCCGCCTAAATATTTCTGCAATTGGTCCAATTGTCTCTTGAGCCTTGCTGCTTCTTTCTTCGTAAATCGACGGAATCCCCCTGTATTTTGCTTTTTCTTCAAATATTTCAACCTTTGAAGTTTCATTTTTGTAGTGGACCAATTAGTTAACATACCACCGAGCCATTTTTGGTTAACATAATGACAGCGAGCTCTTAAAGCGGCTGATTTAGTAGCAGCAGCTGCTGGATTTTTTGTACCAACTATCAGAAATTGTTTTCCTTTACCTGCTGCATCAAACACCAAATCACGGGCTTCTGATAAAAACCGAGCAGTTTGAGTCAGATTTATAATATGAAGCTTTCTGCGCTCTGTAAAAATGTAAGGTGCCATTTTAGGATTCCATTTTTTAGTTTTATGACCGAGATGAACTCCTGCTTTCATCATCCTTCCCAATTTTATGTTCCAAGAATGTTTCATCATTCCCTTTTCTCTTCTTGATTTCCATTTTTCGAAATAACGAAATACCATGAACTGGAATATCTAACTATTAATTCCAACGGAATCAATTACATCTCAAAGATTGCCTGCCCGTATCATACGTGGTACGAGCGATCTATTTTATTCGATATCCTTATTATAGGATAGATCTAACAATAAATTCATCCATTTATAAAAACTACTTTTTTTGTTTAATAGTTGTCTCCATTGTTTCGTGATAATAGTGCATGTTCTCAATGGGAAAAGCAGATATTTTTTTATGATGAGATAAAATATCTTTCACTTTGTTGCTAAATAACTTGCGATTTCCCGTTCTCGGATCAATTTTGATCTGTCTTCTCCTTAAAGGGTTGAATCCAGTACCCACAGGTATCACCCCACCGAGAATAACATTTTCCTTCAAGCCTTTCACCCAATCAATACGACCTTGAAGAGCAGCTTTAGCTAAGACCCGAGCAGTTTCCTGAAAACTCGCTTCTGATAGAAAACTTTGAGTATTCAAAGATGCCTTTGTTATTCCCAATAACATGATTCGATAGTTTATTGCCTCCTCTAGGGCACGATTCATTCGTTGCACTCGTGATAATCCAATGAGTTCCCCAGGTAAAAAAACATTACCCATTACATATTCAAAATTTTGATTTTCCGAATTTTCATCAATTAAAACTTTTGATGTCATTTGGCGTACAATAATCTCTATATGCTTATCAGAAATTTGTACTCCTTGGGATCGGTAAACCCTTTGAATCTGATTGACTAACTGAATCTGAGTTTGCTCCATAGTTATCCTAGCACTGATGAATGACCCCCAAAGGCTTCCAAGAATTTTTGGCATGTCTCTGTTCCAATTTTGAACATTTTTTTTTATATTTTTGGATATTGAATTAGTCGAACGGGCTTCTGACAATTGTTCAATTTTAGGAAGACCTTGAATTATATCATCGGTTGTTAATCTTTCATATAACAAAGTTATCAATGTATCCCCTTCGTAAATAATTTCCCCATAATGACTATGAACAGTTGCTCCTCCAGTACCCAAATAGGGTTTAGCCAATCTTATTACTAAAGATTCCTCATGAATGGCTATAATTTGACCAGATTTGGGAAATGGTTCATTTTCGGATATATATTCACTTTCACAAATCAATTGTCCAAGGCTAACTACTGGAAATGTTTCTTCGGGAGAATTGTATAAGGGGGAGCACCAATCAGAATTAAAGAAATCGGAAATGATGTTCCTGCATGGATCGAATTTAAAAATTCCCGTATTTTCATCCATAAAATAGCATTTGGGTACTTGGAAAGTTTTAGAGTAGTTCTCAGAGATTGAACGTTTCTTTAGCATAACTTTATTATAAGTTATGAAATGGGAGTATGAAAAACGGTTAGCAATAATATGTAAATGACCCAAGAGACCCAATGATTCAATGAATTGTATAATCGGATCCTCTCGAATTGATTTGTTTACCATATTGAAACATTTTTTTTCATTGAATAGAACGATTTGTAAATAGTCAGACGGCGACAAAACCATAAAGGATTTATCCTTTTTCTTCTGATTGGGTAATGAGTGAATAGTGCCTTGATTTTTATTCAGTAATTTACTTTTATCATCAGAACAAAAAGAATTAGTGTGACCCAAGCTGTTATGAAACATAACATCGGAACTTGTTGTATTGTATCTTTCTGCCCTATCAAAAAGGGGGTATTGCTTCAAGCTAATTCGAAGCATATTGATAACCTTCTTATTTGTTCTTATTGAAATAAGAGAAGCATAAGCCCTGTTTATTTTATTTTCAAAATAATTGGAATTTTCCCCAATTGAATTACCCCCGAGGGTCACCCCATATTTGGAACCTTCTGAACTGTAAATTCTGTATTGAGGGTTATTCAATACAGCAAAAATTTTCTTTCTCTGTAGAATGCCTTTTCTGGGTATTCTAAGAATGAAATCAGGATAAGAGATTGTTCGCTTTCCCCATTCTTTATCACACTGCAACGGGACGATGAATCGATTTGTTTCCTTTTCTCGTTTTACTCTGGTCATTTTCTTTTTCATCGCCACTCCATAATTCTCAGAAAGAATGCTGGGATAGATAGAGTCCCAATGTTTAGGGGATATGATTCGATCAGTTTGGGGATAACTTAAGATTTGTTCTTTTTTCTCTTCCTCGGAGCAGTTTGAGTCAACTAATTTGTTGATCACTTGTTCCACCGAACAATTTGGAAGTGATTGATGTTTGTCAAAAAGAAGTTGAACATTCACTTGATCTTGATCTTTATGAAATGAGAAAGGTACTACAACAGATCCATACATACCTCCTGATAATATCCAGAAATGAGTTGTCTTGAGTATGAAATGAACATTACTATAATTTCTGTGGGCATGACACACATGGGTACTCCAATGCATTTCTCCCTTTAGGTCAGAATATATATGTTTATGAACTTTTTCTTTGAAAGGAGAGGTTCTAGCACGAACCTCGGCAATAACCTGTTCCGATTCCACATATTGATCATTTTGAACCAAAAGCAAACTTTGTGATGGAATGGTCAATTTTTGTACTTTATCGTGACCATCAAAAAGAGTAACAATAAAGTGATTGTAACATATATAAGCAGGATGCCCATGACGCGTACGTGTAGGAAAAAGAAAATTTTCATTAAATTGAATTTTTCCGTTGAAAGGGGCTCGTACTTGTTCCGTAATATCACCTGTAAATACCCCACCGGTATGAAAAGTCCTTAGTGTTAGTTGAGTCCCTGGTTCCCCAATTGATTGACCCGCAATAATACCAACTGCTTCTCCTAATTCAATTAAGTTATCGTGAGTGGTACTCCGACCATAGCATAATTGGCAAATCCAGGATATACCCTTACAAGTAAAAGGGGTTCGTATATATATTGGTTGTGCTTGGAGATTCCGTAATTGATCGGCAAGTCTAGTCCCAATACCCTGATTACGTGTGGCAATGCATCTTCCATTCATATATACATCGTCTGCTAACACACGGCCAATCAGTGTTTGTGTTTGTAGAACAATTTGATTTTTTATCCTTTCTCGACCTCGACTGAGACTTACAAAACTACCCTGGATAGTGCCACAATCCGCTCTGCGTACAACGATGTGTTGAACTACTTCTACAAGTCTACGCGTCAGGTATCCAGCATCTGCTGTTCGCACGGCAGTATCCACAACTCCTTTACGAGCGCCATAACAGGAAATAATATATTCTGTTAAAGAGAGTCCTTCGCGAAAATTTCTTTGAATGGGTAAATCAATTATTTTACCTTGAGGATCTGACACTAATCCTCTCATACCTACTAATTGGTGAACCTGAGATGTACTTCCTCTGGATCCTGAGAAGGACATCATATGTACAGGATTGAAAGGGTCAGTCCTCCTAAAATTTGGATTCATTTCTTGTCTCAAATATTCACTGGTAGCATGCCATATTTCGATCAATTGACGTAGTTTTTCCACTGCATGTACATTCCCGTAATAATGATCTTTTTCCGAAACAAAGTCCTGTTGCTCTGCATCTTGGACAAGCCATCCTTTGGATGGTGCTGTTAAAAGATCATCAATTCCTAGTGAAATAGCTGCATCAGTAGCTTGTTGGAAACCTGAAGTCTTAAGTTGGTCCAATATATGTGATGTATATGTCATTCCAAAATGATTTATGAATCTTCTAATAAGCTGTTTCATGGCAGTTCTATCCATCACTTTATTATAAAAGGGCACTTTGAACAAAGGGTTTGTCATAAGAAAAAACCTCCCATTTTTTTGGAGTAAGATTCAGCAATGGGTTCAAGCCGGAACGGAAGGCTTCCTCGATCTCTATCTTTACATGAATGAAAGGATCATAAAACTATCAATATGATATTCTGATAACTTATAACGACATTTCTCGGCTGACATAAGCCCACAAGCCTTTCATGGCTTCTTCTATTTCTCGATTCAAACGAGTGCGCCCAACAGTTGTTCGAATGTATCTATTAATAATTTCTCCCACTCTACCTTTTCTTATTTTAAAATCTTCATATATTTCGTAGAAGGTGCCCAAAGGTTCATATTGAACCTCAATAGGAGCTTCCCGGTTGACTGAGTTAATAATAGGGATACCTGTCCCCAGATCTGGGACCCTCCCCCACCGGAGCCATAAAGGGCTATCTAAGTCAATTCGTTTATGTTGATAAGCCCCGAGCGCATCCTCATAACTGGAAAACGAAGGTGAAATGATCTTATTCTTTGAGTTATATGGATGGCTTTTATTTTCATAAATGCCTTGATTATTTTCAAGGGTAGATCTATAAAGTCCGAGAAGCATATCTTGAGTTGGTACACAAAGAGAATCTCCAGTAGCAGGAGACAAGAGATTTATGTGAGAAAACATAAGTAAACGAGCTTCCGCTTGAGCTTCCAGAGACAGAGGTACGTGGACAGCCATCTGATCCCCATCAAAGTCCGCGTTAAATCCTGCACAAACCAATGGATGTAAACGAATAGCGCGCCCTTCTATTAGAATAGGCTGAAACGCTTGTATTCCCAATCTGTGTAAGGTAGGCGCTCGATTTAACAATAGGGGATATCCTCGCAAAACCTCTTTAAGTACGCTCCATATAATGGGCGCCCTATCTCGAATCAGACTTTTAGCAGCTCTTAGGTTGGGAGCAATATGCCGTTCAATTAGACTACGAATTAAAAATGCTTGAAAAAGCTCTACTGCTATTTCGAGGGGTAATCCACATTGATACAATGAGAGAAAAGGACCCACCACAATCACAGAACGACCTGAATAATCGACTCGTTTTCCAAGTAAATTTTCACGAAATCTCCCTTCCTTGCCTTGGATCAAATCTGAGAACGATTTATAAGGCCTATCATGTCTATCTGTTACTGGTTGTCCACCGATGCCGTTATCGAGAAGTGCATCTACAGCTTCTTGGATCAATCTTTTTTGACCATTAACAGAGTCTGGCAGTGGCGTAAATAATTTTGCCAGGAATTTGGTAAGAGTACGATTTCGAAGGATGAGTTTTCGATAGAGCTCATTTATATCCGATGTAATAATATCACCCTCATCTAATTGAAACATGGGCCTCGGTTCGGGAGGAAGAACTGGTAATAGACATAAAACCATCCATTCTGGTTGTATATTTGTTTGAATAAAGTGTTTAGTTAATTTCATGCGTCTAACCAAAAAATCCTTTCTTCTTCGAATCATATACTCTTCCCAGTCCGGGACCTCTTCTTCATAAAGAAGATCCTCCTCAAAAAGATCTTTCTCTTCAGTCCCCTCTTTTTCCCATATTTTTTTTATATGCGATTCTAGGCTCTCCTCCTCTTCAGGAACCTCCTGTTTAAGATTCTTCTTTTCCCATTTTTCCCATTCTCTTTCTATTTCTGCGTCTATTTGTCTTTCTATTTGTTTTTCTATAAGCAATTCTAGGTTCTCCTCCTCTTCAGGAACCCCCTCTTCAGGAAGCCCGTCAAAAACATTTTGGGTTTTCAAAATGGCGTCCAATGTAACCCATTCCATAGATGAACGATCTAGAATAATTTGCAGATCCAGACCAGCTAGTTTTTCTCTTATAGCATTTCCCCCAGTGGTTATTTCCCTCTCTAAAAATTTCCTAAGGTCCCGCCAGGTGATATACTTATGAATAATATCAGTCCAGTATTGATCCTGATATTGGAACGGACCACTTCCAACTCGCAATAAAGTAGGTTTGTTAGCTACAGCCCTAGTAATACAAGAATCGCAATATACTAGGCCTTCTAAATCTTTACGAGTTAGATCTAATAGATTCGCGATATAACTGGGACGTCGTTTAAAATACCAGATATGAACCACTGGGCATGCCAGTTTAATGTATCCCATTCGATATCTTCGAATTCGAGAATCTACAAGTTCAACTCCGCAATGTTTACAAAATTGAGAGCCTTCCTCATTCTCAATTACTTTAGGCTTCCCACAAGCACAAACTCCAGTTTTTTTAGGTCCAAAAATTCTTTCACAGAACAATCCATCTCTTTCTGGTTGATTAGTTTCAATATCAAAAGCATAAGGGTTAGTAACCTCTCCGACTCTTTCTCCATTAGGTAAAATTCTTTCAGACCAAGCACGAATCTGTTCGGGCGAAGCTAAGCCAATTTGAAGTTGGCGATGTTTATTTTGGTTAATCATATACATTATTAAAAAAATGGAATTTGATTCATAGTAAACGGAAGGTGGAATAGTATAAACTATAGAATCAGAAAACAAAGATTTTTCTAATTTTTGATTAAATTTGCTTCCTATCTATCTGAAAATCTTTTGTGGATATAATAGCATGGTTCAAGTCTAGAGCTAAAGATCGTAGTTCCCGAATAAGCAATCGGAAAGATTCGGGAGTAGTGTCTGGTTCTGGTTTAGGTATTGGTTCTCCAGTAAGAATGGCGCCAAGTATTCTTTTACGACTGTCAATATGGTCAGATTTAAGAGTACCCATCTCGTGTAAGTTATAAGCAACACCAGACCCTTCTAGAGCCCAAACTTCCATTTCTCCTACTCGTTGCCCTCCTCGTCTGGATCTTCCTTTAAGAGGTTGTTGCGTAACCCGTGCATAAGGTCCACTGGAACGTGCATGGATTTTGTCATCCACTTGATGGCATAATTTCGACATATAAGCTATTCCTATTGTAACAGGTTGTTCAAAAACCTCTCCTGTTCTTCCATCAATTAATCTATGTTTTCCAGGATGATCAGGTTCAAATACCCATGGATTAGTTGTTCGCTCACTAGCTTTATAAAGTTCAGAAAACACTAGTTTTCTTGAAGCCTCTTGCTCGTACCTTTCATCAAAAGTCGCTATTCTATAATGTCTGTTCATCAGTTTCCCTGCTAAACCCAGCAAACATTCAAAGATCTGCCCTACATTCATTCGTGAGGGCACCCCTAGTGGATTTAATATCATATCCACTGGTGTTCCATTTTGCAAATATGGCATGTCTTGTCTGGGCAAAACTATGGAAATAATACCTTTATTACCGTGCCTTCCAGCTACTTTATCACCCACTTTTATCTTACGTTTTTGTAAGATATATACATGGATTTCTTTTATAGAATCGCCATAGTTATCTTTTTTACGGATCCATCTCACATCGATAACTCGACCTCTTACACCTACTGGTACTTTAAGACAATTTTCTCTTGCATTAGAGAGCTCAATACCGAATATGGCGTGTAATAATCTTTCTTCTGGAGTATATAATGATTCCTTGGCTGTTTGAGGCGTCAATTTACCAACTAAAACATCACCTGGTTCTATCCAAGATCCTAGCTTTACAAGGCCGTTTTTGTCCAAATGACGGAGTGAATGAGCATCTAAACGAGGTATTTCCCTAGTGATTATCTCGGGGCCCTCGCTCTTCATATATATTCCAATTTCATATCTTACGATCTGGAAAGAAGTATAAATATCTTCATATACCAGACGTTCACTAATAACCACTGCGTCTTCAAAATTGAAGCCCTCCCATGGCATATAAGCCACTAAGATGTTTTTTCCCAAACAGAGCTCCCCCCCTACTGTAGCCGCGCCGTCCGCCATAATTTGTCCTTTCTTTACACATTGCCCTTGACGAATCCGAGGTTTTTGATGTATACAAGTATTGCTATTAGAACGTTGGTATAGGGCCAATTCTGTTCTTTTTATTTTTCTTCTAGTGTTTCGATAACCATATGAAGTGATGCTTCCAGCATCAATATACTTGATGCTTCCTTTTTGCGTAGCTATAGCTACACTTCCTGAATCTAGAGCTGCTTGACCTTCCAAGCCAGTTCCGACAATGCATTTTTCAGGTTGAAATGATGCAACTGCTTGACGCTGCATATTGGAACCCATTAAAGCACGATTTGCGTCATTATGTTCAAGAAAAGGAACAAGGCAAACTCCAACGGAAAAGTATTGGTTCGGATAAATATTCCTGAAATCGATTTGCTCCCATGCAAGAACTAAAAATTCTTGTTGATAAAAAGCTGGAGTAACCTGTTCCTCTTGAATACCATGATTTAACGCCAAATGATCACCCGTAGCTATCCGATAGCTTTCATCTTCTCCAGGTAATAGATAAACCATTTCTTCTTTTGATCTCTTAGATATATTATAGTATGGAGTCTGTAAAGAGTCATAAGGACCAAGCGTTGCGTAAATAGATAACGATGCGACAAGTCCAGCGTTCTTTCCTTCGGACGTCGCAATTGGACAAATGCGTCCATAATGACTAGGATGAATATCCCGGATCCGGAAAGTAGCAGTTCGAGGTGTTAACCCTCCAGGGCCTAAATGACTCAATTTTCGGCTATGAACTATTTCGGCCAATGGATTAGTTTGATCCAAAAACTGCGATAAGGGGTGTAAACCAAAAAATTCTTGAAAAGTTTTTGTTAATGGTCTTGACTTTACTAAGTCATTAGGAGTTGGTTCAGTTGATGAACGCCTTATCATCAGAGTTGTTTTCACTGTTTGTTCTAAAAGCAGAAGGGCAAATTCAAATTCAATTTGTAATAAATCTGCCACAGAACGTATACGTTTATTCTGAATATGGTCTATATCATCCAACGTTCCCCCTCCAAATCGAACTCTGATAAGATAATCAACAGCAGCCAATAGATCTTGTGGTAATAAAAAGATCTCGGTCTCGGGGATATTAAGATTCAGTTTTTTGTTCAGATTTCGCCTACCAATCTTTCCTAATTCACACTTTTGTGAGAAAAACTTCTCTTGTAATTCTTTACATTCAGACTCGGAAAATACCAAATCATCATTCGTTTCTTCTTCATCGTCGCTGTCCTCTACTTCATCGGGACCGGAGAGTTTTTTATAAAGCTCCAAAAGGGCATCTTCCCTTCTCATAGCTTCTAACTCCCGATATGCCTTACATTCAGGTCCCCCAGAACGAATGTATTTATGGAGCAGGGGAGCATTGCAGATAATATCTTGGAGATCCAGACCCATAGCCAATAATAGAAGTAGAATAGATATTTTTTGTTTTTTTCTTACAAAAACCCATATCCTTCCTGTTTCATCGATCTCTAATCTTGATCTTCCTCCCCAATCTGAGATTATCGTACCAGTATAAATAAGTTCATTATTTTTTATTTTTGAACGGTAATAAATACCCGGACTTCTTAATATTTGATTGACCACGACTCTATAATTTCCATTTACTACAAAAAATCCTTTGGAACTCATTAAAGGGATTTTTCCAAGAAATACATCTTGTTCATGTATATCTTGACAAGTTCTTTGAATAACCTTTGCTGGTACGCATAATCTAGAGTAATATGTACGGGATTTATAGACAGCATCTCTCTCTTTAATGGTAGGTTTTTCTAATTCATATCTATTCCCAGAAAGAGAAAATTCTAGTCTTTTATCTGAACTCTCAATTTTTGGAAATTTGTGTAGTTCTTCTATTAAGCCTTGATCCAAGAAACGACAAAATCCCTCAAACTGTATTTTACCAAATTCGGGGATTGTAAATGGTGCCTTATTTCCATCTAAGCGCATTGGAAGTTTATCGTCCATAAATTTGTTTATTTCGTTATGGATTTCTTATTGATCCATATGAATCAATCTGACAGAAATTGAGATGTATATTTCGTTCACTATATCCCGTGGAATTCCACCCATATCCAGATAGATCATTCTAAAATGATAAGAAAAGGAAAAGGTCCCTTGATACTTTTTATTTCTTTTCTAGTTGACTCAAGCAAGGATTTCCTATTATACTTTAATCGAGAAAGAAATGCGGATTTATGGTTGGTGACATGGCCAAGTGGTAAGGCAGGAGACTGCAAATCTCCCATCCCCAGTTCGAATCTGGGTGTCGCCTATTCTTTATTCTATATTTAATATTTGCCCCTATTGGTATTAGGTTGGCAACATGAGAAAGTTGAAAATCGGGATACTGTAAACCCTCTATCCGGCCCCATACGGCACGCATTATTTATAGGGGGACTGCCAATTCCCTATACGACAAAGGCTAGTGGTCAGGGGACTCAAAATATTCTACCTTGGATTCAAATCCGGGTGCCCCCTCCCTATGTTAGAGTGCTCAGTAAATAGAGCAGAATAAAAGCAAAAAAATCGGGGATTCCATTCCCATCATTTTTGCGGATAACTGCTGCTCCATATTATCCAATAGAACCTATAGAATGTTGGTTCTTTTTGTCGTGGATGTGCGATACTATAGATAGTTTCTAGTAACTAGTTCTAATAAACAAATGGAATGCTAAATATCTCATATTTACTAGTCAGTTTTAAACGGGAAGGTGGATGATTTACACTTTGCACTATCCTGACTAGTTCTCTTATCATCAGTAATTAATGATTATCATATTATTCTTTTTGCAAATTGAGGCATTGGTATGGATATAGTCGATATCGCTTGGGCTGCTCTAATGGTAGTTTTTACATTTTCGCTTTCACTCGTAGTATGGGGTAGAAGCGGATTATAAAATATATATATATATAATATATGGTTCATTTTCTAAGCAATTGCCTCGTTTCAAATCATTCTGAAATGATAATATTTACAGTTTCATAAAGATCTCTTACGTAATACTGAATCCTCGGTAATATAGCTAAAATAATATATTCTTTTATTTATGAAGCTATTTCTCCGGATATGCGGAGAGAGATTTGCCCTAATCTTTCTTGGATTTTACTCTTAAAAAAATCATTCTTCCTCACTCATTCAACTAGTTCTTCTCTTCCCTAGGATGAGTCCATAGCTCTATTCGACTCCAACGAAGAATAATATTTTTACGATAAAAATATTATCGTAAAAATATTAGTTATATATAGAACTAATATATAGGAATAGCTGGAATAGTAGAAATCGAAACAAAATAGTGTACGCTTTCATATGTTTTCATCGGATAATTTCAAATTGATCCGATTCAATGTAAACCCTTTCTAGCCTGGAGAAACTGAAACGTGCACATTGCTTGCGTTGACCGGTCTTAGTCATAGATCCTTTATACCCCATATAAACTGTTTTTCTTATGTAATTTCTAGTTTCATATCCACTATGTACTATTAGTGGATCTGTAAAAAAGACTGTTATAAATATGTTAACAACATATTCAGAACCTACACCTCTGTTCTGTTTACACAACAGTTATGTAATACATAAATAAAAAATGGTACTAACCTCGAATTTTTATTAGGCCTAATCTTAATTTGGCAAGCAATGATTTATTCAGATCTAGAGATTAATGTGTATAAGTAGTAGTACTTACTACTACTTATACACATTAATCTCTACCCGGGACCTCTATCACTTTTTTCCGCCTCATGATCCATATTCTAGATGCTTTAGTGGCCAACACTGTAATTTCATACAAGTTAATTGCTTCCACTGATCGTTTTTACGTAAATAATGATTAGAAAAGCAGTAGGGACTGAAATGAACAATGCAACAGCAAGAAATGCAAGAATATTTACTTCCATGATTTAGTTTCCCTTCGTTTTACAATAACTCGAGATTTGATCTCATATATTTTTTGAGATCCCAAAATGGATTGAATCCTTAGAGGATGAGGTTCAATCAATAGGATCAATTAGATTAACGGTATCTAACAAATTTCATTGATTCTTCAATAGAAGTGAAATAGTATAACATGCTATTATCCTTTATTCATACTTGATCTAGCAGTTCCGCCCATTGTCCCGCTCATATGGTTCCAATGCCTTAAGATAAACATTTTAAGATAAAAAATGTTATTGGGGCAAAACTCATTTTATAGATATGGTCAAAAATTGAATCATCATCAAGATGATGATTCATCTGTGCCAATTTGAAGGACACAAAAATATGATGAAGATTTCTCTGATGGATTATATCCACTGATTTATTCCTTATTTTGATAAGACCAATCAATAATAAAAACTTACATCCATTAAGGACTCTCGTAATACATATCGAAGGAATCGATCCTACTGATCCACAAAAACCATAGAAATTTTAATCTTTATTGTGATAAGATACGTGCCCGAGCTTGTTCCTTATCCTCCAAGATAAAAGCTAAGAAACAGGGTGGGAGGGGGGGGGTAGGCAGCCAAGTAACACCGATGTTGTTGATGCGGATCACTCGGGTTCTTCACATCATTACGTACGTAATCCATTCGTTTCTTTTGGGGAAAGAAGAACTTAATCAGTTCTTTACCATAGATCAAAAAAGTGGTACCTTGATCCGCATACAAGAAGCACATTCCAACATACATATGCCTATATGACATCATTTTATAGAAAAAACGGAATTCGTTGGCCTAAGAATCCCTAATGGATCCAGTAATCACTAATTTCTAAAATTGTTAGGCTTTGCGACCAAGTTAACAATCGCAAATATGGGGGGCAAATTGCCTATAGTTATCAATACTTAACTAAAGTAACCTATAGGGGTTGGTTAATTTACCACAGTGGTACAAGAGATGAACAAGGCCTGAATAGACATAGACCCCAATGAAAACGCGTATGCAATAAAAGCACACGCGGGGATGGTCTAGCTTTAAATGGGTTCTATTGATTGAATAGAAGAATCACATGTTGCTACCTTGAGTTATACTTAGACATGGCCATAGTCTGTAGCAAGAATTTGTATCGGCTAATAGCTGTCATTAGCCCTAAAAACAAACAACAGAATAGCAATTCTGCCGCGTGAAAATTCCATTTATCCTGGTGCACCCTTTTTACGGTGCTCTCACGAACATAAAGAAAAGGAAAAGTTCCAATTTCTCTGGGGAGGAGCATAAGAAAAAAAGGGTAAACTTATTCAATTCGACCGGGACTGACGGGGCTCGAACCCGCAACTTCCGTCTTGACAGGGCGGTACTCTAACCAATTGAACTACAATCCCAATAGATCGCCCGCCAACTAATCCGCAGTAATAACATTATGTTACTGCCGGATCAATAAAACATTGGATGTCCCCATTTCCTCGAAGAAGTATAACTTCGTTACATTATGTCTATGCAGATACATGCATATCTGCATAAAACACAGATACATCGGGAGTTCAAAAACGAACTACCCTTTCATCGATGCCAGAGACTTACATAAATCTATTATCGAGGGACCATGTTTATATTGGGTCGAGCTGGATTTGAACCAGCGTCGGCATATTGCACAACGAATTTACAGTCCGCCCCCATGAACCACTCGGGCATCGACCCAGGAACCATAAATTCAAAGTCTTTAGGATACTCATTTTGTATGGTAGGCTAAAGACTTTATAGCTTAATACCCCTAGGGGAAGTCGAATCCCCGTTGCCTCCTTGAAAGAGAGATGTCCTGGGCCACTAGACGATAGGGGCCCGCCTATCAAAATTATATTCAAATCTCTATGAAATTGTCAACAGCAGAAGCAAAAAAGAGCTAATCTTATGTATGTTAGCGATTTCAAATTCCTCTTATTCTATTGTTCATCAATTTATTTGCTAAGAAATAAAAAGTTCACCCCAATAGGGAGTTGTTTATAGATATCGATCTATAATGATCACAGCATCATTTGCGCATTGTTACAAATATACCTATAAGGCCCATTGAACCAAAAGGTTGAACAATGATGTGAGGGAAAATTATTAAGGGAAATGCCCCGATATTGCGTTTCTATTAATAAGGATCCCTTTGATTAACCATATTACGGCAATTTCAATTGGTTTTAGAGGAGCAAGGGAGGTATATTTGTTCCTTCTGAGCCTAGGGCGGTTTCTTCAAAGTTATTTACTCGAGATTAGATCTGTTCAAAAATCGATCAAAAGGGTCCTGATCCAATAATGGCCCACATAGAACAGATCAGAATAGGGCACAACTCCTAAAAACTGGTTATTTCCGAATAATAAATATTCAAATATAAATCTCTCCCTGATGTAAAAAATCTCGTGCGTAGATCTGAGTGATAGACAGACGGGTAGGATAAGGGGTAATCCCGTTAAAATTCTTAATAAGATTACCCTTCCTATAGGTTGAGAAGTAATGAAACCTATAGTTCCTCCCTGACAATTGTAGGGTACAGATGTTACCCTTTTATGACCAGATCGAATAGGAATAGCTCCATAAATTTATTATTCTAATAGGTTTAATTATAAATAATTGATACGATTAAAACATGATCGGCCCTGGATCAATTAAGTAGATCGATATTTATGCATATGCAAATTTATTTATCCGTGGATCCATTTTGGTATACTCGTATATACCAGATATATAGTAGACTAATTAATTCATAATGAAATGAAATGAGCACAAGCCCTTTTAACTCAGTGGTAGAGTAACGCCATGGTAAGGCGTAAGTCATCGGTTCAAGCCCGATAAAGGGCTCCTTTAAAGGTTCTTACGAGTAAGCCTTCCTTTTTTTTCAATGGACAGGCGAGATTAAAGCAGAATCCCGAGACAATGACCACCCATTATAATGGGTATTAGGGTTAATGTTTGTTATGATAGAACAAAACATCTAATATGAATAAAGGCTTATTACTATCTATAGCTTTAAAAACTTTGTTCTTCCTATTGCTGCTATAGGATGAGCAATGGTTTAGGATTAGGCATAGTTTTCTTCATCTGCCTCGTTTTTGAGGCATATATTATGGAAGCCTAATGTCATACTACCAAAGCATTCTACATTTTTTGTATCCTACTTCTTACAGATCAAAAGAAGTAAAGAAGAGGGAGAAGTAAGTGAACCTGACCTATTGAGTTATGAATATTTGAGCTATTCTTATATTGAAATTGGGGGGGGCATTTTGAAAGCGAACCTTAAATTCCATCGGAATTCTCTTAATTTTTGATGTAAGAGCCAAATATTTGGCTGTGGGCTGAATGCTCTGCTTTCTCCTTTATATAGAAGGAGAAGAATGAATGGAGTTATTTTATTAAACTCCATGAGTTAGAAAAATATCTACTCCTTCTTGTTCCTATTCGCTCACATCAAAAATATAGTGTTAAAAAATGAACATAGAGGTTTATCTATGAGATTGTTATAAAGATTCGTATTAATTTCGTCGATCTAGAAGGAGAACTAAGAATGATTCAAAAATATTGAATCGAATTAATATTGTGAATAGAATCTGTTGAAGAACTGGGAAGAAGCAAAAAGCTCACCTGCCCCCCCTCCCGCAAGTTGTTCCGTTTCCGTTATTCCATTCTTCAAGTTATTTGAAGATCATTCAAAAACTGAATATAAAAACTTCGGGTTATCCTGCATTTACCAATATTGGATCGGTCCAGTTCAGGAATCTCTATGCCAACAAGGAATCTTTGGGCCCATTTTGTTGAAAGGGATCATGGATGAAGAATTGCCCGTAGATGGGCTAACGTATACCTTTTGATTCTACTATTAGATAGGGTGCTCGGAAATGGTCGAAATAGCTAAATAGGAGGATTATTATGACTATAGCCCTTGGAAAGTCTTCCAAAGAAGAAAAAACTTTATTTGATACTATGGATGACTGGCTACGCAGAGACCGTTTTGTTTTTGTGGGTTGGTCCGGTCTATTGCTTTTTCCTTGTGCCTATTTTGCCCTAGGTGGATGGTTCACAGGTACAACCTTTGTGACTTCATGGTATACTCACGGATTGGCCAGTTCCTATTTGGAAGGTTGTAATTTTTTGACTGCTGCAGTTTCTACTCCAGCTAATAGTTTAGCGCATTCTTTGCTGCTATTATGGGGTCCCGAAGCACAAGGAGATTTTACTCGTTGGTGCCAATTAGGTGGCCTATGGACCTTTGTTGCTCTTCATGGTGCTTTTGGTCTAATAGGCTTCATGTTACGCCAATTTGAACTCGCTCGATCTGTGCAATTGAGACCTTATAATGCAATTGCGTTCTCTGCCCCGATTGCTGTTTTTGTTTCTGTATTCCTGATCTATCCCTTAGGCCAGTCTGGTTGGTTCTTCGCGCCTAGTTTCGGTGTAGCGGCTATTTTCCGCTTCATCCTCTTTTTTCAAGGCTTTCATAATTGGACCTTGAATCCTTTTCATATGATGGGAGTTGCCGGAGTATTGGGTGCTGCTCTTCTATGCGCTATTCACGGTGCCACCGTAGAAAATACTTTATTTGAAGACGGTGATGGTGCAAATACATTCCGTGCTTTTAACCCAACTCAAGCTGAAGAGACTTATTCAATGGTAACTGCTAACCGGTTCTGGTCCCAAATATTTGGGGTTGCTTTTTCCAATAAACGTTGGTTACATTTCTTCATGTTATTTGTGCCAGTGACTGGTTTATGGATGAGCGCCATTGGTGTAGTTGGTCTAGCTCTAAACTTACGTGCCTATGATTTTGTTTCCCAGGAGATCCGTGCAGCAGAAGATCCTGAATTTGAGACTTTCTACACAAAAAATATTCTCTTGAACGAAGGTATTCGTGCTTGGATGGCGGCTCAGGATCAGCCTCATGAAAACCTTATATTCCCCGAGGAGGTTCTACCCCGTGGAAACGCTCTTTAATGGAACCCTAGCTTTAGCTGGTCGTGACCAAGAAAGCACTGGTTTTGCTTGGTGGGCTGGTAATGCGCGGCTTATCAATTTGTCGGGTAAATTACTTGGGGCTCATGTTGCTCATGCCGGATTAATTGTATTCTGGGCCGGAGCAATGAACCTATTTGAAGTGGCTCATTTTGTACCGGAAAAGCCTATGTATGAACAAGGATTGATTTTACTTCCCCATCTAGCTACTCTAGGATGGGGAGTCGGTCCTGGCGGGGAAATTGTGGACACTTTCCCCTACTTTGTATCTGGAGTACTTCACTTAATTTCTTCCGCAGTTTTAGGTTTTGGTGGTATTTATCATGCACTCGTCGGACCCGAAACTTTGGAAGAATCTTTTCCATTCTTTGGTTATGTATGGAAAGATAGGAACAAAATGACCACAATTTTGGGTATTCACCTAATCTTGTTAGGTGTTGGCGCTTTCCTCCTAGTGCTTAAGGCTTTGTATTTCGGTGGTGTATATGATACCTGGGCTCCCGGCGGTGGAGATGTAAGAACAATTACAAACATAACACTTAACCCAAGTGTTATATTTGGTTATTTACTTAAGTCTCCTTTTGGAGGAGAGGGATGGATCGTTAGCGTAGACAATCTAGAAGATATAATCGGGGGACATGTATGGTTAGGTTCGATTTGTATCTTCGGCGGTATATGGCATATCTTAACAAAACCTTTTGCATGGGCTCGCCGCGCGTTTGTATGGTCCGGAGAAGCTTACTTGTCCTATAGCCTAGGCGCTCTCGCTGTGTTTGGTTTCATTGCTTGTTGTTTCGTTTGGTTCAACAATACGGCTTATCCTAGTGAATTCTATGGGCCTACTGGCCCAGAGGCCTCTCAAGCTCAAGCATTTACTTTTCTAGTAAGAGATCAACGGCTTGGAGCTAGCGTGGGATCTGCCCAGGGACCTACTGGTTTAGGTAAATATCTTATGCGTTCTCCTACTGGAGAAATTATCTTTGGAGGAGAAACAATGCGCTTTTGGGATCTCCGTGCCCCTTGGCTGGAACCCCTAAGGGGCCCTAATGGGTTGGACTTGAGTAAATTGAAAAAAGACATACAGCCCTGGCAAGAACGACGTTCGGCAGAATATATGACTCACGCTCCCTTAGGTTCTTTGAATTCCGTGGGTGGCGTAGCTACCGAAATTAATGCGGTAAATTTTGTCTCTCCCCGAAGTTGGTTAGCTACCTCCCATTTTGTTTTGGGATTTTTTTTCTTCGTAGGTCATTTGTGGCATGCAGGAAGGGCTCGTGCAGCTGCAGCGGGATTTGAGAAAGGAATTGATCGTGATTTTGAACCTGTTCTTTCCATGACCCCACTTAATTAAACAAGTGATAAAAGTGGTCCATATTAAAATAAAACCAATTGAATTGGATTGTCAATGTTGACAGGCGGGATATATTTTAGCTATTTCCTTCCAACTAACTGAATCCTTGTAGCTTGGCTATACTCGGGCTATCTATCTATATCGATATATAGATAGATAGCCAAGCCTTTTTTTTTAATGGACTGATAAATCGAATTGTTCAACGAACAAAAGGAGAGAGAGGGATTCGAACCCTCGATAGTTTTTGAACTATACCGGTTTTCAAGACCGGAGCCATCAACCACTCGGCCATCTCTCCCGGGCGAAGACAACTTAGTTTTTGCTCCTTCATATAATATCCGAAGGCTATATACCTAATGTCATAATTAGACATGCATATATGCATGTATGCATATGACATACGCATAGAATGCATATTCTATAAAAGATGCAGAGGTGCATCTATCTGCGTAGATATTCATAGTTATATCTATCTATGTTGTAATGACATTTACAACATGTCAAAATGAAACGAAATTTTTTTATCTTTTCCCTACCACTCAAATAAAATAAGATTGATAAAAAAAAGTAGTTTTTAAGATCGAGTAATTTCTGATCGAATAGAACCCGTAGCGCATTTGATTACAATTTAACCGGATAGGGATCGGATGGTATAGTTTATTGAATCTGTTGGAAACTTTTAAGACTACAACCATGACTATTGCTTTCCAATCGTCTGTGTTTGCATTAATTGCAATTTCAATTCTGTTAGTGATCGGTGTACCTGTCGCACTTGCCTCTCCTAATGGTTGGTCAAGTAGCAAAAATATTTTATTTTCAGGTGTATCATTATGGATTGGATTAGTACTTTTAGTAGGTATCCTTAATTCTTTTATATCTTAGATATGTTCTAAGATCTTTTGGGTTGAAACTCTCCTCCCCTCCCCGGAGACATTATAGTTCGGAAGGGCATTTCATACAAGTCCCAAGAACCCAAATGAAAGTGCTCAAGGGGGGGGGCTATTTGCCCATTATTGCATAAAATATGCCTATGCATAAATAGTATATATTTACTATTTATACCAAGAACGAGTCAAATGCGGGTATGGTTTAATGGTAAAATTTCTCTTTGCCAGGGAGAAGATGCGGGTTCGATCCCCGCTACCCGCCCATCGAAAAAATGGAATAGAACAAAGGAATAGTTCTTGGGTTGATCATATCTCTTTGAGACTTACTTTTCAAAGACCATTCTCCGTGGAGAATGCCCTTTTAACAAAAACTTCTTATGTTCTAGCGGAGACGGGATTTGAACCCGTGACTTCAAGGTTATGAGCCTTGCGAGCTACCAAACTGCTCTACCCCGCGCTATCATGGGATATCCTATTTATCCCATTATTTTGTGTATTATACAATACGCGCAACGCGTACACCCAACAGCCGTTGAAAACGTCTCTTCCCTCCCTATATATATAGAGGGGAAGAGACGTTTTCATAATCCTAAAAATATTTTTTTCCTCCTACCAACTCGATTTGGTTACCCCAGGCAACAAACATGCGTGAGCCCTCTCGCGCAATATATATCCGGACAACGCAAAGTCTCTATAGTTGGCTCTAGGTCTTCCAGTCGAAGAACAACGGCGATGAAGCCGTGCGGGTGCACTATTACGCGGTGAAGATTGTAATTTTCTATGGATTTCCAATTTTTCATCCAATGATGAAACTTCTCTTATCTCTCTCTTCAAGGATTGACGAATTAATCTGTATTTCTGTTCCAATCTTTGTTTCTTTTTCTCTCTCTGAATGAGACATTTTCTTGCCATAATTTCTGCCAGTTAGTATACAGGAATAAAAAAATAGAGATCAGATTTAAGATGAAGAAATATGAGGTTGATTACTCTTTGTTTCTATGCAGAGAGATTATAGATATATCAAATTATTCAATATATCCATAATCTTAATACTTACTCGATTTAATGAAAAAGAATTAGCCAAATTTGCCCGATGTAGAGGCAATTAAAAAAGCTGCATAGGTGAATATATAACCTACGGAAAAGTGGGCTAATCCAACCAATCGTGCTTGAACAATGGAAAGAGCTACTGGCTTATCCCTCCATCGAATGAAATTAGCCAACGGTGTGCGTTCATGAGCCCATGCGAGAGTTTCAATGAGTTCCTGCCAATATCCACGCCAGGAAATAAGAAACATGAATCCAATAGCCCAAACAAGATGTCCGAATAAGAACATCCACGCCCAGACAGATAAACTGTTCATCCCAAAAGGATTGTATCCATTAATAAGTTGTGAAGAGTTTAACCAGAGATAATCTCTTAACCACCCCATTAAATAAGTGGAAGACTCATTAAATTGAGCTACATTACCCTGCCATAATGTGATATGCTTCCAATGCCAATAGAAAGTAACCCATCCAATGGTATTCAACATCCAGAATACTGCCAAATAAAAAGCATCCCAGGCCGAGATATCGCAAGTACCCCCCCGCCCTGGACCATCGCAAGGAAAACTATAACCAAAATCTTTCTTATCTGGCATTAGCTTAGAACCGCGGGCATCTAGAGCACCTTTCACTAAAATTAGTGTCGTTGTATGCAAACCTAGAGCAATAGCATGATGAACCAAAAAGTCTCCAGGACCAATTGTTAAGAACAGTGAATTGCTGTTATCATTAACAGCATTCAACCAACCTGGTAACCATATGCTTTTACCGGCATTGAATGCAGGATCATTCACTGAGGATAGGAGTACATCAAAACCATATAAGGTTTTACCATGAGCAGATTGTATCCACTGAGCAAATATAGGCTCGATCAAGATTTGTTTTTCCGGAGTACCAAAAGCAAGCATAACATCGTTATGAACATAAAGTCCCAAGGTATGGAACCCTAGGAATAAACTAGCCCAGCTTAGATGGGATATTATAGCTTCCTTATGCTCCAGCATTCTGGCCAATACATTATCCTTATTTTGTTCTGGATTATAATCCCTAATGAGGAATATAGCTCCATGAGCAAATGCTCCTGTCATAATGAATCCGGCAATGTATTGATGATGAGTATACAATGCAGCTTGGGTAGTGAAGTCTTGTGCTATGAATGCATAAGCAGGCAAAGAATACATGTGTTGAGCTACTAAGGAGGTAATAACCCCCAAAGAAGCTAGAGCAAGACCCAATTGAAAGTGAAGAGAGTTATTTATTGTGTTATAAAGACCCTTATGTCCGCGGCCTAATAGACCTCTCGGAGGAATATGCGCTTCTAAAATATCTTTTATACTGTGTCCGATCCCAAAGTTGGTTCTATACATATGACCAGCAATGAGAAAAACAAACGCAATAGCTAAATGATGGTGAGCAATATCAGTCAGCCACAAACTTTGGGTTTGTGGGTGGAACCCTCCGAGAAGAGTTAGAATAGCAGTTCCCGCCCCTTGTGAGGTACCGAATAAATGACTACTGGAATCAGTATTTTGAGCATAAAGATTCCACTGACCTGTAAAAAGGGGTTCTAAACCCTGGGGATGTGGTAATACATTTAAGAAATTACCCCATCTAATGTGCTCCCCCCTTGATTCAGGAATAGCTACATGAATCAAATGCCCCGTCCAAGCCAAAGAACTGACTCCGAAGAGCCCCGACAAATGATGATTGAGACGAGATTCGGCATTTTTAAACCATGAAACACTTGGTTTCCATCGAGGTTGTAGATGGAGCCGACCCGCTATTAAAAAAAGCGCAGAAATAAATAGTAAGAAAAGAGCTCCAGTATAAAGATCTTCATTAGTGCGTAAGCCAATGGTATACCACCACTGATAAACACCGGAATAAGCAATATTGACTGGACCGGGAGCACCTCCTCGGGTAAAGGCTTCTACAGCAGGTTGACCAAAATGAGGATCCCAAATTGCATGAGCGATAGGCCTTACATGTAAGGGGTCGCGTACCCACGCCTCAAAATTGCCTTGCCAAGCCACGTGGAACAAATTACCAGAGGTCCAAAGAAAGATTATGGCTAATTGACCGAAATGAGAAGCAAAAATGTTCTGATAAAGGCGTTCCTCGGTCATATCATCATGACTCTCAAAATCATGTGCGGTAGCAATACCAAACCAAATACGACGAGTAGTTGGGTCCTGGGCCAAGCCTTGGCTGAACTTTGGAAATCTTGATGCCATAATGCTTTTCAAATCCTCCTAGCCGTTATCCTACTGCAATAATTCTTGCTAGGAAGAACGCCCATGTTGTGACGATTCCACCCAGAAGGTAATGAGCTACTCCTACAGCACGTCCTTGGACAATGCTCAAGGCTCTGGGCTGGATAGCAGGAGCAACCTTCAGTTTGTTATGAGCCCAAACGATGGATTCAATGAGTTCTTGCCAATAGCCACGGCCACTGAATAAGAACATTAAACTAAATGCCCAAACAAAATGAGCACCTAAGAATAAAAGACCATATGCAGATAATGAAGAACCATAAGATTGGATTACCTGAGAGGCTTGTGCCCATAAAAAGTCGCGAAGCCACCCGTTAATTGTAATAGAACTCTGCGCAAAGTTTCCTCCCGTGATATGAGTTACCACTCCTTGATCACTTATACTACCCCAAACATCGGACTGCATTTTCCAGCTAAAATGGAATATTACTACTGAAATTGCATTGTACATCCAGAATAACCCCAGGAAAACATGATCCCAGGCAGATACTTGGCATGTTCCTCCCCTCCCAGGTCCGTCACAAGGAAAGCGAAACCCAAGATTTGCTTTATCGGGTATTAAACGGGAGCTACGGGCAAATAAGACACCTTTAAGTAATATTAATACAGTCACATGGATAGTAAAAGCATGAATATGATGTACCAAAAAGTCCGCGGTTCCTAATGGAATAGGTAACAAAGCCACTTTGTTACCTACTGCTACCAAATCGCCACCCCCCCAGGTTAAGCTCGTGCTCGCTGTAGCCTCAGGAGCTGTTAAACTAGGTGCTGAAGCATGAGTGTTTTGTATCCATTGAGCAAAAATGGGTTGTAATTGTATAGCAGTATCTGAAAACATATCTTGAGGACGTCCTAAAGCGCTCATAGTATCATTATGAATATACAAACCAAAGCTATGGAAGCCTAAGAATATACATGCCCAGTTGAGGTGTGATACAATTGCATCACGATGTCTAAGAACACGGTCTAATAGATTGTTGTATTGAGTAGTTGGATCATAGTCTCTTACCATAAAAATAGCTGCATGTGCAGCAGCCCCAACTATCAGAAACCCACCAATCCACATATGGTGTGTGAACAGAGAGAGTTGTGTGCCATAGTCAATAGCAAGGTATGGATAGGGAGGCATGGAATACATGTGGTGAGCTACAACAATAGTTAAAGATCCTAACATAGCTAGGTTAAGAGCTAACTGAGCATGCCACGAGGTAGTTAAGATCTCGTAAAGACCTCTATGGCCCTCTCCTGTAAATGGGCCTTTATGAGCTTCCAAAATTTCCTTGAGGCTATGGCCAATACTCCAATTAGTCCTATACATATGACCAGCAATAATAAAAAGAATTGCAATAGCCAAATGATGATGTGCAGTATCGGTCAGCCATAGACCTCCTGTTACCGGATTGAGTCCTCCACGAAAAGTCAAAAAATCCGAATATTTCGACCAATTCAAGGTGAAAAATGGGGTCAACCCCTCAGCAAAACTGGGAAAGAGTTGGGCTAAAAGATCGCGATTTAAAATAAATTCATGAGGAAGCGGTATCTCTTTAGGATCAACTCCAGCATCTAGGAGTTGGTTAATAGGTAAAGAAACATGTACTTGGTGTCCTGCCCAAGATAGAGATCCAAGTCCTAGTAACCCTGCTAAATGGTGGTTCAACATGGATTCTACATCTTGAAACCAAGCTAATTTTGGAGCAGCTTTGTGATAATGGAACCAACCAGCAAAAAGCATTAACGCTGCAAAGATCAATGCACCAATTGCGGTGCAGTAAAGTTGTAATTCACTAGTTATTCCTGATGCTCGCCAAATCTGGAAGAATCCGGAGGTTATTTGTATTCCTCGAAAACCTCCGCCTACATCCCCATTCAGAATTTCTTGACCCACTATTGGCCAAACTACCTGAGCACTCGGTTTGATGTGAATAGGATCACTCAACCATGCCTCATAATTGGAGAAACGAGCGCCGTGAAAGTACATCCCGCTTAGCCAAATAAAGATGATGGCTAGTTGACCAAAATGAGCACTAAATACTTTGCGAGAGATTTCTTCCAAATCATTGGTATGGCTATCAAAATCGTGAGCATCAGCATGTAGATTCCAGATCCAAGTGGTAGTATTAGGTCCCTTAGTTAGCGTCTTTGAGAAATGACCCGGTTTGGCCCATTTTTCAAAAGAGGTTTTAATAGGATCCCTCTCCACCACGATCTTTACTTCTGTTTCCGGTGAACGAATAGTCATTGAGTTCCCCTCTTTCCAGACGAGACATAAGAAAAACCCGCCAACAGGAAGGAATTATTGAATGATATATATATATATATATGTTCTCAACTCGTTCCTTTCTTTATTTATTTCTCAGTTCATGACTAGAGCAACTATGATAGGAAGTCGATCTGAGGCAGGTGTTCAAATTTATTATGACATATCTAATATGTGCCCAATGGACCATTATGGGTTTGGAAAAACGTTTATCATTCGGCCCAACGTAAAAACCTATTTATTGGTGTAATGATCATTATTATATTCATATCCAGATGTATTTACCCATATATCTGACCCCCTGAATCACGATAACCATGAATTATTCATGGATCATTAATAAAAGACATCCCCGGATGGATTTGGCCCTATTCAAAAGATCTCTCTCATTAACGATCCACAAAAGGTATTCCTTGTTATATTGTCAGTATATTCCAAGGATATGAGAAGCCAATGCAGTTGGGGGACTAATTCGAGAAATTACAATGAAATAATTCCATTGATTTCTTCCGAAATAATCCCAACGATTTATATGGTATGATCATACCAGAGATTCTCATTCTCCAAAGCGCCCCGTAACCTTTAACCAATTTTGTGCTTCGATGTAGTTGCTTGGGGCAAGCGCTATAGCTTGTTTCCAATACTCAGCAGCTTGATTGAACCAAGCCTCCGCAATTTCAGGATCTCCCTGTCGAATGGCCTGTTCTCCTCGGTCGGGATAGGTCAACTTATAAAAGTCTTCCTCCCATAGAACCGTACTTGAGAGTTTCCTACCTCATACGGCTCAATTCACTATTCTGTTCTGTAGTCCTTTACCCAAACTTCCAAAATAGTAGATGATTCGTTAGCAATGGGTTAGAGTTAACCAAGGGGCCAGAACCAGAAAGGATCAATGACATGAGTTTCAAACCTCACTTTCAATCAATAATCAGGTTTTCTCTTTTCTCCCACCCCCAGAAAGATTAAGTATATAAACGAAGATATCTACTTCAGATTATCCAAATAGAAGTCTTTTTGAAAGGTAACTATCTCACTTCTGTATAGAAATTTTTAAGAGTACTTTCCGTCTCTAACTGGTAGGCGAGTACTTTACATCTTTAGGATCTGATGCTACACCGCTGCTCAATAGCTTAGTAAATCTACTCTATTACATAAGTTGATTCCTTATTTTTGTCAATGAGCAGATTTGATCGTATCAGCCCAAACTTTCAATAATTGATCTTTATGGTGCTTTCCCCATCAATTGAATTTTTATCCATGGAATATGGAGGCTCTATTTATCCATTCCTATTTGGGCTCCTATGAGGAATGTTCTTTTTTCCCACAGCTGATAAACCCCGTTACTTTGGACGGTGCATATGTAGAAAGCCCCTTTTTCTGTCGTTCTCCGTAGTAGTTCTAAACGAATTCATTCTATAGTACAGATAGCCGCACGTAATGACAGATCAAGGCCGTATTATTAAGAGCTTGTGGTAAAGATGGGTTTCGTTCCAATGCCTGGAAATAATATTCCAAAGCCTTGGTATGCTCCCCATTACTCGTGTGGATAAGACCTATATTATATAGTATATAACTTCGATCATAAGGATCAATTTCCGGTCGCATAGCTTCATAATAATTTTGTAAAGCTTCCGCATATTCCCCTTCGGATTGAGCTGACATCCGTGACGGTCGTTCATTTAATCGAAATGATCTCCGCTTCAAAACCGTACATGAGATTTTCACCTCATACGGCTCCTCCTTTTTCTACATATTGAGGGAAGTAATCCGTGAAATTGGAAAAGACCCTATATTATGAATTGATAGGGGCTAGTGTATTGGCGATAAATCTCTAGCCATCCTTCTTGCAAAGATTCTTTTCTTAATACCAAAGATCTTAGCACTACAAATAGAATCTCTAACAATTTCTTTGTTCTTAACGCAGCGTATTTTCTGGGGATTAGTCACTTCAACAATCTCCGATGGTTCTATGATATCGGTATCCGAAGTACAAACGAGACGGGTGTTTGTTGTCCCAACCATTTCTATTAGCCCCTTGGAACAAAAAAAGGGGGAGTAATGTGTATCATAACGAAGCGTTTGTGTTGTTGATTACCACACGTAGTGCTTTTTCCTCTATGCGTGCCTATCCAATAGGTTTGGCCATTAAGGTCTATCACATAGGTGTAACCTTTCGTTTGATACCAGAATCTCAGAAGATCCAAGCATCTAAGGCTGCATCAATCGGGGATACACGACAGAAGGGATTGTTCTATGTCTAAAAGTCACCTTCACTAAGCGTAAGTTTTGTTTGACTCAATATCTTGAATCCCTTTTTGGAAAAGGATAAAAAAAAAGAGAAAATGGTTCAAATCACACCATCTCTGTAATAAGTAAATGCCTCTTTTTCCCCTGAAGCCATCGGGATTATTTGCAATAATATATCCGCTACAATTGTGAACGTCTTATCGATAAAATTGTCATTTTTCTGAGATCTAGGCATAGTCAATTAGAGATTAAAAATTTCCTTCATTCCCCATATGGAAATGATCCCATGAACAAAATGATTTTCCGGTGCGCAATACCATAAAAAAAAGAAATCTATTTTCCGATCGTAAATATACACACATTTCGAATTCACTATTCCTGAATAGGAATAGATAGAAAATACCCGGAAAGTATGTTCATTCTATTGACGGACAATAGAGAATCCCCTATTAAAAAACCCTTCTTTTATACAGGGTTAAAGAATATAGATAAAAAAAATAGCGTTATTATGATAGAATTTGCACGACGGATCATTGCCAATCGATTCTTAGCCAGACACGATGATGATAAAGAATCATCCTGATTATATCATTCATCATATGGAATGGATTAGTGGATTTATCTAAATTTACCAATTTGATCATATAATCAATCCGGATAAGATAAGATCGACAGATTGAGAAAGAAAAGGGAGGATTTCCCAAAATAGGAGGAAGTGTGGTAAAATTTCCTTTTGTCTTTTCGGGGATTGAACAAATAATCTATTCCCGCAGAAGTTATATGCGTATATGAACAAATAGAATCTCTAAAAAGAATTTGCTATCCACTACTTTAATTGATTTTTGATTGATTATACCCAAGACATAGAATCTCATAGGAAAGATGGCCGAGTGGTTCAAGGCGTAGCATTGGAACTGCTATGTAGGCTTATGTTTACCGAGGGTTCGAATCCCTCTCTTTCCGTATCTTTACCTTATTCTCTTTTCCATCATTTTCCTGATCTGTTGAATCACAGGGTTTATCTCATTGTCCCGCAACTCCCGTTCTATCCTGTTATGGAGCAATTGGTGTAAGAAAATAAACAGCGGTATGGGAAAGTAAACAAATATTGAAAGAAAAAGGGGGACAATAAATGTATCATGAATAACAAAATTATAATGTAACCTACAGAATGAATTTAGAATAGAAATTTACCCAAATAACGAAACAATTCTATCTATTTGCCTACTTTGGGAGAGTAGAGAGAGAAGGGAGAAGGGCGTAATTGCCCAGACATCCAGAAATCCTTCATTTTCATTCTCAATTTAGGCTCGACGGGAAAAATACTCTATGACCAACAATTCATTAATGTTTAAACCAATCCCTGTACTATCTATTATTCGATTAACTATTCCTTTATAATTAACTACTCCTTTATATCGTGACGAATCAAGAGTCAAATGAAATGGCACTGTATGTTTCATAAAATGTTTTTTAAATCGGAAAAAGAGAATAAATTTCCGATTAATGATTCTCTTAGAGATAAGTCTCGATCTTTCTTGATGTTTTTTAGACAGATCTATATTTTTATTAATGATATTCCTCGATCTTTGTCGATCTTTTATAGTAATCACATCTTTGGGGTTGCAACGATAACTCGGTATATCTACCATACGGCCATTGACCAGGATATGTCTATGGTTGACCAATTGTCTGGCTCCGGGAATGGTGAGAGCCATACCCAATCGAAAAAGAATATTATCCAAACGCATTTCAAGTAATTGCAATAGGACCTGTCCCGTGGAGCCTTTGGCTCTTCTAGCAATACGAACATATTGAAGTAATTGTCGGTCTGTCAGACCATAATGAAAACGCACTTTTTGTTTTTCTTCTAGGCGGATACGATATCGAGATTTTTTCTCTTTCTCACGATCAACTCTTCTATATTTGGTAAGCCCTGGTAAATTTTTAAGACGACGTATTAGTTTTATACGAGGTCCTCGATAACGGGACATAAAAAAACTCCTTAGCGAAATGAAAAAAATAGTGCTGGAAAGAGGAATAGTATAAACCGTACGAATACTTGAATGATTTTATACGAAGAACAGAATGTTTCCAATTTTGTTTGGATCGGAGCAAATCCTTTTGGATTTCTCCAATAGTTAATTCACTTAACTAGTGGAAACTTACTTGGTGGACCAACGATTGAAAGATAAAGAGTTTTCTTCATATTTTTTGGCCCTAACCAAATATTGTTGGTTATAGGGAAACCAACGAAAGAACGTAAAAGAGCCAGCTATCGGGATCGAACCGATGACCATCGCATTACAAGTGCGATGCTCTAACCTCTGAGCTAAGCAGGCATTAATGGGAGATATAACCCAATACTCATTGGTGCACGATCCATAAATTCTTTGGGATCTTAACAATTATAGCGATTCTAGACTTAATAGCGCAATCCAGATTAGATTTAAAGATTGCTTTAAATTCTATTTCTTTTTTTTTAAGGGGGGAAAGAGAACAAAAAGTCAACTGATAGTGGCCGTTTCATTATTTCTAAATAAAAAAGAGTAAATAACCACATTGCATTTAAAATACAGAAACAATATAATGATTCTCACCAGAAAGTAGAGATGGCAAGAGAGAGGGGAGTAAAAAGACACATTTACGCCACCCATAAGAGTAATATATAATTATATACTCTTATAAAAATGAAATAGTAGAATGAGATTAGATTACAATTGAATCTCGTTTTCCGAGAACGGGGATATGGCGGAATTGGTAGACGCTACGGACTTGATCGAATTGAGCCTTGGTATGGAAACGTACTAAGTGATAGCTTCCAAATCCAGGGAACCCTGGGATATATATTTTGAATGGGCAATCCTGAGCCAAATCTGGTTTCTAGGGACAAAAGGTTTCCTCCTAGAGAGGGATAGGTGCAGAGACTCGATGGAAGTTTTTCTAACGAATCAAAATCATTTGATCCAATATTTTTTCTATAGAAAATTCTATTTATTTCTGCTTAAATAAATAGAAGTGATTGATACGATCAATCACTCAAAACTCAATCAATCAAAACTTAGTTCAAGGAGCTATTAACTAATAGTTAATTTAGGAACTTCTCTAGAAAGAGAGTCAACTCAGTTTTTGGAATGAATGATTGGACGAGAATAAAGATAGAGTCCAATTCTACATGTCAATGCTAGTAACAACAATGTAAATTGCAGTAGAAAGAAAATCCGTCGGTTTTTTTAGACCTTGAGGGTTCAAGTCCCTCTATTCCCAGGTTCATTTCCAAAATACTGATTTATCATTTTTTTTTTGCTAATTCTGCCGAGAAGTTAAAATTCTCACTTTGTTTTAAATATTAATTCTTGTTATCTATCATTCCACTACTTTGGAGAAAGTAGAAGGAGAAAGTAGAAACACAAATATTGTAAACATTACAACAAGTTGATCATATATCTATATAGATATATGATCTATATAGATATATGATCTATCTATATAGATCATATACTTTGTAATGAATCCCATTCGTTTGTAGTCCTTCAAATGCTGACTTACCGATGTAAAAAGGGCCCTTTTCGAAAGGGGATTAGTTGACACAAGTTCAGGGTTTACACTAGGATGATGCACAAAGAAGAGCCGGGATAGCTCAGTTGGTAGAGCAGAGGACTGAAAATCCTCGTGCCACCAGTTCAAATCTGGTTCCTGGCATGCAGACTCATTTCAAAAATGATACATCAGATATAGATATGTGTATATCTATACACATGGATATATTTATCCGTATGTATCATACGAGGTAGTATTAAATATGTTCCGTTCTCTACTTCCCTGTTTCTATTTTCCTTCTTTAAAAGAATTTGAACTGGATACCTTGTATATATACATATATCAGTTAAAACTCAAAAGTATGGAAAGATTTGATGGTGGGAATAGATTGAATCTATTTTAACTGAAATTAGTAAAAGTCAAATTGAATATTTCGTTTTCGTAAATAGCGCGCTCGCGGTACATCATTCACCGTGCTCGTTGTACATCATTTGTGATGCGCCAAGAAAAGATTTTTTTCATCCATCTGTCTCGGTATACAATGAATGTGTGGGAATACGCATGTACCAAACCTTGTTTGTGGCCCTTTCTATTCCATAGCATCTGAAATAGATGCTGCAAAGTTATAGATCTATAACTTTGCAAAAAGAAAAGTGGTTTACATTTATCTTATTCAATAAGAATCTTGTATCTCATAAAAATCAGGTGCAATATAGTCTTTGCGTAAAGGCCAACCAATCCAACTCTCAGGCATCAATATACGTTTGAGACATAGATGACTTTCATAAAAGATTCCCAACATGTCATAAGATTCTCGTTCTTGCCAATTAGCACCTTTCCAAATACGGAGAACAGACGGGATTCTGGGATCTTCCCTTGGGACAAAAACTTTTATACAGACCTCTTCAGGTTGATCTGCATTATCATCTATTTTTGTAAGATGATATACACTAGCCAATAATCCCCCTGGTGCTACATCATAGGCACACTGGGAACGGAGATAGTTAAAGCCATAAACATATAAAGCGATGGCTATCGAAGCCCAATCCTCAGATTTTATCTGTAACGTCTCTGTGGCTTGATAATCGAAACCCAAAGGTCTATGAGCTAACTTATGCTTGGCTAGCCAAGCAGATAATCGACCCCTGATTTTATCAGCACTTTTTGTCAAGGTATTTGTATAGGGGGTTAACATTTGTTATGCAATTGCAAAAAATTGGATTTCCTATTCGTTACTTTCCACTAAAGATTTTTTCATTCCCCAATTCTTTATTTTTCAAGGGGTATCCCCGAAATAGATTCGGGCATTTCGGAGAATATCTCGAAAGTCGATTCAATTGGAGGTTCGGTAAATTCATGTAAAAACTTTTGTTCTTCATTTTCAGTATTCATACTGGGTACAACATGAAACCCATGATTTATAGTGAAAAATCTCTTTCTTTGTTGAGGCTCAAACCTATCTTCATATAATTCTCGAGATATCTTTTCACGAAGTTTTATTATAGCATCTATAATAGCCTCTGGTTTAGGCGGGCAACCCGGCAAATAGACATCTACCGGAATTAACTTATCCACTCCGCGGACGGTGCTATAAGAATCTGTACTAAACATTCCTCCTGTAATAGTACAGGCCCCCATAGCAATGACATATTTTGGTTCGGGCATTTGTTCGTATAATCTCACCAAAGAAGGTGCCATTTTCATCGTCACAGTGCCAGCTGTTATAATGAGGTCAGCTTGTCTAGGACTCGATCTTGGTACCAGACCATAACGATCGAAATCGAATCGCGAACCTATTAATGAAGCGAATTCGATGAAGCAACAACTAGTACCATAAAGTAGCGGCCATAAACTGGAGAGTCTGGCCCAATTTGACAGATCATTTACGGTAGTTGAAATCACTGAATTTTTAGTTGTTCGATCCAGTAGAGCTAATTCTATAGGGTTTATTACTGACTTTATGGAATCTTCTACCTCTCTCCCACCGCCCAAAAACTTGTAAGTTAAAACCATTCTAATGCTCCTTTTCGCCATGCATAAACTAAGCCAACAATTAAGATAAGCACGAAAATTAAAACTTCTATAAATGTGGATATACCCACAATATCAAAACTCATAGCCCACGGATATAGGAACACTGTTTCGACATCAAACACAACGAAAACTAAAGCGAACATATAATAACGAATCCTAAATTGGATCCAAGTATCCCCCATGGGCTCTATACCAGATTCGTAACTAGTGGGCTTCTCTGGTCCTTTACTCATAGGAGCCAAAGCTCCTGAAATTGAGAATGCCATAATAGGAATAAAGCTAGATATTGTTAGAAATATCCAAAAAGGCTCATATTCGGAAAATAGAAACATAAATAAACTCCTGTGAAATAGATCACATTCTCTGGGAAAGAGCTGTTTTAAACATGAATGTGTTTTCCCGATAAATATCATAACTAACAGGATATGATCTTAGGGTTAGGAAGATCACGAACCGAAGGTTCGCGTTTAGACGGGATCAACATTTGTATAAAATTGATCCTTTCCGGCCGGGTATTAAGAATATCTGCGTAAATCCATGAAAGAATGAGTGTGTTTGGAGCTAACAGCTCCATATCTGATTGATCCTGTTATCAAGAATGACTGGACATATGGATTGCGTGAAACAGAGGGCATTCCTTCAATAGAATTCTTGAATCTTTTTTTAATCAATCGGTTAGATATATTATGTTACCTAATAGGTAATTTCTCAGAACGAAACAAATACTAAACAACAAGTTTGTTTTTGTAACGAACAACGGTTAGAGTCTAAGTGACAACACTTTGGTTTTATCATTCGTTAAAGGAATGAATTACTTTATTGCTCTGTTCCTCTGTTCTGTCGGGTAGGTGGGATAAATCCAAAGATCTATCTTTTTTTTTTAAACAAACAAAAAAACACACAAATTCATTTAAATAATGAACAATGAATAAGCCCAATCATACGGTATCCATTTCATTTCGATCGATGAAATTTGATCGATCTGCCTTGTTCCCACGTGCCTATTAATCCTCATAGGCACACGAGAATAGTTGATATGATCTGACCCAGTTTTTAGTTAGGATCGTATCATAGAAGCAATAGTAAATTGAGGGAATATAAGAGTACAAGAACTTAGTCCATCGTATAGGGCTATACGGGTTCGAACCGTAGACCTTCTCGGTGAAACAGATCAAAGTTTTTATTATCGAAATGAATTGAACTGTTCGAAGAACCCAACATGCATTTTTATTGCATTGGGCTCTGTCACTAACTGATGGATTGATCAATTAGTCTGCCATTCTCCTCTTTCTAGGAAGAAAATAAGATGGCTCCGTATGCTCCAAATGGGATTTTTCCCAAAAGCAATCCCAAAGTGATTCAAAAGGTTCCCTTGACGTAGGTCTGCCTTGCTCAGACATAGATCAACTCAAAAGGAGTCTCTATCGCTTCGAAAATGAAAAGTAATATGAGACTTCTTACACCTCAAAGTTCATAAAGCAAAAAGAATTTATTTTGAGGTCCCCATACTATACTCATTATGTCTGGCATTGAATAGCCCTGAGATTGACCATATCAATTAGATCTAGAATTTCGAATCAAATTGATTCGAGTTTTTTGTCATGCTATTGTTCTCCCAATTCATAGAGTAAGACTATTGGATCTATTTTTAGATCGGATAAACCGATAAACTCTCCTGAAAACCATCGGCGCACGTGTAAACGAGGTGCTCTACCTTGCTGAGCTATAGCCCTTGCCAATCCTGGTGATATATTATACTAACCAAACAGATCACTATATGTCAAGGTAGATATTTCACGATATTTAGTTAGGGGCATATTGTTTATTGGTTGAATTCCATTTAAAATAGTTTATAAGCCCAATTAAATACCTATGATGATAAAAGACCCACTTAACTCAGTGGTTAGAGTATCGCTTTCATACGGCGAGAGTCATTGGTTCAAATCCAATAGTAGGTAAAACTTCTTGGATGCCGTTGAGTCCTCAATGGCATCTAAGAAGTTTTTCTACTTTGTTATTTTCTAAATCAAAATTTATTTCATGGAAATAAGGAGTGCTTTTTAAGATTATTATTGAAGTTGAACTATCAAAGATATTACTAAGTAAATCGAAGTGGTAGCTCTCAGTCATGATTGACTCATCAACTTGATACACCACATTTAATAGCATCAGCAAACAATTTAAATCAATCTCTTTTTTTTTTTTATGAGAACCAATCCTTTTGTTCTTGGAATTTCCACACTTGTAGAAAAAAATGTAGGCCGTATTGCTCAGATCATCGGCCCTGTACTGGATGTATCTTTTCCTCCAGATGGTATGCCTTATATTTACAATTCTTTAATAGTGAAGGACCAAAATACAACAGGTCAACTAATTCAAGTTACTTGTGAGGTACAACAATTATTAGGAAATAATAAGGTTCGAGCTGTAGCTATGAGTGCTACAGATGGTTTGATGAGAGGAATGAGAGTTATTGATACGGGGGCTCCTCTTAGTGTTCCGGTTGGTGCAGCTACTCTTGGACGAATTTTTAATGTTCTTGGAGAACCTGTTGACGATTTAGGTCCTGTAGATGCTAGCACAAGGTCTCCTATTCATAGACCTGCTCCCGCCTTTACGCAGTTAGATACCAAATTTTCAATCTTTGAAACAGGCATTAAAGTAGTGGATCTTTTAGCTCCTTACCGCCGTGGGGGGAAAATCGGGCTATTCGGGGGGGCTGGAGTGGGTAAAACAGTACTGATTATGGAGTTAATCAACAACATTGCTAAGGCTCATGGAGGCGTATCTGTATTTAGTGGGGTGGGAGAGCGTACCCGCGAAGGAAATGATCTTTATATGGAAATGAAAGAATCGGGAGTCATTAGGGAACAAAATATATCAGAATCAAAAGTAGCCCTGGTCTATGGGCAGATGAATGAACCACCAGGAGCTCGTATGAGAGTCGGTTTAACTGCCCTAGCCATGGCAGAATATTTCCGAGATGTCAATAAGCAAGACGTACTCTTATTCATTGACAATATTTTCCGCTTTGTCCAAGCAGGATCAGAGGTATCCGCCCTATTAGGCAGAATGCCTTCCGCCGTGGGCTATCAGCCAACTCTTGGCACGGAAATGGGGTCTTTGCAAGAGAGAATAACCTCTACCAAAGAGGGATCTATAACCTCCATTCAAGCAGTTTATGTACCTGCGGACGACTTGACCGATCCTGCTCCTGCTACAACTTTTGCACATTTGGATGCTACTACCGTATTGTCGAGAGGATTAGCTTCCAAGGGCATCTATCCAGCGGTCGATCCTTTAGATTCAACGTCGACTATGCTCCAACCTTCGATCGTGGGCGAGGAACATTATGAAACTGCACAAGGAGTTAAGCAAACTTTGCAACGTTATAAGGAACTTCAAGATATTATAGCTATTCTTGGACTGGACGAATTATCAGAAGAGGATCGTTTAACCGTAGCAAGAGCAAGAAAAATTGAGCGTTTCTTGTCACAACCCTTTTTCGTAGCAGAGGTATTCACAGGTTCTCCAGGTAAATATGTTAGTCTTATAGAAACAATTAGGGGGTTTCAAATGATTCTTTCCGGAGAATTAGATGGTCTCCCTGAACAGTCTTTTTATTTGGTGGGTAACATCGATGAAGCTACCGCGAAAGCTATGAACTTCAAAGTGGAAAGTTAATTTGTCAAATGACCCTAAATCTTCGTGTGCTGACTCCTAATCGAGTTGTTTGGGATTCAGAAGTTAAAGAAATCATCCTATCTACCAATAGTGGTCAAATTGGTGTATTACCAAATCATGCTTCACTTGTTACAGCTTTAGATATTGGGGTTATGAAAATACGTCTCGATGCGCAGTGGTCCACTATGGCATTGATGGGTGGATTCGCCAAGATAGACAATAATAATGTCACTGTATTGGTAAATAATGCAGAAAGAGGTATTGACATTGATCTTCAAGAGGCTCGGGAAGATTTTCGTATAGCTAAAGCAGACCTTGCTCGAGCTCGAGGTAAGAGACAAGCAATTGAGGCTGACGTAGCTATCAAAAGAGCTAGAACACGATTAGAAGCTATTGAGGCTATTTCGTCTCCTAATTAATACATTTCAGATTTTGAATATGAAGTAGATGGATAAGGATTATGAGAAATTCTTCGGGTTGTCTGGGAATAGCAATATTTCACCCTATGCCTAGATCTTCTGTAAGATATGTAATTGGAACTCTACTCATAACCTTTCTCTCTCTCTCGTCGGTTGTTTTTTTCTCTCCCCCCCCCCGTTCCTCTTCTCGTCTTCTTTCTCTACTTTTCAGATATATTTATCACCCGTATAATTAATTCACATTTCCATATGCTATGGTAAATAGTCATATTTGTTTCTTTAAATCCATGGGCTATTTTAATAGTTAAAAGATCCCCGGGTCAACCCGGAAACAAAGTGAATTTTGGGGTTGCGTTATACACACAGAACACTATACAATAATGTATCCGGACAAGTTTTATTGTCCAATTACGGATAACTTAAGTGTTTTGTAATCGATTGGCGTAACTTAATTATTTACGTTAGGTTTGACCCAGGTCGAGCAGACCTCGTCGTTGCAAGAGTGATTAATCAATCAATCATAGGGAGGGACCTTTTTTATGTCACCAAAAACAGAGACTAAAGCAAGTGCTGGGTTCAAAGCTGGTGTTAAAGATTACAGATTAACTTATTATACTCCGGAATATCAGACCAAAGATACTGATATCTTGGCGGCATTCCGAGTCACTCCTCAACCCGGAGTGCCCCCCGAGGAAGCAGGAGCGGCAGTAGCTGCCGAATCTTCCACTGGTACATGGACTACTGTTTGGACCGATGGGCTTACCAGCCTCGATCGTTACAAGGGGCGATGCTATGGCATCGAAGCTATTCCTGGAGAGGAGAGTCAATTTATTGCCTATGTAGCTTATCCCTTAGACCTTTTTGAAGAAGGTTCTGTTACTAACCTGTTCACCTCCATTGTAGGTAATGTTTTTGGATTCAAAGCTCTACGGGCTCTACGTCTGGAAGATCTGCGAATTCCTCCTGCTTATTCCAAAACTTTCCAAGGTCCACCACATGGTATCCAGGTGGAAAGAGATAAATTAAATAAATATGGCCGCCCCTTATTGGGATGTACCATCAAACCAAAATTGGGTCTGTCTGCCAAGAATTATGGTAGAGCAGTTTACGAATGTCTTCGTGGTGGGCTTGATTTCACGAAGGATGATGAGAATGTAAATTCCCAACCATTTATGCGCTGGAGAGATCGTTTTTGCTTTTGCGCTGAAGCACTTTTTAAAGCTCAGGCTGAAACGGGTGAAATTAAGGGGCATTACCTGAATGCTACCGCAGGTACATGTGAAGAAATGATGAAAAGAGCGATATTCGCTAGAGAATTGGGAGTTCCTATCGTTATGCATGACTATCTGACGGGGGGGTTTACGGCGAATACTTCGTTGGCTCATTATTGCCGAGACAACGGCCTACTTCTTCACATTCACCGCGCAATGCATGCAGTTCTTGATAGACAAAAAATTCACGGTATGCACTTTCGTGTACTAGCTAAAGCGTTGCGTATGTCTGGGGGAGATCATATTCATGCCGGTACTGTAGTAGGTAAACTCGAAGGAGAACGAGAAGTAACTTTGGGTTTTGTGGATCTGCTACGTGATGATTTTATTGAAAAAGACCGAAGTCGTGGTATTTATTTCACTCAAGATTGGGTATCTATGCCAGGTGTCTTACCTGTAGCTTCGGGGGGTATTCATGTTTGGCATATGCCTGCTCTGACCGAGATCTTTGGGGATGATTCTGTATTACAGTTTGGTGGAGGAACTTTGGGGCACCCTTGGGGAAATGCACCTGGTGCAGCAGCCAATCGGGTTGCTTTAGAAGCTTGTGTAGAAGCTCGTAATGAGGGACGTGATCTTGCTCGTGAAGGTAATGAAGTGATCCGTGAAGCTAGCAAATGGAGTCCCGAGCTAGCTGCTGCTTGTGAAGTATGGAAAGAGATCAAATTTGAATTTGAAACTATTGATACTTTATAATCCAGTTACTTTCATTCATTGGTTCTCCTAATGGGATCGAACTCGGCCCAATCTTTTACTAGAAAATTTGAGCCGAATCACGAATGCTGATTTTTATGAATCAGATACGATAATCTGATGTTCTTATTGGAATGGCGGCATAATTAACCAACGGATTCTACATTGGATCGACAGAATCTCATCCTGTCGATCCAGATTGAGATTTACTAAAATTCTGGATATCTCCATCTAGGTCTGTCTACCAATCCTTTTTTCCTGCTCTCCGGGTATATAGAGAAAAAAAAAGGTAAACTTATTCAATTCGACCGGGACTGACGGGGCTCGAACCCGCAACTTCCGTCTTGACAGGATTGTACTCTAACCAATTGAACTACGATCCCAATAGATCGCCCGCCAACTAGTCCGCAGTAATAACATTGTTTTATTGCCGGATCAATAAAACATTGGATGTCTTCATTTCCTCGAAGAAGTATAACTTCGTTACATTATGTCTATGCATAGACACATATATGCGTATATATGAATCAAGCACATACTTTTTTACCTTGTAGGGGTTGGTAGCTCAGTGGATCAGAGCACATGGTTCCGGACCTTGGAGTCAAGGGTTCAAATCCCTTCTAGCCCGAGCCCTATTCAATTAATATCTTATATTTGGGACATAGGCTTTTTTGCGATAAATTGCTCTTTATCGTGTTGTGATATCTCACAATATGAATCGAATTTTTATTTAGATTCATAAAAAAAGGTTTCTGCGAAGTTCGATAATATTGAAGAAATCGAATAATTGAACTTCTAAATCCATTTTAGGGGTATTTTTACAAATGAATGTAGGATAGATCTCTTGAATGTTTGCTCGGTTTGGCAAGAGAACCAACGAACGGGTCTTAGACCCTTTTGGCGGGCGAGAGGTACGAGCGAGAGACGTTGATGAAACTAGTGTTTCCTTCTGTCTGTTTCTTCTGATTCTAAGAAGAAGAAGAATAATTAATACGTTTTCTTTTGGAATTTTATTCCCTTTTTGGGAATAAGGTGAAAACGAAAGAGAGAGCTAAAAACTAAATTTAGCTATTTTTTTCGTTTTTTTTATGATTCTCTATTTTATACTATTCCACTTTCATATGAATCAAACGAATAATTTTAGTGTATTCGTATATTGTATACGATGAAGGAGATATCATGACTTTAAGAGAATGGCACGAAGAACGACGTCGAATTAATCGAGTAATTGAGGATTTGACCGAGAAGGCGAATCACCTCGCTATTGTCAAGAAAGGAGATGAAAATACTGAACAGCCTCAGCTGATTGATAATGAGCGTTTGAGACAATTATGGGCGCAATGCGATAATTGTTACAATATGCAATTTAGAAAGCATTTGAGGCAAAATATGGCAATTTGCCAAGATTGTGGCTTTCCTATGCAAATGAGTAGTTCCGATAGGATTGAACTTTTAGTGGATTCTGGCACTTGGTTTCCCATGGATGAAAATCTATGTACCATAGATGTTTTTTCTGAGTTTGAAAATCTTCGAACTAAAGAAAACATGGAGATTTCTTGGCAGATGAACCGGAAAAATTCGAAAATTTCGATAGATTATCGCTGGAATTTCTGTATATATTATTCATTTTTGCTTTGGAAATTTATTCCAAAAATTGAAGAACTTCTACTTACAGAAGAAATTTTCGAGGAGATAATAGAAGAGGGGCCTTCCATTAATGAAAATTTGATTCAAGATATTGAATATCCAGAAAATCTGATGCAAGATTTCGAATATATAGAAAAATTGACGCAAGATTTCGAATATATAGAAAAATTGACGCAAGATATCAAATATATAGAAGAGAAGTTTAGAAATAGTTTTAATGATATGCGAGAGTGGACCCCAAACAATAATAAGGAAAATATTTTCAATATATTGAAAAGGGTATTCCGTAGATATCTCAAACAAATACTAATGAATTTTGCTCTAAGTTGTTTTCAACGGCATATATCTATTTTAGATAAGATAGATCTAAAATCTTTGGAAGTTCAATCTTTCAAAGATGAACTGCAAGGGATCCTCTTATATGGAAAGATAGTTACTTTGATGGATTCTTGTTCTCTAAATTATTTTAGAGAAATAAAAGATAGTTCTTCTGAAGACACTGAAGAGGAGGTTCCTCAAGATCCTTTTTCTGCACAATTTTGGGACGACTCTAAGTCCCTACGGACTTGGGAAAAGTATCTTGAACAGTATACTCCAGTTTCAGCTGAATCGTCAGAAGAGTTTCTTCGGTGGTTAAATTGGTGGTTAAAGGATTTTTCTGAAGATTCAGAAGAGGAGATTCCTTCTAAGGAGGCTCCTTCACTTCCTGAGGAGGTTGGTTCACTTCGTGAGAACATTGCTGCATCTTCCCAGAAGGGACCTTCACCCTCTGAGCAGATTCCTGAGGAGGAAGTTGATGAAGAGGAGGTTCCTGAAGATTCTTTTTCTGAACAGTTTTTTAAGGAGTATAATATTTTGCCTTGCGAGGAGCAAGCTCCAGAAAGAAAGCTTGCTCTTGAAATCCAAAAGATTCATTATATGATTTCTCGTGAAAAGAGGAATCAGAAGAAGCTTCGTGAAGAGCGGAAAAAGGAAGAGAGGGAACTTGATATGGAAGAAAAACCTTATATGGATCATATCACTTCCTATCAAATAGACACAGGTTTAACCGACGCTATTCAAACAGGCATAGGCCGATTAAGTGGTATTCCTATCGCAATTGGAGTTATGGATTTTCAATTCATGGGGGGTAGTATGGGCTCGGTAGTAGGTGAGAAAATGACCCGTCTGATCGAGTACGCTACCAAGAAATCTCTTCCATTGATTACGGTGTGTGCTTCTGGTGGAGCACGCATGCAAGAGGGAAGTTTTAGTTTAATGCAGATGGGCAAAATAGCTTCTGCGTTGAATATTTTTCAACGTAAGAAAAAATTGTTCTATATATCGATTCTTACTTCTCCCACAACAGGTGGAGTGACTGCTAGTTTCGGCATGTTGCCAAATATAACTATTGCTGAACCTAAAGCGTACATTGCATTTGCTGGTAGAAGAGTAATTGAGCAGACATTAAATCTGACAATAGAAGATGATGATTTCCAAACGGCTGAGTATTTATTTTACCATGGGTTATTTGATCTAATTGTTCCACGGAGTATTTTAAAAGGTGTTTTGCGTGATATACTGAAGCTTTACAAGTTTCATTGATTCAACGCTGTGGAGTTTGCCTTGCTTATAAGGAGCAATCAATTATTATATTGATTAAGCTCTTTGTAACGAAACCGTTTATTACGATACAAGTTCGCGACAAAGGAAAAGTTGGATCTACACCAAAAGTATTGATCCTCTAACTACACGCAATAGAAATTCCTACGTGGTTTTAAAATAGGAGGAAAGAAGATTGAAATCCTTCTTACTAATAAATAAAGTTATACAATATGTATAAGCGTTATTGTAATATATATATATATATATATATATTCAATCTTGAATATGGAGAATCCTACACTTCTATATCAATCAAACGAAGATTCCGGGTTGAGTTTCAAATAGTTTTTTTAGTTCATCAAAACTATTTGATGCGAAAAGAAACAATATTTTTGTAGATTTTTTTCTGAAGAAGCACAGGACCACTTATTCAGTTTTGTGCTATCGCTCATTCGGTCTTATAATCATTACTTGTAATAAAGTAAAATATTTCATTAAGTTACTCGTTCTATGGCAAATAGCATACCCTCTATTTTTGTGCCTCTAGTGGGCCTGTTTTTCCCAGCAGTTACAATGGCTTTTTTTTATTTCCATATCCAAAAAGACGAGATTTTATGAATCTAGTCCGATCAGATCTCATATATTGATTTCAATATAAAAGATACTAGTTATTTTACTAGAACATAAAACGCTCGTTCTAAATATAAACGAAATAGATCTAAATAGATATCCATCTAGATAATAGATCTATTCATATATTATGAATAATTCTATATGTGCCATCTGGTATATACGCCATAGGCATAATATATGGATAGAATCTGGATGGATATCTATACATATCCATCCATGAATGGATATGTTTCTTATCTAACACGAACATAAAATAATATTTATGTGAATAGAAAGTGGATTTCTATTAGACTAATAACATGAAGTGTCGTTTTTACAGTCGATTTATTAGTTACAATGTACCAAATGGAGAGCACGGGAAAAAAAATAGGGAAACCATAGCCGAGATATTCTATTCTCGGCTTAGATGCTTAGATGTGTATAGCTAGCTTATTATTATGAGAATTACTTTGGGTGCCAAAGGAGTAAGCATTTGGCCATTGCCTTAAATGAAATAGGACACAATTCGTTATGAATCGTCGATCAAAACAGCTGTTGATAGAACCCGTAAGAGGGTCTCGAAAAATAAGTAATTTTTTTTGGGCTTGTATACTCTTCTCGGGTTCACTAGGATTTTTTTTAGTTGGAATTTCGAGTTATCTCGGTAGGAACCTGATACCCCTATTGTCATCTCAGCAAATACTTTTTGTTCCACAAGGAATTGTAATGTGTTTTTATGGTATTGCAGGTCTATTCATTAGCACCTATTTATGGTGCACAATTCTGTGTAATGTGGGTAGTGGCTACAATAAGTTTGATAAAAAGGAAGGGATTGTATGTCTTTTTCGTTGGGGATTCCCGGGAAGAAATCGTTGTATTTCTCTTCAATTCCCTATAAGAGATATTCGGGCGATCAAAATGGAAGTTAAAGAAGGTATTTCTCCTCGTCGTGTTATTTATATGCAAATAAAAGGTCAACAAGAAATTCCCTTAATTCGTACTGAAGATAATTTGACCTTACGCGAAATGGAGCAGAAAGCTGCTGAATTAGCACGTTTTTTACGTGTATCTATTGAAGGTTTTTAGTTGATCTCATTATTTCTCGATAGAGAAACCGATATATCCCCGAGTATATACGAGAGGAAGAGGTTTCAATGAGAGGCTGGTGGGGGAAAGGACATGCAGGTCATTTTCACGACCAGGAAAAAAAGGAGGGAGTACTTAGAAAATCTGATTAGTATTTCCCGGCAGTTCCCAAACACCTCATGGCTCTTCTTCTTTTCAGAAGGGAGCCAATAGAGCCAGTAGACTGATACAATGTATCAAAAAAGAAACATCGTATATATTATATAGCGTACCCTTTCAGGCATTTTTTTTTACAAATGCATACTTCAATCGGATAATTGAATCTAATATACCAACCGGATTCACCCCGATATAGATTCTCTATTTATTGAATTTATTTAGATAGATCTTATCCCCAAACTATGATCTTTTTTGCTAGGAAACATTGATCTCCTTTTTCACTTGGAAAAGGAAGACTTATATGTCACTTTCTTTAAGTCTTCGGATAAAAAAAACTGATAGTAAAATAATGAATACAGGATTATTCTAGACCAAAGCGATTTGAAATTATGGTTTCGGCTGGAAACAATCTCTATTTTTATTCCCCTTCGGAATGAATCGTTGCTTATCCGAAGCATATTAATTCTCGGAGTCAAAGAATTACTCAATACATCAATCTATGAATCCCATACCTCGTTCTATAACTCGTACCTTGTTCAGATTTCGTACGGAGATAACAAGTGAATCTAGCTCGTTAGCGATTCGCGAATTGGAAGTGGCCAAATATAAAGCATCAACCTCTCTGCGATATCTTGCAGGTCTAGTAGTACTACCTTGGGGAATTTCAATTTCATTACAGAAAGGCTTGGAACCTTGGGTTACAAATTGGTGGAATACTAATAAATCTCAAAAAATTTTTGATTATATACAAGAAGAAAGCACTCTAGGGAGATTTGAGAAAATAGAAGAGCTTTTTATGTTAGAAAGAATGGTGGAAGATTCTTTGGAACCGGATTCACAAGATCCTCGGATAGAGATTCAAAAAAAAATGATTGAATTGGTGAAAATGTATAATCAAGATTGTATCCAAATAATCTTACACTTATTAACAAATATAATGGGGTTTGCTATTCTAAGTGCTTATCTTATCCTGGGTAAGAATAAGCTTGCTATTTTTAATTCTTGGATCCAAGAATTATTCTATAGCTTCAGCGATACAACCAAAGCTTTTTATATTCTTCTAGCAACCGATCTATGTATCGGGTTTCATTCGCCCCATGGTTGGGAACTTTTGATCAATTGGATCTTCGAAAATTATGGATTGGCCCATAACGAACGAATAATATCTGGTCTTGTTTCTACTTTTCCAGTCATTTTGGATACGATTTTCAAATATTGGATCTTTCGTCGTCTTAATCGTACATCTCCTTCACTTGTAGTAATTTATCACTCAATAAATGAATAACAATTTTGTTCATCCAAGAACAGTTCAACTCAACTGTTTTTTATATCTGTCCCTTTTTCATTCCCTTTCTAGTTCAGTGTGAAAAACGCTACTGAACTAATCTAGTAGCAAAATTGCATACAGGTAGCTATGATAGCTACCTACTCTTATGTATTTTAAAACAAAAGGATTGGAGCCAATAATTGAACCATGCAAAATAGAAATACTTATTACAACCGGGTGAAAAAGTGGATAACTCGATTCATTTCGGTCTTGATCATGATACATATAATTAATCGGGCATCTATTTCGAATGCATATCCCATTTTTGCACAGCAAAGTTATGAAAATCCTCGAGAAGCCACTGGGCGTATTGTATGCGCCAATTGTCATTTGGCTAAAAAACCTGTGGAGATTGAAGTTCCACAGTCTGTGCTTCCCGATACTGTATTTGAAGCAGTGGTTAAAATTCCCTATGATACACAAATAAAACAAGTTCTTGCTAACGGTAAGAAAGGGAATTTCAATGTAGGAGCTGTTCTTATTTTACCCGAAGGCTTCGAATTAGCCCCTCTGGATCGTATTTCTCCTGAGATGAAAGAAAAAATAGGTAATCTTTTTTTCCAGAACTATCGTCCTAATAAAAAAAACATTATTGTAATAGGTCCTGTTCCCGGTCAAAAATATAATGAAATTCTCTTTCCCATCCTTTCACCAAATCCTTCTACTAATAAAGTAGCTCACTTTCTTAAATACCCCATCTATGTGGGCGGTAATAGAGGAAGAGGACAAATTTATCCAGATGGCAGCAAGAGCAACAATACGGTCTATAATGCTTCAGCAACAGGTAGAGTGAGCAAAATATTACGTAAAGAAAAGGGTGGTTATGAAATAACTATTGATAATCAATTAGATGGTCGACAAGTGGTTGACATTGTACCCCCGGGACCGGAACTTCTTGTTTCAGAAGGCGAATTGATCAAGGTTGATCAGCCCTTAACCAATAATCCTAACGTGGGTGGATTTGGTCAGGAAGATGCAGAAATAGTGCTTCAAGATCCTCTACGCGTTCAAGGTCTTTTATTCTTCCTAGCATCTGTCATTTTGGCACAGATATTTCTGGTCCTTAAGAAGAAACAGTTTGAGAAAGTTCAATTGGCCGAGATGAATTTTTAGGTGCATAAAATTATGTCTCTATTACCACCCCCTTAAGTTGACCGAAAGAATTGAACCTATACCTTATGTATAATACGAATAATATACAATTTTAAGATTAGAGTAATCTATCTTAGAAGATAGGGAATATTCGTTCGTTCTTTCCTTCTGTTTGAATCTATATAATAGATTCGGAGATATATCTGCGCTTACTATTCCTTCTAATCTAATTTAGAATCCTATTCCTTTAAGTAAGTTTTTGGCTGTCTTTTGACAAATTTTTTGGAAAAGGAAGAGCAAGCGAGTAAAAGCGAATATGGTTGGGTTGATTGAGCAAATGGGTGACCTATTTTAAAAGTAAACGTTTGAATGAGGCTCGTCCCTTTTAATTGCTTTTCTAATAAAAAAAAAAAAAAAAACACACACACATTTTTTCAGCTCGGGCCGTAACGTAAAAGATGTAATTCTACATCAATAAAAAAGAATTGTGTAATTCTCTGTTCCAGAAATGGACAAATGTTATGCAGAATAACATATCAATTAACATTTGTTTGAGGAGGAACATTCAAGCTAGATCGATAGAATGCTATGCTGCTGCATATCAGCAGCATGAGAATATATTGTCTTATAACTTTACTAAAAGAATGAGAGTAAATAGAACAGTCGTGGGATTTGTATGAATACCATAATTGTAAGTTTCAAAATATTGAAAAAAGAAAGATAAGACCTTACGGTACCGTAAGGTCTTATCTTTCTTTTTTAGTTTTCACTTTTGCATGTAGAGTATTTCCCATAAATATGAACTAAATTTCATTATCTATAGGGATGATCCTAATCCGGAATAGGAACCATAAAAAAAGAGACCTATTAAACCAATAACGAGAGTACCGGTTAAAGTACCTATCAACCAAAGAGGGATCCTTCCAGTGGTATCGGTCATTTCTCTTACTCCAATTTACATCAAATTGTCTTAAATAGTCATGCTCAAGACATAAAAAAAATCATATATATATATATGTATGAGTATTAGATCTCGACAAATTGGGTGATAGATAAGATTCTCACTATATTTAATTGAAAAAGTAATTAGAAAATAGAACAGCAAGCACAAAAATGAGTAACAACCCCCAGTAGAGGCTGGTACGATTCAATTCAACATTTTGTTCGTTTGGGTTTGATTGTGTCATAGCTCCGTAATATAATTTCAATATAGTATATAGTTTATCGCTGGATGAACTGCATTGCAGATATTGACCCTAAGAAAAAAACTGTAGGTACAGCTAGTCCGTGAACGGCCAACCATCTAACTGTAAAAATTGGATAGGTTCTATCTATAGTCATTAGTACCTCCTAAAAAGATCTAGTAAACTCATCGAGTTGTTCTAATGAATCGAAACGGTCAGTTACTAATGGAACCTCTTGTCGGCTTTCTGTGAAATACTCATTTGGCCGGGGGCTCCCGAATACATCATAAGCCAAACCCGTGCTTACAAATAACCATCCCGCTATGAATAGCGATGGTATAGTAATACTGTGGATAACCCAATATCGAATACTGGTAATAATGTCAGCAAAAGCGCGTTCTCCCGTATTCCCAGACATGCTAAGCTCCATATATTATTGGAAAGTCAAAGGGGAATTGACCCCATGAAAGATAGAGATCAGGAAATGAAAATTACTGATATTTTCTCTAATCCTCATTTGATTGTCAATATTATACCAAAGGTATATTGAAAGTATACTGAACCAGTATAGCTGGCTTTTTGCTAACGCAGCAATAATATTTTGCCCAAGGGAGACGAGTAAAAGGATTCTACTCCTCCCAGTGTTTCTAGAGCTGTTTAGCCGACTGAACAACCCCTTTGATTTGTTACACGGGACAGAAAAAGGAATACTATTGTATGTTTTATGGTAGGCCCTGGGGGAACTCTATCTCAATATTTTATTCAATTTTGGGCACATGGATCATGGGAAAATCACTTTTGAGTATTAATCAAATGAATGGCTTTCGTTTCCATAGCGTGCTTTATAACTAAAGCACGTTTAAAGCACGTTGATCCCGCTTCAAGAAGAAGAACATTTAATATTATAATAAAACTCATCCCGTAGATAAAGAAGAGAACCCGGTGGATATTGAATATTCTCCAACTTGTCGAATTGTAGGTCTATAAAATAAGGCCTATGTTATTTTAGGAACATAAATAGAATTCTTGTAATATCAGACTTTGCTTGCATTTATTACTGCAAGAATGCACATAGTAAAAAAACGAATATTTCTATGATTGCAGAATTAATTAACTCTGCGTAATAATATTACGCAAATATTACGCAGTTGGTCTTGGTGCTACTCATGAAATGAGGTGGGGTTATCTTCGCAAATCCACTCTCCTTCATACTTGTTGATACCATTCGTATCAATGATACAATCATTGAGTTGTATCATTTGGTTAGATTTTTCATCTTTTTCTTATTATTGTATCTCATATATACAAAAAATATAGGTAATTGCCTTAAAAAGATATGTATCAATCATATTCCTTCCATTGAGTTTTCCCATGCCTACTATAATTAGTTATTTCGGGTTATTATTGGCTCTGCTAATTTCCACCTTAGTCCTATTCATCGGTTTGAGTAGTATACGACTTATTTGAAAAGAATAACGAAAACTTCTTTGTTCACTTTTGTTTTACAAAATCCCGTGGCTTATCTTAATATCAAGATATTTTCTATTGATATTGTTAGTTAATTCGGGATACTATCCGGGGTAGCTATTATCTTTACTTATTCTTTTGAATCGAAATGGTTGAAGCTTTACTATCCGGAATTGTGTTAGGCTTAATTCCTATAACTCTGGCTGGATTATTTGTAACTGCGTATTTACAATACCGACGTGGTGATCAGTTGGATATTTGATTGAGGAACATCATTTTTTTTTTAATGGGCCTCCTACTCATCCTGGGAGGCCGGATTCAATTGATTGTTCTAGTTGAAATTATTGATAATCCGTCAATAGAATTGGATTGAATAGGAACAGGATCACGCTCTGTAGGATTTGAACCTACGACATCGGGTTTTGGAGACCCACGTTCTACCGAACTGAACTAAGAGCGCTTTCTTAGCGAAAAGGTACGAATAGAAAACAAGTAAAAAAAAAATACTTTCTTTTGCTCTTAAAAACACTTTTGCATGTGACATGATTCTATGACTGATAACTGATAGTTGCTATACTATCGAATCGGTATCTATGGTCTCCTTCCCGTAGGGAAAAAAATGGGTAGGGATGACAGGATTTGAACCTGCGACATTTTGTACCCAAAACAAACGCGCTACCAAGCTGCGCTACATCCCTTTCAATTATTCAAGTTTAGTATTATGTTAATACTAACAATTTTTTCCACATTTATCCACTTTCATTTTTATTTGATCTTGTGAATAAACTCTATATATGCGGAGTTTTTTATCTAGAAAATGATTACTCATTCATAATATATCGTAATGATAAATGTTCTTCAGAAATAGCAACATCTTGCATTCCGCATCATTGTAAAGATATCTATGGGATATCTGTACAAGAGATTTATGCACTACGAATGTAGTTCACCATATAACATATACATCATGATTGAGAAGGGGGACTTACGAACAATGCAAGATATAAAGACATATCTTTCTACGGCACCTGTGCTAGCGACTCTATGGTTCGGGTGTTTAGCCGGTTCACTGATAGAGATCAACCGTTTTTTTCCAGATGCTCTTACTTTTCCCTTTTTCCATTTTTAGTTTTACTGCGAATGTTAAAGTAAAAAAAAATGATGCTAGATCTCTCCTCTCATTTTTCCTTGAGAAACAAAAGGAGTTGATTCAGTCCCCAATAGATCCGAGTTCATAGCTACACAAGGAGGGGGGGAGCGTTAGAATCAAACGAAAAGCAAATATAGATACCAAAAATCCTCCCACAAATACTATACTGTTGAAAACTCCTGATTCAAGATTTTATTACGGTAATGAATCAGTAATAAAATCTTGAATCATGGGACCTGCGACAACTTTTACCCCATTCTTTCTCTTCTCTTTTCCGGAAAAAAAAGGTCCAAAAAAGAGAAGTATGTCATATATATATATGTATATATCCAGAGTGAGGATATGGCCAAGGGCAGAGATAATAGAGTAACAATTACTTTGGAATGTACCAGTTGTACCCTGGATAGTGCGGATAAAAAATCCGCGGGTATTTCTAGATATACGACTCGCAAAAATCGGCACAATACACCTATTCGGTTGGAATTGAAGAAATTTTGTCCTTATTGTTACAAGCATACCCTTCACGGAGAAATAAAGAAATAGATTGAATCTACTACTCAATATTAAAGGATAAAAATATATCAAAGATATAAAAAGAAAGAATTTTTATTTTCACAAAATCTGTGAATATTTCTTTTCAAAATGTTTTGAATAAATAGTTTATTTGGGAGGAAAACAAACTATGAAGATTTTAATTGAAAGGTTCATGAACCAAACTATGAATACATCTAAGCGATCTTTCGGTAATGGAGAGAAACGGTCTATTCGGAATAAATATAAGCGCTCTTTTCGGAATAAATCCAGACGGTCTTCTAGAAAGAAATCTAAGCGAACGTTTCATAAACGTTTGCCTCGAATTGGATCAGGGGATCGAATTGATTATAAAAATATGAGCCTAATTAGTCGATTTATTAGTGAACGGGGAAAAATATTATCTCGTCGAGTGAATCGATTGACCTCGAAACAACAACGTCTAATGACTACCGCTATTAAACGAGCTCGTATTCTATCTTTGGTACCTTTTGTTACTAGTCATAACTAAATTGATCCCTAGAAGCGATCTTACTCCTTGATCGAATCAAAATTGGGATATCTCACAAAGAAAGATAAGGTAGATATAAATTAGACTATCAAAAAGTTGATTGAAAGAATTGAAGGGATTGGATTATCCAAGCGCATTTGTTAATTAACATTTTTCAATGTCTCTAGCTTCCCGGAGCGAAATCTCCGGGAGATTGAGTTTATTTCATCATACGTTAATATTTTTATACGTTGATATTTTTATACGTTGATATTTTTAACGATTGTGGAAAAGCAACTACTATCTAATACGGATATTTGCGCAATCGTTTTACGATTTAGAAGCAACTGTCTTTTATACAAATATTGTATGAATTTGTTATAAGGCATTCCATTAGCACGGGATGCCGCATTAATCCGGGTGATCCACAAACGACGAAGATCTCTCTTTCGTCTACTTCTATCTCGTTGAGCAGAAACTAAGGCTCTAATTTTCTGTTGGTTAGCGGTTCGAAAAAGTGTTGAATGGGCCCCTCGGGAGCCTGATGCAAATGCAAGAATTTTTTTTCGGCGTTTTCGAGCTATATACCCACGTTTAACTCTAGTCATTGAAGTTTATTCTCGTGAATGACGAATCTATTTTTTGATCAGTCTTTCTTTCGTTTGGTTTATCAAGAATCGAACTGATTCTTCTAATGTATAAAATAAAGATTCCAATGGCTTTTGCTACTGCAACCTTCCCAACCATAATTCCCTTCAGTTAGGCACCTTCTAGATACGCAAGGGATGGGACCTTGCATGAAGAAAAAATCATGGGTTTCATCGTTTCTATGGTTCTTTCTCTAACGGTAAGGTCCTCTCTATACGCCGGAGCCCTTTTATTTATAAGATATGAGATGAGTGTGTTATTAATAACTTGTACAGTTTACCACCTCGAGCTCTACTCACAAATTAGTAAGTAAAAAAAAATACTGTCTTAAACTGTCATGATAAGATTTATACATACAGTGACGACATGTAATTATGAGAGTTGGCCAAGTAGCTAACCTTTTTTATCCGTTCTCGCAGCAATAAAAGTATCATTTTTCTACTTTTTCAATTTGCATTATTTCCCCGCTAAATGGATTGATGACCATTCGCTACCAATGAGGAATTGCTTTTCATCCCACATCGATTGAGGTGATTGGATTTGCACCAATGGAAACCATAAATTTCATCCCCAGTAAGGCTAGATGATAGATCTGTACTTTGCCACAGCAGAAAAGAAGAATTCTTCTGTTAGAAGAATCTCTTATTCAATTTCAACTTCTGATCTAAACGAGTCGCACATACACCCTAGCACATACTCCTCTACGCTGAGGGCATCCTCGAAGAGCAGGAGATTTTTTTCTATTTCTTATTGGCTGTCTAGCATTTCTAGTAAGTTGTTGAATAGTTGGCATTTCAATTTCAAGATGAAATTAACTGGTTTGGATTGATCCTAACCAACGGTATAAATAGGGCAAAACTTGTTCATTTGAACGTGAAAAGGAGAAGGGGGAGTTCAACTAGATTTACCTAATTCTTCGATTTGTCTATCAATCATAATTTGGATAATTATAATCCAATTTATGGATTCAAAAGCACAATTTTGCTTTTGGATTAGAAAGCGGAAGTTTTGAGTTATCCATATGATCCGTATGATATATTCATATCATTTTATTGCAAAAAAAATTCAATATCATCAATATGGATGGGTGGGTATAGGCATTTATATTTGTTCGTGAAAGATAGGAAAGGAGAAATATTTATGGATGAGGATCAATATCTAGATCTAGTACTTACAGAAAAAAGTTGTCGTCTATTAGAAAAGAATCAATATACTTTGAATGTGGATTCGAGATCGACCAAAACAAGGATAAAAAATTGGATTGAACTTTTCTTCAATGTTAGAGTAATAGCGATGAATAGTTATCGACCCCCGGAAAAGAAGGGAAAGATAAGGCAAATCATGAGACGTCGAATGCGTTATAGACGTATGATTATTACACTAGAACCAGGTTATTCTATCCCACTTTTGCAGGAATGATACTTATTCAATTAATTAATAACATGACCACTCGTTTGTACGGAACTTTTACTCCAGGCACACGCGATAGATCCCTATCAGATTTCAACGGGGGAGCCCAGTCTCATCCACAAAAGAAATTGGCCTCTGGACGGCATCGTTGCGGGAAAGGCCGTAATGACAGAGGAATTATTACAACGAGACATAGAGGAGGGGGTCACAAACGCCTATATCGCCAAATTGATTTTCGGCGAAGTAAAAAAGACATATCAGGAAAAATTGTAACGATAGAATATGACCCTAATAGAAGTGCATATATCTGTCTCGTACACTACAGGGATGGTGAAAAGACATATATTTTGCATCCCAGAGGGGCCATGATTGGAGATACCATTATTTCCGGTCCAAGAGCTCCTATATCGATGGGAAATGCCCTACCTTTGAGTGCGGTTTGAATTATTAATTTACGTAATCGGAAGCAACCGATTGGGTTTACAGCGAAACCTACAAATCTATCACTGATCCAACGAGAATACTTTTATGTACGGGATGAATCCCAAAGGGAAACTGAGGATAAATGGCAGCGGGTGATTGAGTTCAATAATTACTTATATGGAATCATTGGCTCCAGAGATATGATAATATGGAGAAGACTGGATTGTCTGAAGCAGAAACAAACAGGGTAGAGGACCCCTTGTTATGAAGATAGAGACAAGTTACTCACATCTGATTTGATGGTCAGAGGCAGATTCGGAGCTGGACAGTGAGAATATTTTCTGGAGGAGGAAAAGAAAAAAAAGAACAAAAAGAGAAAGAAGGATGGAAAAGAGATGTTTCAAATGCCTCCTACGTTATCCGGAAGATACAAAAGTATTGACGTAATTTGATAAAGTCATTCATTCTGAATGCTACATGGAAACGGAACATAAGCCAGATGATGGAATCGAAACACCTAGGCTGTACAGAATCGAAATAAAGGGAATTTATTATATATCCTTCTTCATTCTAGATCCATATATATATATATATATCCAGTCTATATTGATATTTGTTAGATGAGTATCATGTACATCCAGAAAGCTGTATGCCCTGAGAGAGGCCTGTACAGTTTGGGAAGGGATTTTTACGAACTAAAGGTCTACTTCAACCAATATGCCCTTAGGCACGATTATACATAATGTGGAAATACAAGCCAGAAAAGGCGGACAATTAGCTAGAGCAGCGGGTGCTGTAGCAGAACTGATCGCAAAAGAAAGTGGATTGGCCACAATAAGATTACCTTCTGGGGAGGTTCGTTTAATACCCGAGAACTGCTTAGCAACAATTGGACAAGTAGGTAACGTCAATTCAAGCAATAGAGCTTTGGGTAAAGCTGGAGCCAAACGTTGGCTGGGTAAGCGTTCTGAAGTAAGAGGAGTAGTTATGAATCCTGTGGACCATCCTCATGGAGGTGGTGAAGGAAGAGCCCCGATTGGTAGAAAAAAACCCGTGACTCCCTGGGGCTATAGCGCGCTTGGAAGAAAGAGTCGGAAGAGGAATAAATATAGTGATGCTTCGATCCTTCGTCGACGTAAGTAGGAATAGTTGGAAATCCTTTTTATTTCTTCTTTCAACAAAAAGAAAGGTAATCGGCCATGGCACGTCCACTAAGAAAAAAAAATCCTTTTGTAGCTAATTTTTTATTGAGGAAAATTGAAAATCTAAACAAGAAGGAAGAAAAGAAGATAATAGTGACCTGGTCCCGGGCATCTGCCATTGTACCCGCAATGATTGGTCATACAATTGCTGTTCATAATGGAAAGGAACATGTACCAATTTACATAACAGATCGTATGGTAAACCACAAATTGGGGGAATTTGCACCTACTTTCACTTTCCGGGGACATACAACGAAGAATGATAAGAAATCGAGAAACAATAAGAAATTGAAAAACGAGAAGAAATTGAAAAACGAGAAGAAATTGAAAAACGAGAAGAAATATTATTGGTAATAGTCTTCGCAGATCGGGGAGGATGAAGGTTAATGATAAATAAGAGTGAAAGCCCAAAAATACGAGCTATCGCTAAACAGATACGTATGTCTGCTCATAAAGCACGTAGAGTAATCAATCAGATTCGTGGTCGTTCCTATGGGCAAGCACTTATGATACTGGAACTGATGCCTTATGGCGCATGTTATCCCATATTACGGTTAATTTCTTCTGCAGCTGCAAATGCTAATCACAATATGAGTTTAAACAAAGCCAACTTATTTGTTAGCAGAGCCGAAGTGAATGAAGGTTCTTTTTTCAAAAGATTTCAACCTAGAGCTCGGGGGCGTGCTTATCAAATACACAAACCCACTTGTCATATAACTATTGTATTGGAAGAAATATCCAGATAGATTGAATAATCCAATTATATACCAAAAAGGAAAATATGTATGGGAAATAAAATAAATCCACTTGGTTTTAGACTTGGTTTCACCCAAAATCATCGTTCCCTTTGGTTTGCAAAACAAAGGGATTATTCCGAAGATTTACGAGAAGATTATAAAATATATAATTGCATTGAAAATTATATACGACTTATAAAGAGCTCCTCAGATTATGGGGGACTCGCACGTATAGAGATTGCAAAAAAGAGAAGTTTGCTTCATATCCAAATATATATGGGATTTCCCAACCTGTTAACCAAAAGATCAAGTGTACGTCAAGAAGTGAAACGATTAAGAAACGATATACAGTATTTGGTTTCACAAAATAGGCTTTCTGTGGACCGAAAACTTTTCATTTTTCTGAAAGAAGTAGTGAACCCTTATAGAGAACCTAATATTCTTGCAGAATATATTGCGCTGCAAATAAAGAATAGAGTTCCATTCAGAAAAACGATTCAAAAAGCTATTGAACTAGCTAAAGGGGCAGATGTCAAAGGTATTCGAATCAAAATTGCAGGACGCCTCGACGGAAGAGAAAGGGCCCGTAGCGAATCGACCAAGCAAGGTAGGGTTCCCCTACAAACCATTCGAGCTAAAATTGATTATTGTTATTATGCGGCTCGAACCATCTATGGAGTATTAGGGATAAAAATTTGGATTTTTGAGGATGAGGAATAATGGATTCATCCCATGATCTTTCTGATCATGAATCATCAATTCTATTAGATCAAATTGAAATTAGATTCACCATTCTGGAACAGTGCTATGCTTAGTGTGTGACTCGTTGAGATCGAGCTTCTGCTTCTTTTCTGAAGTGATGAGTGATGGAGAACTCAAAATAAGGACGGATTGGTCTCTGGTATTAGAAACCAACTCCCCGCTTTGTATTATCAAGATCCAATAAGCTAATAGCTATTACTACATATAACTATTCCATAGTTATATGGAATGAATCCAAGACCTTCTTCCACAAAGGGGCAGACCCACGAGATCTATATCCCTTGTGAAGCGAGAGAGACGTTCGGCAATGCAAGAAAAGAAAAAGATGGGAAGGAGAAGAAGAAAGAATGAAATCTTCTTCCTTTCAGTATTGTATGGTTCATGAGCCACTCCTAAAGAGCAGTGTGATAAAGCATAAGAATCATCCGGATTCATTCCGGATTGAATGGATTCGGTTTACGAAAAAAAGAGCTTCGGGTCGACGAAAACTAAGGAAGTTGATTCTGATGAATTTAGAGCTCCATTGCAGAGGGAAGACCTTAACATCAATTTAAAAGCTATGAGAACGATGGAACTTGTGACTGCATAAGATTATAAAAGAATCTTAATCATCCATTGGATAGGATGGCGAAATAAACCAACAAGCAATTGATTTCGATGGAGTCTATGAATCGACCCATGAAGCAAATACTGAAAGAGCCAATATTCGCCTGTGAATTTTTTGACAATCTCAACGGAAATAAAAGAATTGTTCCGTGAATGATATGCGTAATTTCTAGCCTAATTTGTTTGTAGATCTAGGCTTATTGCTATCTATATAAAAAATGATGTCAATATTGATTGTCCCATTTTTGGATAGACTCCTTCACGAGGAGCCGGATGAGAAGAAACTTTCATGTCCGGTTCTGAAGTAGAGATGGGGTCAAAATAGTAATATTTGCTAGAATAGAACCATCGACTAGAACCCAAAAAAAACGAAATTTCGTCACCAACATAGGGGAAGAATGAAGGGAGTGTCTTATCGGGGCAATTGCATTTGTTTCGGTAGATTTGCTCTTCAGGCACTTGAACCTGCTTGGATCACATCTGGGCAGATAGAAGCAGGACGCCGGGCAATCACTCGTTATGCCCGTCGTGGTGTAAAAATATGGATACGTGTATTTCCGGACAAACCCGTTACAATGAAATCTGCTGAAACACGTATGGGTTCGGGGAAACCCAAAGGAGCTCCTGAATATTGGGTATCTGTCGTCAGACCTGGTCGAATACTTTATGAAATAGGTGGAGTGTCAGAGACTGTAGCTAGAGCAGCTTTTCAAATTGTTGCATACAAAATGCCTATACATACTCAATTCATTATTGCTTCGTCTATATAATACAGAACGAAAGAGCTCTTTTTGGTGGAAGAAGATTAATAGTTCGTAGATTCGTAAATTTTTGTTATTTACGCTGAGGTAACAAATTTTTTGGAGGAAAAATGATTCAGTCTCAAACTTATTTGAATGTAGCAGATAACAGCGGAGCCCGAAAACTAATGTGTATTCGAGTTCTAGGAACAAATAATCGTAAATATGCTCATATTGGTGACGTGATCATCGCTGTGATTAAGGAAGTAATACCTAGCATGCCCCTGGAAAAATCAGAAGTAGTTAGAGCCGTAGTTATACGCACGTGTAAAGAACTTAAACGAGACAATGGAATGATAATACGATCTGATGACAATGCAGCAGTTGTCATTGATCAGAAAGGAAATCCAAAAGGAACCCGAGTTTTTGGTTCAGTTGCTCGGGAATTGAGACAATTGAATTTCACCAAAATAGTATCATTGGCTCCCGAAGTTTTATAAATATTGATAGCTAAATTCAATAGAAATAATAGCATAAAAAATTATTTATTTTGTAGATTGCAGTAGATTGCATTTCAGGCATATTCCTCAGAAGAAAAAAGAAACATGCCTTTTATATTGAGATGGGGAATTCCTAAAAATTAGTTCGTCATGGGTAACGATGCTATTGCCAATTTAATGACTGTTATAAGAAACGCTGACATGGTAAAAAAACGCACAGTTCGAGTAGCAACTACTAATATTACTGAGAAGATTGGAAGAATCCTGGTACGAGAGGGTTTTTTAAAGGATGTTAGGGAACATCGGGAAGGCCAAAAATCTCTTTTAATTTCAACTTCGAAATATAGAAAAAGGAAGAAAAATACATATATAACCGCTTTAAAGCGTACTAGCAAACCTGGTCTTAGAATCTATTCCAATTCTCGGGAGACCCCTAAAGTTCTAGGTGGAATGGGAATCGTAATCCTTTCTACTCCCCAAGGAATTATGACCGATCGAGAAGCTCGGCAAAAAAAAATAGGTGGAGAAATACTATGTTATGTATGGTAATTCATCTGAATTTTATATGAAACTATTGGATCTGTGAAATATGAAAAAGCGGCAGAACGAAAATACTATTCTTAGCTCTAAATATGATGCTTACTCCCACTTATCGGGAGTTTTTTTTTTATAATAAAATTAGTACCAAAACCCTATTTATTATGAAGAACGATTCCAATTTAATCAATGCGGAAGGTTTGGTTACTGAATCACTTTCCAATGGTATGTTTCGCGTCCGTTTAGATAACGAATCTGATATTATAGCCTATATTTCGGGTAGAATTCGACAGAATTCTATACGAATATTACCAGGAGATAGAGTCAAGGTCGAATTAAGTGCTTATGATTTAACTAAGGGGCGTATAGTTTATAGACTTCGCAACAAATCTGCAAACGATGAGATAACCTTTTGATTTTTATCGAATATCTGATAGAGATCAATATATAGATCTTATTAATTAGATGAGCTCTATTTTTCCAGAAAATGAAATGGAATATGAGCGTACCCATTCCAAATTGAAGGACCACAGACATGAAAATTCGTGCTTCTGTTCGTAAAATTTGTGACAGTTGTCGCCTAATTCGTAGGCGGGGACGGGTTAGGGTAATTTGTGCCAATTTGAGACATAAGCAAAGGCAGGGGTAATCCTTCTCTATATCAAGAGACAAATGTATAAAATACATTTTGATATCCAATCTATCTAAATCTATTTATACAGATAGATTTAGATAGATTTCTTTTTTTCTCTCATAGATATGAAACGATTAATAAAACTATTAATATGTCAAAAATTACAAGAAGAATTGGTATTACAAGAAGAAGAATTGGTATTACAAGAAGAATTGGTATTACAAGAAGAATTGGTTCACGTAAAAAAGAACGTCGCATATTCAAAGGAGTTATTCACGTTCGAGCAAGTTTTAATAATACCATTGTGACTGTTACAGATATACGGGGACAAGCGGTTTCTTGGTCTTCTGCTGGTGCCTGTGGATTCAAAGGCAAAAAAAGAGGTACAGCATTTGCTGCTCAGACTGCAGTGGAAAATGTTATTGGTACATTAATGGATCAGGGGATGAAACGAGCGGATGTCCTGGTAAGCGGCCCTGGCTCGGGGAGGGATACAGCATTACGAACCATTCGTAAAAGTGGCATAATTTTAAATTATGTACGTGACGTAACTCCTATGCCGCATAATGGATGTAGACCTCCCAAAAAGAGACGTTTGTAAAAATTGAATGAATTTGAACAAAAAAAATGATTAAATAATCTATTCAAGTAAAATGAAATTAATATGATTCAAGATGAGATCTCAGTCTCCCTTAAGAGACCACAATGGAAGTGTGTCGAATCCAGAGAAGATAGTAAGCGTCTTCATTATGGCCGTTTCATTCTATATCCGCTTTGCAAAGGTCAAGCTAATACAATAGGTCTTGGAATGCGAAGAGCTTTACTTGGAGAAGTAGAAGGAACATGTATAACACGTGCCAAATTTAAGAACATAACACATGAATATTCTTCAATAATAGGTATTGAAGAATCGGTACATGATATTTTGATAAATCTGAAAGAAATTGTACTTAGAAGTGATCCGTACGGAATTCGGGAAGCATCTCTATGTATCGTTGGACCAAAACTTGTAATCGCTCAGGATATCATATTACCACCTTCTGTAAGAATAATTGATACTATGCAACATATAGCTACCGTGCATAAAAATAGTACTTTAGATATAAAATTACAAATTGAAAAAGGTCGCGGATGTATTATACAAAATAATAAGGATTCTAATTACAAGGATGGCGTTTATTTAGATGCTATGTTTATGCCCGTTCGAAATACAAATTATAGTATTCATTCTTATTGGAATGGAAATGAGATACAAGAAGTTCTTTTCCTTGAGATATGGACGAATGGAGGAGTAACTCCTAGAGAGGCACTTTACGAAGCTTCTCGGAATTTGATTGAGTTATTGCTTCCTTTCCTGTCTGCAGAGCAACAGAGTATTGATGGAACCAATAATCCCCTTTTGCATATATCGACGGACACGAACAGAACAAAAGAAGGAGTGGATTTTTCTAATATTTTTATTGACCAATTAGAGTTACCCACTAGGATCTATAACTGCCTCAGAAACGCCCATATAAATTCATTATCGGACCTAATGAATTACAGCCGAGAAGATCTAAGGAAAATCCTCGCGGAACATTCTGTAAAACAGATATTAGAAGTTTTGCGCAATTTTGGGATTAGATCCATCAAATAGTTATATTTTATCTCTAAATTTTTCCCGCTTCCCTAAGTTATTGTTAAAATAGTTTGAATAACTAACTTAGGGTCCGTCTTCGACATATTTATTTCGTAGAATAGGCAAAATCCAAAGTGGATATATCTAGGGAGAGATAATTGGTCTTGAAGCAATGAGTCCCTAGATATATCCACGAAAGATTTGTTTCAATATTTTTCAATTCTAAGTTAGATCAAATTGGAAAAGGCCCAAACTGAAAGATTTATCGATAGGTAACGTTGCTCCAATACCTAGCCAAAGGGCTACTGCAGTACCAATTAAAAATACTGTTGTAGCTACTGGACGACGAAATGGATTTTGAAATTGATTCACATTTTCCAAGAAAGGTACTGTTAATAGTCCCGCAGGTACTGAGGCCATTAAAAGTACACCTAATAATTTATTAGGTACTGTACGAAGTATTTGGAATACGGGGAAGAAATACCATTCGGGCAATATTTCCAAAGGAGTTGCAAATGGATTTGCCGGTTCACCAATCATTGATGGCTCTAGAACCGCTAAACCTACGGTACATGCAATAGTACCTGAAATTACTACTGGAAAAATATATAAAAGGTCATTGGGCCAAGCGGGCTCTCCATAATAATTATGTCCCATACCTTTAGCTAATTTAGCCCTTAATACGGGATCATTCAAGTCAGGCTTCTTTGTTATTGGGATAAGTAGATCTTTATGGATCTATCCCCCGAAGGAACCGGACATGCCTTTTTTTATCATCCGGCTCGAGCAATAAATGAATGGCGTATCCTCATAATAAGAACTAAGAATGTTTCTATCATTCTTGCTTATTTTAGTATTTCGGATTAGATGCTCAGTACCCAAGTAAGCTTAAATTTCGATAATGATCAATATACCTTTTGGGCTATCTCATTCCTTGTAATCCGTATCTATCCCCACGAATAGACCTCCATAGCATACAAGATATTGACTTGTTACTGATCCGGCCCTTCTCTTTCCTTAGATCTCTTATTTTACTCCGATAGTTTACCTTATTGAAATGCAAGGGAAATGGATGCATTTTCATACTATGAAAAGTAATACTATTTTATTCATTATCGTACACTATTACCTGGATCTCACGGAGCCCTTCCTAATTCGGATTCGATCATAGAAAAAACTCTCTTGAAACGAGACAAACCGACGGGTGTCTTTCTTTTACCCAGGTTCTAAACTTCTTATTTCTGATAAGAAAATTGGGGCAGAGACTTCGTCATGAATCTTTATAAGGCAGATCGAAGAATGTATCTGCACAGCCTAAACAATAGTTCAAGTCACACACTCCCATAATCCATATTCTCCCTCTGAGCTGAGGATGTACTTCAATTTTTTGTATTGGATCAAAAATACTTCAGAATTGAAAGTAGAAATCCGGGGAACTCCGAGGAGCATGGTTTCTTATTTCCATATTCCCAATATGAAATATTCCCGGCAACGATCTAATCATTATTAGTCGTTACTCAACAAAACGATAGATTATGACTACTCATGGATACTCGTTCAAAATATATCTTTCCTCTTTATAAAGGGCCTGAAATACCCTGCTTACGAATCATTAGAAAGTGCATTGGCATAAATACAGCAGTAAGGAGGGGTAATATGAAAGTGTGTAAACTATAAAAACGAGTCAAGGTAGATTGACCCACACTAACACTTCCGCGTAATAACTCCACCAAAGGAGATCCTATTACAGGAATGGCCTCAGGCACACCGGTTACAATTTTGACCGCCCAATAACCAATTTGATCCCAAGGCAAAGAATAACCAGTTACACCAAAAGATACGGTTAGTACAGCTAAAATTACACCCGTAACCCAAGTTAATTCACGAGGTTTTTTGAATCCACCTGTGAGATAAACACGAAATACATGCAAAATCATCATTAAAACCATCATACTTGCCGACCATCGATGAACCGATCGGATTAGCCAACCGAAGTTTACTTCGGTCATTATGTATTGAACAGAAGCAAAAGCTTCTATCACAGTCGGACGATAGTAAAAAGTCATAGCAAAACCAGTAGCTACTTGTACCAAAAAACAAGTGAGTGTTATCCCCCCTAGACAATAGAATATATTCACATGAGGAGGAACGTATTTACTAGTGATATCATCCGCAATCGCCTGAATCTCGAGACGCTCTTCGAACCAATCGTAGACTTTATTGAGATAGGTAAACTTCAATTCCCCCTCTGAAAACCGTACATGAAAATTTCCTTTCATACGGCTTAAACAAGAATATTCAAATACTTTTTGAACGAATATATTAATTGTGAAATATCGAGATACTTTATATTTCGTTCTCTGGGGATATGAATGAACAGAATTCGGAGTGATCCAGGAGCTCCTACAATAAATAAGAAGGATAACTTCATAATGCTCGAATTTCAAGTCGGCTCATTCTTATGCAGAATAAATTGCTATAGGCCTTTTGAAAAATCTTTTACCCTATTTGTGATATAAATTGGGAACAACTAGTATCGACGACAATAGGAATTTTCTTGTTGAGATCTCAATAGATTAATAAATGTAAACCTAAGATTTATATTCTACCCCGATAATTTGATTTCATTCTAAAAAGGTTCTCTGGATAATAACCTTTTCATTCAATTGTGGTCTTTCAATGAAATATGCTAACTAAGAGAGATGAAATACTATCTCATTCTTCAGCCAAAGTCAGCTGAAGAAGGACGGGAGATCTCTCGATTTTTGATCATACTTCTTTCAAATTATTAGAACCCTGGTAACGAGGTTCTAAGTGACAGGTATAAGCCATAGTTCAGATCTTGTTTAATTTATCTATTAAACATCTCGTGCTCCAGATATTCACTTTTTATCAATATCCAACGAGGTAAGACCATCTTTATGAAGATAACAGACTGGTATTCTGTACTAGAATAGAGATCAGATTTGACAAGTCGCACGCCCATATTCCAAAAATCCTTAGATAAAAGTAATTACACGATCAAACTACCGGACGTAATAACTTAGAAACTCGAGCTATCCAATAGCTCGCCTTCAATTCCTTAGTTTTTTGTTATTCTGAATAACTCGGGATCCGAGCGGATGTTCTGGTTTATCTAGACCCAACTAACTGGAATTCCGTCCAATAAAACGGAAGAATTATAAATTTCTAATATTATTGATAGGAATATTGCAAATAAGGCCATTGCAATACCCATCAATGGAGTAGTGCCCCATCCGGGAGCTACTTTACCAGATTCTGTATTAAGTGGTTTTAAATAATTTCCTACAATAGTACGTCTTGGTCTGGTCTTAGAAGTATCATCAAAAGTCTGTGTAGCCATAAGAACTATTGCATCGGTTGAGATCTGCTAACTTTGTATACTATTCTATGTATATATATATACATATACATGGGATTACCTAACAATGGAAACTGCAACCTTAGTCGCTATCTTCATATCTTGTTTACTTGTGAGCTTTACTGGTTATGCCTTATACACCGCCTTTGGGCAACCGTCTGAACAACTTAGAGACCCTTTTGAGGAGCACGAGGACTAGTGGAAAGAAAGACCTTCCCGCTAGGGAAGGTCTTTCTTTGATGATAATAATCAGGAGTAAAAGGATAAGAATTATTTTCCCCCTCTATCTGGAATTTTGGGGGGTTCCCGGAAGAAAATAGCAAAAAAGATTATTCCTAAGGTCGATACTAAAAGGAATGTATAAACCAATGCTTCCATAGATTCGATCGTAGTTTACAATTATGGGGATAGCTTTCGTACTAATTACAACATTTTCCATAAAGATAAGTAATCAAAAGATTTGAAATTATTCTTAGCTTAGAATGAATATTACACTAATAGTTTTTTTTATTCTTGGGTATAATCTCTCTGCTTAAACACCGGAAGCAATGTCATATTATACCACTTGTTTCTTAGTAGTTGGATCCCCCAGTTTTTGGAATGCCCCAAATTCGACTTGGGCATCCAAGTCCGGATCAATACCAGCAAAAACATCTCTGAATAGAGTTCTAGCGCCGTGCCAAATGTGTCCAAAAAAGAAAAGAAGAGCAAATGTAGCATGTCCAAAAGTAAACCAACCCCTTGGACTACTACGAAAAACACCATCGGATTTCAAAGTAGCACGATCTAATTCAAAAATTTCACCTAATTGCGCACGTCTAGCATATTTTTTAACTATGGTAGGATCACCAAAACTAACCCCGTCAAGTTCACCACCATAGAACTCCACAGTTACACCTACTTGTTCAACGCTATACTTTGATTCCGCTCTTCTAAAAGGAACATCAGCTTTCACAATTCCTTCTTCATCAACTAGAACGACTGGAAATGTTTCGAAAAAGGTAGGCATACGACGTACAAAAAGCTCATGCCCGTCTTTATCTTTGAAAATAGGGTGCCCTAACCAACCAACAGCTATTCCATCCCCATTGTCCATCGCACCTGCCCTGAATAACCCCCCTTTAGCTGGATTATTACCAATGTAATCATAAAAAGCGAGTTTCTCAGGAATTTTTGACCAAGCTTCTGATAGACTGAGATTCTCGGCCAGACCGGCACGAACTCGTCGATCTATTTCTTGTTGGAAGTATCCCTGATCCCATTGATAACGAGTGGGACCAAATAATTCGATCGGAGTCGTTGCGGAGCCATACCACATGGTTCCAGCGACAACGAAAGCTGCAAAAAACACAGCAGCAATACTGCTGGATAGGACAGTTTCAATATTCCCCATACGTAATCCTTTATACAAACGTTGGGGAGGACGAACACTGAGATGGAATAGACCTGCTAATATACCCAATATACCTGCTGCAATATGATGAGCAGCTATTCCTCCCGGAACAAAAGGATCAAAACCTTCAGCCCCCCACGCTGGATTTACAGGTTGTATTCTTCCAGTTAGCCCATAAGGATCAGACACCCATATTCCGGGTCCATACAACCCTGTTACATGAAATGCTCCGAATCCGAAGCAGGCTGCTCCTGAGAGGAACAAATGAATTCCAAAAATCTTGGGTAAATCTAAAGAAGGTTTCCCTGTACGTTCATCACAGAATACATCTAGATCCCAATATACCCAATGCCAGATAGCTGCTAAGAAACACAAGCCAGAAAACACAATATGTGCCCCGGCTACACCTTCATAACTCCAAAGACCCGGATTAGTTACAGTTTCTCCAGTGATGCTCCACCCACCCCATGAATCCTTTATTCCTAAACGAGTCATAAAGGGTATAACAAACATCCCTTGTCTCCACATTGGATCAAGAACAGGATCGGATGGATCGAAAATTGCTAATTCATAAAGAGCCATTGAACCAGCCCAACCGGAAACTAAAGCTGTATGCATTATATGTACAGCGATTAATCGGCCAGGATCATTCAATACGACGGTATGGACGCGATACCAAGGCAAACCCATGATAAATACCCCTTTATCAGAAAAAGTGGACACTATGTAACTTTCTCGCATTAGAGAAGATCATGCTATGGAACTAAAACCGTGTATGACAAAAATGAACACGTATTCAAGGCCATTAATGGAGAAACAGTTAAAAAAAAATTTGATGTTCATAACAGTAGCAGAAGTGGAACTAAGATACCTTTTCTGTGTGCCAATACACAATGTGGGAATTGGTCCCATTTGACCACTGATCAAACACATAAAATACTTGGAATGTGCAAACTGAGACATTTGCACGGTATACGAACCATTATTGTTGGAGTAATGTATGCAGCTAAAGAAGCGTTCGGTAGCTGCGCCTAACTAGAGCACTATATTGGCATTACAATACTGTATTTTACAGTAACAAATAAAAGTTAGTTATTGACAAATAATTATACTGTTTGATAAATACAGTATAATGTGAAATAAGTTTTTCTTAAACTTATTCAATAAGATTATCGAAAAAGCATTTTAAAATTATCTAAAGAAGGTAATTCATGAAGGTGTTGAAAGACTAGGCATTCTAAGTACATTATTTGTAACTTTTGTCTTTGTTTTTTCGACAAATTCTATTACTTTTTCTAAAGTAATAGAAAACTTTTTTTTTATTCTATTTTGGGAGGGCCCTTGATGCCACTGGGCGTTCCAAAAGTACCTCATCAGCATTTCGAAGAAGAAGATGCTATTTGGATGGACTTATATAACAAGCTTTATGAAGAAAGACTCCTTTTTTTGGTTAAACCACTTGACGACGAGATTGGAAATCAACTTGTTAGTATGATGATATATTTAAGTCTTGATGATGTAACTCAAGAGCAGTTTTTATTTATTCATTGTACTGGTGGACCAATAATACCGGGACTAGCTATTTACGATACTATGCAATATATAGCACCAGAAGTATATACAATGGTCCTCGGGATAGCTGCTTCAATGGGATCTATTATCCTAAGCGGGGGGTATCTTGGTAAACGTATAGCATTCCCCAGCGCTACGATTATGCTCCATCAACCCGCTAGTACTTGGACGAATGGAGTGTCCAGGATGTGTACAGAGAATGCTGAGGATTTAAGAATGATTAAAGAGCTCATTGTACAAATTTATGCAGAAAGAACGAACGAAAAACAAAAGTTTGTCATTTGGAATCAGTTAGACAGAGATTTTTTTATGTCAGCCGAAGAGACCCTGGAATATGGTCTTGTTGATCTTATAATTGGCAAGAGAAGGACGGCGCCCTCCTGGCTAAAAAGAAAACGGAAACGGGGTCCTATGAGCAGGATTTTGCACGAGGAAATAACTTAAAACGGGCATCCACGTATAAATGAGATCCCCATTTGACGCTTTTGATAAGAAAAGCGATATGGAGCTCCAAGGGGCTCCAACCCGAAAAGAAACGAATTAAAATGGAGGAAATGGAAATGGAGCTGCTTCGATTTGAAATCGACGGACTTCCGTTTCTCAATCTAAATAAAACATTGGATGTCCCCATTTCCTCGAAGAAGTATAACTTCGTTACATTATGTCTATGCATATACATGCATATCTGCATAAAACACAGATACATCGGGAGTTCAAAAACGAACTACCCTTTCATCGATGCCAGAGACTTACATAAATCTATTATCGAGGGACCATGTTTATATCGGGTCGAGCTGGATTTGAACTAACGTTGGCCTATTGACAAATTCAATGTAATTAAATACAATGCTATTGTGACTTTCGACAAATTCAATATATAAATTCAATATATAAATTCAATATATATATATATATATATATATTCAATATCATTAAATACAACGCTATTGTTACTCTATAAACAAATGCAATATAATTAAATAAAATACTATTTTTACTGTTTAATTTTTTATGGTTTTGGGCCTAGTTTAAAACTTATTCTTATTTTTTTTTTTTTTTGTTGTATTTGCAACAAGGAGGGGCAAATGCTAAATACATTGGGGACGTTGGTATACGCGTGGTTAGAAGCGTATAACTGTGTTTTGTTATTTGGGTTATTTTATGGGTTCCTTTCCACATTACCGCTGAGTCCCGCTCAAATATATTTCGTGAGATCCTTTATTTTAGAACATGACGCAAGAAGAAGGAGTGAGTTCAAGAGGAAATATCTTGGGCAAGAAAAAGGCTTTCGGTTGCGCAAAAGCCAAGTAATTTTCAGTGGTTCTCTTTTTGCGCAGGCTATAGTATTTTTATCCATTTATTGCACTCCTATCTATTTGTCGTTTTTCAAACCCCATGCGATGCTTTTTCTGGCTGCACCAATCGTGTACGCTATTTTGCATAAGTATATACAGGAATTATCTCCTAATCGTATAAAATTATTGCTAATTGGAATAGCTCTTCATTTAATTAATCCAATACTATTTTTTTCAGACTCGACTTTTACAAGATTAATCAATCTATTATTGTTTCGATATACCGAGAATTTAGTATTTTTGATAAGTGCTTTCATTGGTTGGTTAAGCGGGCAGATTTTATTCATCAAGTTGGCAAAATTTTTTTGTTTACGCATAGAACGTGATTCTGCATTATTGGGAAGTAGATATGCGACATCAAAACGGTATATAAAGGAGACTTTAAAGATTTTATTCTTTGGATACTTTTTCCTATTCTGTTTTAGCGGGAACACCCCAAACCCTCTTTTTACTAAGAGGTTCAAGGAAGAACTTTTTGGGAAAAACGTACTCGTAGAACCTTTTCCTACGGTTCAAAAAAAGATTAATAAATTGAGGGAGAAACAGCAAGGACAGAAGAGAATAGTGGGATTGTTGTCGAAATCTAGTGACAAAGAAACGTCTAATAAAAAGAAAGAATCTGTTTTGGTCCCGCTCCCGAGTGAAGCTCAGCTGGATGACAAAGTATCTGAGATAGAACAGGAGCAGGCCTCCGACGGCGGAGGAAAAGACAAAAAACCATATCCTATTGAGTATGTACTAGCACCATGGATTGGAAAACCGTGGCTCAATTTGTTTTATGATTATCGCAGATGGAATTGGCCAATACGATATATTGAAGTGGATCCTGACAATTTTGTTCAGGGGCATTTTGTCGGTCCTCTCAAGTCGGAAGTTGCCGACTATTTCTTTGATACTTGCATCAGCGATGGAAGAGAAAAACTTTCTTTCACATCCTCACCGGGTGCTTTCTGGTTCGCGAAAATGATCCGCCAAAATATGGGGAACTCAGAATCAGTTTCAGGTTTAGAAACTGATTCTTCTAATGAAGATAATTTTGCTAAATGGATTGTAGCAAAAACAAGTAGAAGGGATTACTTAGGCAGTGAGCTTGAAGACCGAGTCAAAGCTCTAAGCAATGGATCTCCTATTCTAGGTGTGATAGATAAAAGGGTAAAATTCTCCATGGAAAGGGGAACGTGCCTTCCTGAAATAGAAGATCCTTTCCTGAGTGGGCCCTTTCGGGGAATAATGGAGCATTCGAGATCCGCATGGATTCCCCTGTCTAAGAATATATCCGATGAGGATATATTAGCTCAAGAGCTATCTAAACAGCGGCAGGAACAGCCGCGTACTTTAGAAGAAAAACAAAAGGTGAAACGTACTATTTATAAAATCGTATGTCTATTGAAATTAATAGAGAAAAATAAGATACGTGGAGAAACAAGAACGAAACTTCTTAAGACAAAAAAGATGATTTTTCTTCTTAAGACTGTCAGGAGGAAACTGAAGAAACTTATTCGGTTCAGTAATAAATTATGCTTATTCTTTGATGAGAGGAAGTTATCATTCTCGGAGAAACATGGGAAGAACGAGCGGATATCTAATATTCCAGAGGGAGATCAAATCTATGATCAAAGAGAGGGCAAGGATCTAATTGGAATAATGGATGAATTAACGCGTGAGTTCTTCTTATTCATTAAGAAAAAGGGAAAAAAAGATTCTAATATTACTGACAGAGATGTAATCGGCAGCCTCGAAGAGGGGTCTCTTTCAGGAGAGGATGCTTTTGGGAAGTTCATTGATAAGTTCTTTTTGTTCGTTGAAAATAAGTTATTGTTCTTGAATAAATCGGAAAAGGACGAGCAGATCTTTGATCAAAAAAAAGAGAATGATAATTTTGAAAAAGGGGTCTCTGCTCCTATTTTTTTATTTCCAGAAAATAAAAAAGTGAAATTGATTTCTTCTTTTTGGCTCCCCCTCTTCGATCTATTTCGAAGAAGGAAGGGTGGGTTGAAAGAGTTGGAAAAATTAGTTATTTCCAAAACAAAAGCTGGAAAGGCCTTAGATCCCAACATTTATGCGTTCAATAAAATATTTTTGAACGAATTGAAACTTTCGGAGATTAAGAGGAGTGCGCCTTTTTGGGCTTCCAAACTTCATACTGGTTTATTTGATGATTTTGGTGAGAAAAACGACCTCGATCTTGCCTCACCAGACGCTCGGAGCGCATTGCTTTTGGACCCAGTGTTCGACGATCCAAATATAGTCAGTTGGATCTGGGAGGCCGATGATGACCGAAACGTAATCAAAGGATCCATACGTGCTCAAAGACGTAACCTTAATACATTGATGGTATATGATCTACATGTACGTTCCTCTTTCTTCGTGAGATTTTCTGAAATGGGAGTGAAAAGCGAACGAATAAGAAAAAAAAGCGAAAGAAGAGATCAAATAAAGGTAAAGTTTTATTCGAAAGCGAATTGGTTGCAGCATTCTCGTGGTCCTTTTCGTAAAATGTATAAACCATTTCTGACTAGCACAGAACGGACTCGCCTGGAAGAATTGACTTGGATGGATGAGGAATTCATCCAAATAATAAGAAGTGTGTGCTTAATCATTCTTCTTTATATAAGAAAATTTCTACTAGTACCTTTGTTCATAATAACGAAGAATATTGTTCGTACATTATTATTCCAGTTTCCCGAATTCAAGGAAGATTGGAATGATTGGACGAGAGAAATGTATGTCATATGCGATTATGACGGTGTTGAATATTCAGAAACAGAATACCCAGAAGACTTTTGGGAAGTTGGAATGCAAGTAAAGGTTCTATCCCCCTTTCGCTTTAAACCTTGGCATGAAGAGCACTCTGAAAGCGATGCTGGTTATTTAACGATGAATCCCATGGTATTAACTGAAAAACCTTTCTCTGGCACAACCTCTGATTCTGAACATGAGAAGAATGAGGATCTGTCCAAAATTTGGGAAGAATTGTTCGGACCTATTAAAAGATTCTGGGAACCTCGTATCAAACAAATGATACAACGTATTAATTCGTTGATACGACCATTGATAGCACTTATCAAAGAATTAATAAGACGTATTAAAGAATTGATAGGGCGAGTAATAGGACGTATAAAAGAGTTGATAAGATTCATCAAATTCGATGAATGGATAAGAGATATCAAAGAATTAATAGGGCGAGTGATAGAACATACAATTAAATGGATAAGACGTATCCAAGAATCGATAGAACGAGTTTTAGAACGTAGCAAAAAATTGCTAGGGCGAGTGCTGAAAGGGATTAAAAGGATCAAAAAATCCGAACTTAAACCAGATCAAAAGGTTATAAACGATGATGAAATGAATGATCGAGTTCCTTCTCAATTACGGATTCCTTCTCAATTACATATTAGGGCTAAACCAAGGGTTAAGCATGATTTTGGAATGAAAACTCGGCTAAATGTTAAGGAAAGGACTGAGGAGTCCAAGGTTAAACAAAGGACTGAGGAAACCAAGGTTAAACAAAGGACTGAGGAGACCAAGGTTAAACAAAGGAGGGATGAGACCAAAATTAAACAAAGGAATGAGGACATGAAACAGATTACAGAAAAGTATCTGTTGAACTTAGATATTCACGCCAAATTGAAGAAGGAAATTGATCAATATTCTTATGATATAGGATCCGGATTGAAAGATAAGTTGGTCCAAAAAAGGATTCGGGAAATAACTGCGCGAAAAAAAGGCGTTCGATTTGATATTGATCGAAATTCTCGTTATTTCAAGAAGCTTTTTTTGAGAAAAAAACTTATAGTCATTAATTTCAAACTAAGTGTTATGAATCTTATCGATTCAATTTTCTATTTTTTTAATCTATCAAAAAGTCAAATTGCAGCAATTCCGAATAATGATTCAAATACAATTTTAATTCCCGAAAAGAAACAAGATTTCAAAATTGGCCCTGAGAAAATTTCTCAAGCATATGTATTTCACAAGATGTGGCAAATAAGGACAATGAACAAGTCTTATGCTAAAGATTTACTAAAATCTAGAACATCATCTCCTTTAATTAAAAAAAATATTAAGGAATTACTAGAAATGCAAGGAATATTGGAATCTAAGCAACCACAAGATTTAAGGATGAATCACTGGAAACAATGGCTAAATTTTTGTTATGGGTATAGAGTAGTAAAACCCAAAGGTTCTCGATTATCACAGATATGGTCTAGAATAGCACCCCAGAAACGAGGAAATAAACTTAGTAACCAATGTATGGATAAGCTTAAGTGCGAATTTGAATATTTTATAGGAATGCTCCAGAAATGGAATAAACGTTATAGATATGATTTATTAGCCTATAATTATTTGGATTCCGAGAAAGAGCATATTCACAGACATTTAGTACAAGATATGGTGGTAAGAGACATACCAGATCATCTTAATACCAATAAAAAAACTCGGAAGAGTCTTGTATCAAATTTCTTCACATTGGATAAAAGTGATTTAAAATTGCACAAGGAAAAATGGAATAAAACAGAATTGAGGAAGAGTGATGGGAAAAGTGACATCAAATTGGATAAGAGTGATGGGAAAAGTGACAACGAATTGGATAAGAGTGATGAGAGAAATGATCACGAATTGGATAAAAAAACAAAAAGTAAAGGAATTGGAAGAGATAAAATGTCTTCCATAGATGTGCTTTCCAATGGAAATGAACCCGATGGGGTTAATGAAAATGAACCCGATGGGTTTAATGAAAATGAACCCGATGGGGTTAATGAAAATGAAACCGATGAATTGAATAAACTGAGAACCGATCAATTTATTCAATATAAAACCGATCAATCCTTAGATGATTCCAACGAAAGTAAAATGGATGAGAATTTGCTGATTGAATTTTTGGATGGTTACAAATTCTTAAAATCCTATTGGTTTTTCCCAATATTCGCCGAAAATCTAGAACTTTCGGGGCGAATTCAAACTATTCGTTCCGATCTAAATTCCCTTATTGAGTATTGTCAAATGCATTTGCCTGTAGATCAATATTTATCGGAGCTCAATTACTATTACTCCGAATTATCTCAAGAGAGAGCGAAGAAAGTGAAAGATCACGATAAGATAAACAGGATTAGAAATAGCATAAGTAAACTAAATGCTTCGTTGGATAGTCTGAGTCCCCATATGGATAATTTTATAAAAAAAGTTTACGCTAAATCCGATCTGAAATTGCCGTGGTTAAAACCAGAGGTTTCTTTTTCATTGGTAGTGAAAAAGAAGAAGATTTCTAAGAAGCCCCTAGAAAAAGAAATGAAACCACCGATTTTGAAAAAAATTGAAATAACTCCAGAAGAACCTGAAGCAATTCGAGAAACCCAAATCCAATTGCTAAGAGAGGAGATTTCCAAATTGGAAAGAGAAGAGGCGCAGGGTTTCGAACAATTAACAACAGCGGAAGAGTATGAGATTCGAACGGAGTGTAAAGCTGATTATAAAGTACCTCTGAGGGATTATCTACGTAAGGATCATACTGTCTTTGTTCCTTTGAATGAAGTGGTTGAAAGGCATAAACTAGCAGCGGAAATTATAACATATAAACAAAAACTCGCAGAAGCAATTGATGCTCTTCATTTCATTTGTTTGAAAAAGAAAGGTATACCTGAATTGGATTTTTGGACGAATACATTTTGGTTAAATTTAAACCGTATTCTGAATGAAGTAGCAGAGCTAGATAGATTTCCTACAATACAACTGAACAAACTTAAAACTTTCAAAATTGTGTGTAAAGATCTGCTAAAAGCGATAAAGAAACAACCAAAAAAACAAGGTCACGAAAAAGAAAGGAAGGATAGTGATATAAATGTATACAACGAGTTGAAGGTTCAATTGAACCCTGGACGGGAAAAAGGGGATAATAAAAATTTATGGATACAGGCCAATAGGGTTGGTGCGAAAATAAACACCGAACGTATTAGTAGAAATGGTGGTGTTCCCTTGCTGAAGCAAGAAGTGTTGTTTCTTTCCCAATATGAGTATATCGCAAATACAATGGAATTTTTACTTTTTGATGAAGCTAAAAAAGATGAAGCTGAAAAAGATGAAGCTAAGAAACATAAATCTGGTAAATCTAAATCTGATGAAGCTAAACCTGATGAAGCTAAACCTGATGAAGAACCTGATGAAGCTCAAGCTGATGAAGCTAAACCTGATGAAGCTCAAGCTGACGAAGCTAAACCTGATGAAGCTAAACCTGATGAAGCTAAACCTGATGAAGCTAAACCTGATGAAGAACCTGATGAAGAACCTGATGAAGCTAAACCTGATGAAGAACCTGATGAAGCTAAATCTGATGAAGCTAAATCTGCTCAAGAAGAAAAAGTTTATGCAAAAGACCGGAAAGTTCATAAAGAGGTTCCACCTTCGACAAGAGCGCTACGTCACCTAACTAAAATTTGTAACTTAAATGACGCCACAGACGTGGTTGTATTTCTCCATAAATTTCACTCCAAAAAGTATCCAGAACTAGAACATCTAATGAATGAAAAGAAAATATTAAAACATGTGGCGAATTGTCTTTGTTTCAATGATTGCCCTAACTATTGGGCATTATTAGGGTGCAACAACGACCGATCCCTAGTCGATCAAATGTTGTTCAATATGTGGTTAGACCCTCTTGTTTGTCTCTCTGTGGTATTAAAAGACATTAAAGTATTTAAATCAAATAATAGGATTCGGGAAGGGCTATATGTAGATCTTTCTGATAGATGTGCGCGATCCATTCTTAATGAAAAAATTTCAAGTTCCCTCATTTTCGAAGATCTTTTGCTTCCAAGACGCCGCAGAGAATTCCGAATTCTTAATCGTTTGAATCTTGAGAACAATCTAGGTGGAGGAAGTACCGGATATTCCAACGGTAAACAATACGTACAAAGTGATGAGGAGTTAATGGAAAAAGACCAATGTGTTGGCCTAGATACAACACAAAAAATGAAACGTTTTCTTTGGCCCCGTTATCGAGTAGAGGATCTTATTTGCATGAATAGATATTGGTGGAATAGCAATAGGAGCCGATCCGTTTTGAAAGTACGTATGTATCCAAAAATGGATAATTGGAATAGTTGGGAGAATTTCTTATGTTTGATTACGAAGTACATGAGAAAACTGCTATTTTTGATGCATTCTGTAATAAAAAAACTCCTATTTTATGCCAACTCTTGTAAAGCAGAAGAATGTTCTACTTTGCACCATTTTCCTGCTTTGCAACAGAATAAAAAAAAAAGAGCGTTAAAGAAAGAATAACTTTTTTTAAGTGTTGTTTTTATTAATAAAAAGTTTGTTCGATTAGAAATACAAACCATCTAATCCACTCTTCCTCGGAAGATAAAAGGGTGGATTAGATGGTTGAACAGAAATAAAAATTGCCTAGAAAAGAAATAAGGTGACAAAAAAAAAGGGTAACTGCTCTATCCTGAATAGTCTGCTATTACCATGCCAGTCCGAGGATTGCACAAAATGGCAAATTGGATCTGGACGAGTAGAGAAAAAAATAACCCTAGGTTGGAAATTTATGAATAATAGAGTATATTATGTACATATTACATACCATTACAAAAGTTTGAGTGAGCTACGAGGGGATCTGGTAAAAAGGGATCTGGTAAAAATAACCAATGATACTTTGGTGAACCCAGTCCAGCCCAATGGGGTTTCGATCTTAATTTGGTGTGTCAAATCGAATGGAGTTTGAGGCCTATCCAACAGCAATAGTGTCATGTTATCCAGATGGAGATTTTATCCACCTATAAAATAGGCAATTGTCTATTCCCGTTGGAAAAATTGGATCAACAGTCAAACGCGATACTGGAAACACATCGAGATACTCTAATTTTATCAAACTATTTCCTTAGTCGCGTTTGGCTGATAAAATATCAGATTTATCGACTGTATCGAGCACCACCTCAACTCCAGACCGCCTTTCATTTTTTAAGGCGTAATCCACGTCCGCCTTCGTAGAACAAAAATCAAAGGATCTCATTCTTTTTTCTGACTATAAATCAATATTATTTGAATAGGAGGAATTATCTTTTTATGATAAAAAATTTGTCCATTCGTTCATCTTTAGGTCCTAAAGAACAGAAAGGATCTGTAGAATCTCAGGTGGGTTATTTAACCAATCGAATTATAGGACTTACCCAGCATTTGCAACTGCACAGAAGAGACTATTCAACTCAAAGAGGTTTGCGCAAAATCGTGGGTAAACGCACGCGACTTCTTGCTTATCTGTCCAAAAAAGATATACTTCGTTACAATGATTTAATCAGTCAATTAGGTATTCGTGGACTAAAAATACGTTGATTAAACACGTTTATTTTAACGAAGTTCTCAAATTCAATTTTGGTTCATGAAATTTCGGATCCTAACTAAACTAATAAGTCATTTTTTTTCTAATCGATTTCTAAAACAAATCGGAGGATATTTATTATTATGTTTGCCACGGAGAAAGACCCCATGAGGGTAAGTATGGGTCCTCATCATCCATCAATGCATGGTGTTCTTCGACTTATTGTTACTCTTGACGGTGAAGATGTTATTGACTGTGAACCCATATTAGGTTATTTGCATAGAGGAATGGAAAAAATTGCTGAGAACCGAACAATTGTCCAATATCTCCCCTATGTAACACGATGGGATTATTTAGCTACTATGTTCACAGAGGCTATAACGGTAAATGCACCAGAAAGATTGGTGAATATTCAAGTACCTAAGAGGGCTAGCTATATCAGAGTGATTATGCTAGAGTTAAGTCGTATAGCTTCTCATTTGTTATGGCTTGGACCTTTTATGGCTGATATTGGTGCACAGACTCCTTTCTTTTATATTTTCAGAGAAAGGGAAATGATATATGATTTATTTGAAGCTGCCACCGGTATGCGAATGATGCATAATTATTTTCGTATCGGGGGGGTAGCTGTAGATTTACCCTACGGGTGGATAGAAAAATGCTTGGATTTTTGCACTTATTTCTTACCGAAAGTGGCGGAATATGAAAGACTTATTACGCGCAATCCTATCTTTTTGAAACGAGTGGAGGGAATAGGTATTATTGGTAGAGAAGAAGCAATAAATTGGAGTTTATCAGGACCCATGCTACGAGCTTCTGGAATCCAATGGGATCTTCGTAAAGTTGATCATTATGAATGTTACGATGAATTTGATTGGGAAATTCAATGGCAAAAAGAAGGAGATTCATTAGCTCGTTATTTGGTACGGATCGGCGAAATGAAAGAATCCCTAAAAATCATTCGACAGGCTCTAGAAATAATTCCAGGGGGGCCTTATGAGAATTTAGAGGCTCGACGTTTCAATAAGAGAAAAGATTCACAATGGAACGATTTTGAATCCCGATTCTTTAGTAAAAAAGCTTCTCCTACTTTTGAATTGTCAAAGCAAGAACATTATGTGAGAGTAGAAGCTCCCAAAGGAGAATTAGGAATTTTTCTAATGGGAGATGACAGCATTTTTCCTTGGAGATGGAAAATCCGTCCACCTGGTCTTATTAATTTGCAAATTCCCCCTCAACTGGTTAAAAAGAGGAAATTGGCCGATATCATGACGATTTTGGGTAGTATAGATATCATTATGGGAGAGGTTGATCGTTGAAATGGTGATTAATATAGTGGATTTCGAAGAACAAGCAATCAAATTCTCTTCTCGATTGGGGTTTTCAAAAGAAATCTCTAGTCTTATATGGATTTTAATTGACATTACTATTCTTCTATTGGGTATTACGATAGGATTATTAGTTATTGTATGGCTCGAGAGAAAAATATCTGCGGCAATACAACAACGTATTGGCCCTGAATACGCGGGTCCTTTAGGAATTATTCAAGCTTTGACGGATGGGATTAAACTACTTCTAAAAGAAGATATTCTTCCATCTAGGGGGGATACTTGTTTATTTAGTATTGGACCAGTTGCAGTGGTTATACCTATTTTTCCAAGTTATTTAGTAATTCCCTTTGGCCGCCACATTGTTCTACTTGATCTTAGTATAGGTGTTTTTTTTTGGATCGCTGTTTCCAGTATTGCCCCCCTTGGACTGCTTATAGCAGGATATGGATCAAATAATAAATATTCTTTTTCAGGTGGTCTCCGAGCTGCTGCTCAATCTATTAGTTACGAAATTCCTTTAGCTTTATGTGTGTTATCTATTTCTCTACGTGTGATCCGTTGGAATATGAGATTGATTTTGTGTTCTTTCTAGAAGAAAGAAGGAGAAATCAATGAATGGGATGAATATTGATTTTTCATTCCGGTCGAAAAACTAGATGGTCATATGGGTGAGATCGAACAGTTTATGAATCCGCAGTAAGATGATTGAGCCCCATTCCCCATGTACAAGAGTGAAAACATGCGCAATCAGTGAAAACTGTATACCCCAGTTCATATATTGGTCATCGGGGCCCAACAGCGGGGAGGCAAAACAAAAAAATGTATGAAATTACTATAATACATACCGAAAAGTGAGCAAAGGTAGGTGATGAGAAACACCAAGATATAAGAAAGATTAGTGAGAAAGATAAACCTCTTTCCAGATCAGAGATGTTTCCATCGAAATGGGATGACAATGGGGACTTGTCATTGGTAGGGATGATCAAGTAGTACTTCCCCAAAAAAAACCCCGATCTAAAGTATGTTTCTATCTACTGTAAAAAGAAGGACTATCCAGAACGAAGTAATGCTTTACACAGTTCCCCCTCTCCCAGAAAAAAATAGTGAAGCTTAAGATAGGTTCAAAAGCTCATAGCAGACAGAATCTCATTGGTCCAAAATGTATTAACATTCTTATGCTTTTTTTACTTTATATATTGTTATTTTTATTCCCCGATGGCCATCGAGAAGCCGTATGAAGCGAAAGTTTCACGTACGGTTTTGGAATAGAGAAGAGAACAGCGATGTTCCCGTCGACTATAATTATCCAACAGCTCAAGTACAATTGATATAGTTGAAGCACAGTCCAGATATGGTTTTTTAGGATGGAATTTGTGGCGTCAACCTATAGGGTTTATAGCTTTCTTCATCTCATCTTTAGCAGAATGTGAGAGATTGCCGTTTGATCTACCAGAAGCGGAAGAAGAATTGGTAGCGGGCTATCAAACTGAATATTCGGGTATTAGATTTGGGTTGTTCTACGTCGCTTCTTATTTGAATCTATTAGCTTCTGCATTCTTTGTAACAATTCTTTATTTGGGCGGATGGAACTTTTCAATTCCATTAATACCCGTTCTGGAACATTTTGAATGGGATTCTATTTCTGGAATTAGCGAGATCATTAATATAATGATGGGGGTCCTAATTCTATTAGTTAAAACTTATCTGTTCTTATTTCTTTCTATCACGGCAAGGTGGACCTTGCCCAGGATAAGAATAGACCAATTATTGGATCTTGGTTGGAAATTCCTTTTACCTATTGCTTTGGGCAATCTATTACTTACAGCTTCTTTCCAACTTATTTTATTGTGACCCAATATTTATTCTTCGTATTTTGGGTTTTGCAATAATAAAAAAAAAAATGGATAGATAAAATCTATGAAGAGAAGGAATTCTTTAGCAAATGATTATTTAAGGAGATTTGCCACATGTTCTCCACGGTGACTGGGTTTATAAAATATAGTCAACAAGCAATGCAGGCTGCGAGATACATTGGTCAAGGATTTATGGTTACCTTATATCACATGAATCGTTTACCTGTTACTATTCAGTATCCCTATGACAAATTGATCCCATCAGAACGATTTCGCGGACGGATTCACTTTGAATTTGATAAATGTATTGCTTGTGAAGTATGCGTTCGTGTATGCCCGATCAATCTACCCGTTGTTGATTGGGAATTTGGAAGAGATATTGGAAAAAAACGATTGCAAAATTATAGTATTGATTTTGGAATTTGTATCTTTTGTGGGAATTGCGTCGAGTATTGCCCCACAAATTGTCTGTCAATGACAGAAGAATATGAACTTTCAACCTATGATCGCCATGAATTAAATTATGATCATGTTGCTTTGGGACGTTTGCCAATATCGGTCATTGAAGATTTAACAATTCGAACAATTCCGAGTTCCACTTATTTGTCTGAAGGAACTAGGGAAAAAAGATTCTGATTCAATAACTAATACCCATTATTCAGATTTATTGAGTTCCAGGGCTCATGGAGAAATAAGATATCTTTTTTTGGATGAATCGGGGATTCGGAATCTTATTAACATTCCATTAATAATTTAACATGTATGATTGATCAAAATCTATGATTGACCGATTCAATTAGGAATCAGTGCTCTTACTGCACTTAAATATTTGAAGTACAAATATTTATTTAGAGTATACCAAATAGGTATAGGTAAATGAGGTCACTTTTTTCTTTAGTGAATGAAATCATGAGGAATAATATTCAAACTTATTGATGCGCATAATGAATCAACCTGAACCCATATATGATATTCTTTTGGCCCCTCTAACGCTAGGTCTCATATTAGGAGGTCTAGGAGTAGTATTATTTACTAATCTAATTTATTCTGCCCTTTCCTTGGGACTAGTTCTTGCTTGTATATCCCTATTCTACATTCTATTGAACGCAGATTTCGTAGCTGCTGCACAGCTCCTGATCTACATAGGAGCTGTCAATATTTTGATTGTATTCGCCGTTATGTTGATAAATAACCAGAAGTATCTAAAATCTGCTCCTCCCTGGACCGTAGGAGATAGCATCACTTCCATAGTTTGTACGATTCTTTTTTGTTCATTAATGACTATTATACTGAACATATCATGGTTCGGAATATCTCTGACTAAAAAATCAGATCAAATTTTGGAACGAGACTTAACGAACAATGTTCAACGTATTGGGGCTCATATATCCACTGATTTTTTTCTTCCATTCGAACTTATTTCTATAATTCTTCTAGTTGCTCTTGTAGGAGCTATTACTATAGCTCGCCGAGAAGAAATAGTTTGAAGAAAAAGTTGCAAATAAAAGTTATCTTGCGTGTTATTAGGATAAGTACGATCCTTATAGATCATGGAAAAATATTTGAATTCCTTGGATAATCAAAATAAGAAACTTGATAGAACTTTTGTTTGTATCTAAACAAACCGAGGTATGAGGAGTTAATCTATTATGCTCGAACATGCACTTATTTTAAGTGCTTATTTATTATCTATGGGTATTTATGGGCTAGTAACAAGTCGGAACATGGTTCGAGCGCTTATGTGTCTTGAGCTAATACTGAATGCGGTGAATTTAAATCTAGTAACATTCTCAGATTCTTTTGATAATCTACAAGTAAAGGGAGATATCTTCTCGATCTTTGTTATAGCTATTGCAGCCGCTGAAGCAGCTATTGGATTAGCTATTGTTCTGGCAATATATCGGAACAGAAAATCAACTCGTATTGATCAATTTAATTTGTTAAAATGGTAACATAGTAACATTCCCAGATTTTCAATCTGTCTCTCTATTTCATTCAAATAGATAATAGGTCTATTTATCTAATAATGAATCTACAGATATATCCTATCTGGATGTTGTACAGATAGATATAGTGTTACGATCAATCGGGAACACTATTGATATTGAACAAATTGCCTATTGGATGATGCAATAGGGACAACAGAGATAGTACAATCACTGATTTTATTGATATTACTAATATCTTGTTATTTGCCATCGTTTTGTTATTGGCCATATATTCATTATATAACCTTTTATAATGAAAACTTTTTACATAAAAACTAATGGGAGTTCTTAGATCCAATGGCACATTCAGTCAAAATTTATGATACATGTATTGGTTGTACCCAGTGTGTACGAGCTTGCCCCACAGATGTATTGGAAATGATACCTTGGGAGGGATGTAAAGCTAAACAAATTGCTTCTGCTCCAAGAACAGAAGACTGTGTAGGTTGTAAAAGGTGTGAATCCGCTTGTCCAACGGATTTCTTAAGTGTACGTGTTTATTTATGGCATGAAACAACTCGCAGTATGGGTCTAGCTTACTGATCCATATGCACAATGAAAATGGTTAGATCTATCCCATACCTATTTTGAATTCCCCCTTTTTTCTTTCACTGATCAAAACCCATACTCGACCAAGATCTCGAGCATGGGTTTTGATATCGGAAGTATCTTTGCTTGCTATTATGAGCAATTTACCTTGGTTAACCATAATTGTGATTTTTCCCATATCTGCGGGTTTGTTAATCCCATTATTTCCCCATCGAGGGAATAAGATTATTCGATGGTATACTCTGGGTATTTGCTTATTAGAGCTCCTTTTAATAACCTATACATTCCGTTATCATTTCAATTTGGATAATTCATTAATCCAATTGGAAGAGAATTACAATTGGATAGATCTTATTCATTTTCATTGGCGACTGGGAATTGATGGACTTTCCATTGGACTGATTTTATTGACGGGGTTTGTTACTACTTTAGCTGCTTTGGCCGCTTGGCCAGTTACTCGAAATGCACGATTGTTGCATTTCTTGATGTTGGCAATGTACAGCGGCCAATTAGGATTATTTGCTTCTCGAGATATTTTACTTTTCTTTCTCACGTGGGAGTTAGAACTAATTCCCGTTTACCTACTTCTATCCATGTGGGGGGGTAAAAGACGTTTATATTCGGCCACAAAATTTCTTTTATACACTGCAGGTGGTTCTATTTTCATTTTAATGGGGGCTTTAAGTATGGGTCTCTATGGCTCTGATGGGCCCACATTTGATTTAGAAATATTGGCTAATAGATATTATCCCATAACACTCGAAATAGTTTTTTATTTAGGGTTCTTTATCGCTTATGCAATCAAATTGCCAATCTTCCCTTTACATACCTGGTTGCCGGATACTCATGGAGAAGCGCATTATAGTACATGTATGCTTTTGGCCGGAGTTCTCCTGAAAATGGGAGGATATGGATTGATCCGAATCAATATGGAATTGCTACCTCATGCGCATTCTCTATTTTCCCCGTGGTTGGTAATAATAGGGGCGTTGCAAATTCTCTATGCAGCCCTAACTTCTATGGGTCAACGTAATTTGAAAAGGAGGATAGCCTATTCCTCAATATCTCATATGGGTTTTGTAATTCTAGGAATTGGTTCCCTGACAGATATAGGGCTCAATGGAGCCATTTTGCAAATGATTTCCCATGGATTAATTGGTGCTGCACTTTTTTTCCTGGTAGGAACAAGTTACGATAGGATACGTACTCTTTTCCTTGACGAAATGGGAGGAATTGGTATAGCAATTCCTCAAATATTTACTATGTTCAGTAGCTTTTCAATGGCTTCTCTCGCATTGCCAGGAATGAGTGGTTTTGTAGCAGAATCTATGATATTTTTGGGAATAATTAATAGTAATTATTATTCTTTAACCTTTCGAATCATTATTATTACAATAGCTGCAGTTGGCATGATATTAACCCCCATCTATTTGTTATCTATGTTACGCCAAATGTTCTTTGGATATAAGGTTTTGAATGTCGTGAACCCCTATTTCACGGATTCGGGACCACGCGAAATTTTTATTTTGATATGTTTTTTTCTACCCATATTAGGTATTGGTCTTTATCCCGATCTAGTTTTATTCCTATACAATTATAAGGTAGAAGCCATTTTCTCTGGATCTTTCTATGAATAGCCAAAAAATGTACCAGAGGATAGATTTGGTATCTATCGAAAAAATCTAGCTGTCTTCTGTTCTTTGTGAAATCTCACTCAATAGAAAAAAATGGAGAGTATTATCTTTCTAAATAGATAGTTCAAGTTATTTCAACAAGTAGTTATTCTACGATTCTATAATAACCTTTTGAAATAACTTGGACAATTTAAGTATTGATCTCAGTTATCAATAATAACTGAATAATTCTATTTATTCTAAAAATAGGGGAATTTGTTCCATTTATGGTTTTATGCTAAATCAGCCATCCATAGCTATGTAAACCTATTCCTAATAGATCAACCCCCAAATAACAAATCCAAACTATAAAAAATCCTAGAGAAGCCACAATTGCCGGTTTCTCACCTTGCCAACCCCTATTTATTCTAGTATGTAGATAAATAGCATATATAGTCCAAGTAATTAATGCCCAAGTTTCTTTGGGGTCCCAGCTCCAATAAGATCCCCATGCTTCATTGGCCCATACTGCTCCAGAAAGAATACCTATGGTTAGAAGAGAGAACCCTATACCAATGGTACGATAACTCCAATGGTCTAATTGGGAAGTCAATTGATATTGACGGGAATTCGTCAATGGAAAATTAAAAGCGTTTTCCAAATCATTTTCTTCTTGACCGCGTGAATACCCATTTTTATGGGTAAGGAAGGACCGTAAAAAGCAATTGTTTGCAATAAGAACAATTTTTCGATTTATTTGAGACGTAATGATCAAATACGCTATTGATGATAGCGATCCACATAAAAGAGTTGCATAACTAAGCAATATAATACTTACATGCATCATTAACCAATGAGATTGTAAAGCGGGTACTAACATTGCAGATTGCTGCATTTTTTCCGGAAGACCTAAAGTAGCAAACCCTTGAGTCAACATAGCACTTGTTGCAGTTATCGTACCTAACCACCGAGTATCCCGGCTCCATATTTCTATAACTATATGAATCAAAGAGGAACTCCATGAAAGAAACATGAATGACTCATACAAATTACTTAACGGTAAATGTCCCGAATAAAGCGAACGAGTAACCAATGATCCGGTTATACAACCAAAAGTAACTATCATGCCCTTTCCCCCCGAACTACTTAGTTCTTCAATTTGATAAACTAAGGTTACCCAATAAATGACAGTAACAACAGAAATAAGGGAAAAAGAGACATGAGCTGGTATATGTTCTAATGTGATTAATATCATAATAAACCCATTTCTTAATTTTCTTTTGAATAGGAACGACGAGACAAATATCAAATCGGCTGATTTGTCATCAAACTATAGACATAGATCTAACAATGATAGTATGTCTAATCTGTAGGCCAGGGATGTAATCCATGTTATCTTATACCCAGAATGCCGCCACTCGGATTCGAACCGAGATGCTCTAGCACTGCTTCCTAAGAGCAGCGTGTCTACCAATTTCACCATGGCGGCTTGCTTGTTGGTACTCAACATTATAAGGATATATATGACAAATTGTCAATAGATTTGCATACTTTGGTGTTTTCCATTCGATGCTCTTGATTGAATCAATGTAATATTGGTCGTTATAACGGGGCATGGCGCAGTTTGGTAGCGTGCCATCTTGGGGTGATGGAAGTCGTGGGTTCAAATCCCGCTGCTCCGAAAGACGATAAATAATCCCATTCAGTTTCGTCATTAAAAAATAGATAGATAATAATTATCTAGATGGAATCAGAGCAGCTAGATTTCAAACATGTAAAAATGAGAAGCGCTCAAGTTTTTATATTATCCTTTTCTCAGGATTTTTTTGGAATGGTTGATAAATCTTCTATGTACAAAAATTGGTCGGTGAGGACGGCTGTAGTATACCTAATTCATGACCGTGTCTCTTTTGTCCGACTACCCTTGCAAGTGCCTCGACCTTGAATAAATAAAAAAGGTTTCCCTTCCCATCGCTGTTCGTTGCTCAGGGTACTGAAGGGTGTAGTATATTTGCTGGTGTTACGCACAATCCAATTCATTGATGGATTTCTATTTTATTTGGATGATCCAGAGGGCTCTTCCTTTGCCGTGTAATAAAAACCTTTTGAACGACCGGTCGAGATGGATTTAGTTGTCGTAAAACCTTTTGGACGGCCGGCCGAGATGGATTCAGCTGTCGCAAAACTTTTTGAGCGGCCGGTCGAGATGGATTCAGCTAAAGAAAAAGCTTTTACTGCGGCTCGGTATGCTTTTCCCTTCCAAATATTTCTACGAATTCTTTTTCTGGATTTAGAAGTACGTTTCTTTGGAACTGCCATAATGAACAATATTTTTCAGCTATCTAGTTCGATGTGAAGGACATCTATGTACGTATCCATATTATATAGTTCTTTCTGAGGGAAAAACTTTAATAAAAAAAAACTGCCCGATGAATTACTTCATTGTTATTCTTTTGGAGAACCATTAGTTTAATCAATTCGGGGGTTTTCACTTTTGGTCTCAATTCTTGCGTGTATATTCATTACTCCGTTTCGGGGGGAAAGCAATTATGTAATTTTAACATATTCAATCTATTAATATCCTAGGTTATGGAATAACCATAATAGTCTCCCCAATGGGTCTTGTTAAGTCTCATTAGAAACACTACTATTTATCTTCAGTATAAGAAGTTTCGAAAACCTCTCTATCGCTCTAGTTCATAAAACTAGATGATAGGAAGTTTTTTCTAAAAAAGGGGTTACTGAATGTACACAATTCTCTCTATATCTGAGTACCTAGACTGAAAACTAGGGGCTAGAATTCCTTCTGGCTCATCTAGCTAATATTTTATTAGTATTGATCGATGCAAATCTGGTATTTGCAGGAAATAAGAGTAAAAGGGGTATGAAATGGATGGGATCCATATTCTATCGTTCTTCTTGGTTCGGGACCTCTTCTATTTACTATTTAGAACATTCTCTTCAGGATGTAAACCAAGAAGGGGGGAATAGAAAAATATCTTGAATAATTATTTGATCTTCCTATGGAATTCCTATATAAATATGCTCGGATCGTGCCTTTCCTTCCGCTTTTAGCTTCTGCGGCAATAGGATTAGGATCCTTACTTTTCCCAGTAGCAACTAAGAGTCTGCGCCGTATATGGGCTCTGATTAGCATTTTTCTGATAAGCACAGCTATGCTTCTTTCTTTCAATCTGTTCTTACAGCAAATTACCGGCGGCCCCATTCATCGATATTTTTGGTCCTGGATCATCAATAAGAATTTTTCTTTAGAGTTGGGCTATTTGATTGACCCACTTACTTCCATTATGTTAGTATTAATTACTACTGTTGGAACCATGGTTCTGATCTACAGTGATCATTATATGTCTCATGATGAAGCATACGTGAGGTTTTTTGCTTATCTCAATTTTTTCAATGCATCCATGCTGGGGCTAGTTATTAGCCCCAATCTGGTACAAATCTATATCTTTTGGGAATTAGTAGGAATGTGCTCTTATTTATTGATAGGATTCTGGTTTACGCGACCAAGCGCGGCTGATGCTTGCCAAAAAGCCTTTATAACAAACCGTGTAGGGGATTTCGGACTCTTATTAGGAATCCTAGGGTTTTATTGGGTAACAGGTAGTTTTGAATTTCACTATTTGTCCGAAAAATTACACGAATTCATTGCCAATGATGGAGCCGGTTCATTCTTTGCTATTTCGTGTGCTTTTCTCTTATTCCTAGGTCCAGTAGCAAAATCCGCACAATTCCCACTTCATGTATGGTTACCCGATGCTATGGAAGGACCCA